CAAGTATAAGTGCAGTAATGTATTCAGCTGAGATATACTAACAGACCGAGGACTTGACTAATATTTGTCGTGCTATTGAAATTATCTTTCAGGTTTATGCTTTGGTGCCCATAGCACAGTGGAACCACACCGATCCATCTCGAACTCGGTTGTTAAACACTGTAGCGGCAATAATACTGAAGGGGGAGCCCTTTGGAAAAGTAGCTCAGTGCCAAAGCTATACAACTCGTTTTATTTTTACGTCTGATACGTGAAAATTTCTAAAATATACAAAACTTTTTATTTAATATAGGTAATTTCAACTACACTAAATTTAGCTTGAAAATTCTCACAAATAGACTAATTTTTTTAGAGATAAAAGTGTTTAAATAGTTTATATTTATAGGAAAAAAAATGAAACTTGCAGTTTACGGTAAAGGCGGTATAGGAAAATCTACAACTAGTTGCAATATTTCTGTAGCTCTTTCCAAAAGAGGAAAGAAAGTTCTTCAAATTGGCTGCGATCCTAAACATGACAGCACATTTACCTTGACAGGTTTTCTAATCCCAACAATTATAGATACTTTACAGGCTAAAGACTACCATTATGAAGACGTTTGGCCTGAAGATGTAATTTATAAAGGTTATGGTGGTGTTCATTGCGTTGAAGCTGGTGGACCTCCAGCAGGTGCTGGTTGTGGGGGATACGTAGTGGGTGAAACAGTAAAACTTTTAAAAGAGCTTAACGCTTTTGATGAATATGATGTTATTCTATTTGATGTTCTAGGTGATGTTGTTTGTGGTGGTTTTGCAGCTCCATTAAACTACGCAGATTATTGTCTTATTATTACAGATAATGGCTTTGATGCATTATTTGCAGCAAATAGAATAGCAGCTTCAGTTCGAGAGAAAGCAAGAACACATTCACTGAGATTAGCTGGATTGGTTGGCAACAGGACAGACAAAAGAGATTTAATCGATAAATACATAGATTGTGTACCAATGCCAGTATTAGAAGTTTTACCACTAATTGAAGATATAAGAGTTTCTAGGGTAAAAGGCAAAACTTTATTTGAAATGGCTGAAAATGATGAACAGTTATCCTATGTTTGTGATTATTATCTCAATATTGCAGATCAATTAATTGCTAGACCAGAAGGAGTAGTGCCAAAAGAATCTCCAGATAGAGAATTATTTAGTTTACTGTCTGATTTCTACTTGAATCCTAAGTCTAACACAACAAAATCTACAGTAGAAGAAGAAGAATTAGATCTCATGATGGTTTAAATAAAATTTCAGCACATAATAAAAAGGAACAAGATAATGTCTAAAGTGCAATCAGACGCCATTACTTTTGAATGTGAAACAGGTAATTATCACACTTTTTGTCCTATTAGTTGTGTCTCTTGGTTATATCAAAAAATCGAAGACAGCTTTTTTTTGGTTATAGGAACAAAAACATGTGGATATTTTTTGCAAAATGCAATGGGAGTAATGATTTTTGCTGAACCTCGGTACGCTATGGCAGAACTAGAAGAAGGAGATATTTCAGCTAAACTCAATGACTATGGTGAATTACGTAGGTTATGTTTACAAATTAAAAAAGACAGGAATCCTAGTGTTATTTTCTGGATTGGTACATGTACCACAGAAATTATCAAGATGGATTTAGAGGGAATTGCCCCTAAACTAGAAGCAGAAATTAGAGTTCCTATTGTAGTCGCCAGAGCTAATGGTCTAGATTATGCTTTTACTCAAGGTGAAGACACTGTCTTAGCAGCTATGGCACAACGTTGTCCTTATTCGGATCGAAATCCAGCAGTTGTGCATGATGAAGTTTCATCTCACATTCCGCTAGTTTTATTTGGTTCTCTTCCAGATCCAGTAGCTACTCAATTAGCAATTGAACTAAAAAAACAAGGTGTTTCTGTAGCAGGTTGGTTGCCGTCTAAAAGATACACTGAATTACCAGTAATAAAAGAAGGTTATTATGTTGCCGGAGTCAACCCTTTTTTAAGTCGTACAGCTACTACCTTAATGCGAAGAAGGAAAACAAAATTGATTGGTGCACCATTCCCAATCGGACCCGATGGTACACGTGCTTGGATTGAAAAAATTTGTTCAGTATTACATATAAAGCCTGTAGGGTTAGCAGATAGAGAAAAAGCAATATGGGATTCTTTGGAAGATTATATCTCTTTAATACGTGGTAAATCAGTATTTTTTATGGGTGATAATCTTCTTGAGGTATCTCTTGCAAGATTCTTAATCCGATGCGGTATGACTGTATATGAAATTGGCATCCCTTACATGGACAAACGATATCAAGCAGCAGAGCTTGCTTTATTGAAAACGACATGTGATGAAATGAATGTCATGATGCCAACAATTGTTGAAAAGCCAGACAATTATAATCAGGTAGACCGGATTAGAGACTTGAAACCGGATCTTGTTATTACTGGCATGGCGCATGCTAATCCATTAGAAGCAAGAGGAATTAATACTAAATGGTCTGTAGAGTTTACGTTTGCTCAAATTCATGGTTTTACCAATTCAAGAGATATATTAGAATTAGTGACACGACCATTGAGAAGAAACCTGAGTTTGTCAGAACTAGGCTGGGATGTTTATAGTAAGCAAGTCTAATAGTAGAATGTGAGGCTAGAAACTCAGCTACAGCTTTTCGCTTATCAAGATGATCAGCTGTGAACCCAGTTAAAATTTGCAGTATGGGTCCAGCAGTAGCTTTTACAGGGGTGGGAATAAAGGACGAAGCGACTGATTGAACAGGATTATCAGCTAAGTGATCCATATGATGAAATATGCCTTTATTTAGGTAGAAAAGGGCGGGGATAAATTTTTAAAAAACCGTCATTATTAAAATTTTTGTCTTACCACACCTAATAATCAATCCTCGTCAATTGATGAAAATAGGGGATTATATAGGGGAGTAGGCCCCTAAAGTGTAAAATTATTGAACTATTGTCCTAACAATAATGTAAATAGTGCCTAGATATTATTTCAATTTTAGATGCAATTCTTTGATTCAATATATAACTTTACATTTGGTTAAATATACACTACCGGCATTGATGCTAGATGATAACGCTAGTGTAGTAATCTCGTCTAAATATTAACATAGGATCTTCGTATGAGTTTTGATACAACGCCATCTATTCAATCAGTCTCGCGCACACGTTCACGACGCGCTGATGGTCTTTCATACCGTTAACGTAAAGCTGCTGCAGGGCTTCGTCAATTAAGTGTTTGGGTTCCCGTAAATTGTTACGATGGATTATTAGTTTTATTATCCGATCATGAATTTTTATCTAAAGTGATAAGGTTTTACTATAGCATTCAATCTAATCCTCCATTGGTTAAGCGTAATACTCGAAATTCTCATCTTAAGCAAGATTCAGACAATAAGTTCTATTCTCACTAGATCAGCATGCACTGCTATTGAACCATGAGCCAAGGATAAAACTAGTCGCGCTATTAATAATGCAGAGTTGATTAAAAGTTTAATTTTTAACTGAGCAAATTAATGCTTTAAACGCTAGTTTTGGCTCACTTGTGTCTAGTTCACAGCAAAGTCTCATATCTAATGATACTAGAAAGATTGAAACGGAGTTGAGTGAAGCTAATAAAGATAGCGTAAAGATTGAAACTAATAATGTTAAACCTGAGACGGAAGAAGTTGATATATAAGTATTAACAAATTCTTGCTACTATTATAAGGATATAGTATACTAACAAACTTCCATTTAATTAAAACAGACTGTAATCTGAGAAAGGCTTTAAAACTTTAAACAAAAGATCGTTTAGAAAAGTTTAAATGGAAAGGCTACTAATAACCGATTGATTACTATTGTTCTTAAAGATTAACACTAGTGAGTAATTAGTAACTGAATCGACAAACCCATACACTAGTTTTATTTTTACGTATTTAACAGGGGCCATGTATGTAAAAGCAAGCTGTTCAAACATAATATATTTAATAAAGCGTAAATCAGGCTATTAATCTCGAGGAGGTAGGCGTAAACGACGATTATAGTTTGGTACAGAAGCCACTTCCAGATCTCTCTCAATCCGAACATATTGTTGTTACTTAAGATTATATCTACAATGACAATATTGAATAATTCTGTAGGCTAAATAAATAAGCAATACAAATAATAAAGACAATCCAAAGCCCATAACAAATCGTATATTACGACATAATTTATAATAATTAGCTTCATTAAGAGCAATATTAAAAACTTTACCAGTTATCCCTTCATAGTGAGAATATACGGGTTTCCCATCTAATAGACCAAATTTAATATCTAAAGGTTTTGTCAAGGATGAAGAAACAGTTAGAAGAAGCATCTCTAGCAGGCCATCCTCTCAAAAGTTGTGAAAGACCATTTGTGGCAGTACTAAAAAATTTAAATGTATTCTCGACAGGATTCTGAGACGATGTAACAAGCCCCATCGTTCATAATAGTATCGTACACTTGTCCAACCGTATAAGGGCTAATAGGACGCTCAACCCGCTCGGCTAAGAGCTTGCCAGCATGAATACTTCCAAGCACGATTTTGTGGGCGTTAGCGCCAGATAAATTAGAGTGTGATTTTAATATAAAATAGGTTCTATATATTTTTTGCGATATATTAGGTTGTATCCTTAAAAGACTTGTCTATAAACACATTTATAGACAGACAACAAAAAATTTTCTCTATAATAAACATACAAAAGCACGTTAAATGTTTTGATAAATATGCATTAAGTAATTTACACATTTATGATGCTTCATCGCATCATATATAATCTGCTAAAAGAAGTTTGTAATTAGTTCAATTATAGCCAACCAATATACTAAAAGAATATCTTGGGAATTTAGATCCATAGCTTTAGAACAGTTAAGTACATCTATACAAAAAGAATTAAATATCAATCAGACCACCAATGTCTGAGTGTATAAAAGTATCAACAAGTAATTTCTTACAAATACAGATAAAAAGATTATTTATGTAATAAATACTACGCTGGCAGCAGGTTTGCAAAGAAGTATCATATTTCTAAAAGATTTATAGAGTAAGAGTCTTTATGAAACTTGGAATATTATAACAATATTTTGATTTACCTACTTACCTATGTAGTCGCTAGCATGTATACATTTAGCATCTAAGTATAAAGACCATCTATAGCGCAGAAAGAAAACAAAGTATTATTTAACATCAACTATGTCAATAATAATCCTAAGAGTTCAAATCTATTTTTATATCAATTGAATGGGGTGGCTGAATAAGGCTACTGGCATACAGACTTAAAAATATTACTTTTGAGATGATGTGTCCTAGCTTAGCAAGCTTTTAATAATGGAAACGTGTTTTATGGATGATTAAGAAACTGTGACAAAGAGAGAAGAGATAAAAAAGATTCCAGTAAAAGCAGAGTGAAACAAGTATTAATATTTTGCTTCTACTGCCTATATGGACTTACAAAATTATACAATCTTATAAGCCTTTTTTTATTTAAAAGAAGCATTTCTTGCCCTACCTTCACTAGCCCAAGTTTGAAGACAATCTATCTGCTCTTTATCAGTGTGCGCTAATGGTACAAATTGATCCAAAGCCAATTTAATATCTGCTGTATCAAATTCTCTTTCTTCGCTAAAAGCGGTATGCATACTTTCAACTATAGCTTGCTCAATCTCCGCTCCAGAAAATTTATTACATGCTAAACTTAATTGTTTGATATTGTATGTTTGCCAAGATTTTGGTCTAACTTTAGACAAATGAATTTTAAAGATCATTTCTCTCTCTAAAGTATTAGGTAGGTCTAAGAAAAAAATTTCATCAAATCGCCCTTTTCTAAGCATCTCGGATGGCAATTTCTGAATTGTGTTTGCTGTCGCAACTACAAATACAGGTGCAGTTTTTTCTGATAACCATGTTATAAAAGTTCCAAATACTCTAGCGCTGGTTCCACTATCGCCTTGACTATATAAGCCAGAAAACGCTTTATCTATCTCATCAATCCATAAGACGCAAGGAGATAACCCTTCTGCTACATTGATCATTTCTCTCATTTTTGATTCAGATTCACCCACTAGCCCTCCAAAAAGCCGACCTATATCAAGGCGTAATAAAGGAAGAGTCCAATCATTTGCAATTGTTTTTGCTGTTAAAGATTTACCGGTCCCTTGTATACCAACTAACAGGAGTCCTTTTGGAGAGGGGATACCATAATTAAAACTTTCTTTTGAAAATGATCGCGATCGTTTTTTCAGCCACAATTTTAATGCATCCAGGCCTCCAATATCCCTATTAACTTGATTATAAGGATAAAATTCTAATAACTTCGTTTGATTTATAATTTGTCTTTTTTCTTCAATAATAACAGGTAAACTGCGGGAGTCTAAATGACCGTACTGAACAATTGTTTTAGTTATGACTTTTCTAATTCTATCTATTGATAATCCTTGACAAGACTTAGCTAGATCATCTATTAATTGTGTATTTAATGAAACATTCAGACCAGTATTTAATCGTGTTATTTCTTTTTTAATCTCTAAAAGATTCGGTAATGGTAAATCTATTATTGTAATAATATCGCTTAAGGCAAAAGGTATGTTGACCGTACAGGAAACAATGATGATTTGTTTAGACTGAGCTCTAATATTTTTTGATAAGTTACGTAGTTTCCTGACTAGTATTACTTCATTTAAGAATGAATCAAAATCTTTTAAAATGAAAAGATTTAAATATTCAGTATCTAACTTTTCAATAAATTCTAGTGCTAATAATGGATTGCGCTTGGCATACCCATTGTCACTAGGATTATTCGTGTATCCATCTACAAAATCCCAGCAATATACTTGCTGGTTATCAGAACAGTACACTCTATTTTTTATAATGTACTCTAATCGTTCTTCTTCTCTAGTATTAATCAAAATGATAGGATACCGAGACTTGAGAAGCAATCGTAAATCTTGATTAAAAGTCATGTCAATATTTATTTTCAATAGACTTCCGTAATTTGCAAATATAAGAGTCAAGAAAACTGTCTACTCTTGCCTGGATATATTCAAAAGTCATTTATGTACTTTTTCTGTTTTTTAGAAATAGATTAAATCACCATAATCTTTTTTCTTCCTTTTCTTCTCCTATTATTTAAAATAGAGCGTCCGCTTGGTGTTTTCATTCTTGCTCTAAAACCAGAGACTCTAATTTTTTTTCTTTTTGAACCTTCTAATGTTCCCTTAGTCATATTATTCTTCCTTATTTTAAAATATTAAATACTATTTTAGCATCTTTTATTCATCTTTGTGATATTGAGATCTGCTAATATCAAAGTTAATCGTAATAATTTCTATTAAGCAAGGATTCTTGTTAGAATATTAAATATTAATTATTATTTAATTTATGTTAACTATTTTACCCATTTTCTATTTAAGCATTTTAACTATATTTTTATTAATATTAAGTTGGGTGATTACTAAGCAATTGAAAACAATTTTTTTGCTAGAGTCTCAATTTCAATATTTTTTAGATGAAAGCCAAAATGTGCCATTAAAAGCCGAAGAGGTTTTGGCTTTTGCCAAAGTTTCTGTAGCTAAAAAGTGTTTTACCAAAGCTGTGATTGAAAGTCAGTTCGCTTTAAAGACTTATAATGCAGCAAAGTACCAACTTATATCAGCACAAATATATAATATGTTGGGCTTTATATATTACGAAGCAAGCCAAAAGACCCTTGCACAAGAGTTTTACCAGAAGGCAATAGAGCTCGACCCTAACTACATTATAGCTTTAAATAATCTTGCTAAAATTTACGAAGATATCCAAGATTGGCAGAAAGCTGTGATCTTGTATAGTAAAGTGTTGAATCTTAATCCAGGTAATTACATTGCTGCAAATAGAAAAATAGTGATAGAAAAGACACAGAACCTATAATCTATAATCGGGATAGCAGGATTTGAACCTGCGGCATCCTGCTCCCAAAGCAGGCGCGCTACCAAACTGCGCTATATCCCGTATGACATAATTAATACTATATACCTTTTTTGAAATTATGTCTACTGTTTTCTTATTTTATCTAGGATACCAGAACATACCCTTAACTCCATCTGGGTCTTTAATGAATCCTAATTTTCTATAAAAACTAATCACATCAGGTTCTGCAAATAAAGTAATGGTGCTAATCTCAGCTTGCCTCAATTGTTTAATTAGTTGATGCATAACTACCTTGCCTAATCCTAAACCTTGAAAATCAGGATGAATTACAACATCCCATATCGTTGCGTTAAATCCATTATCTGAAGTGGCTCGTGCAAATCCTACTAGTCTTGTAATAGAATCATTTTTTTGTATTAATGAAATAATAATAGAGCTATTTTTTAATGCGATCTTTACTTTTTTTAATGGACGTTTAACCCATCCTACAGAGTCACATAGTTGTTCCAATTCATATAAGTTAATATTTTTATTACTACTGAGATAAATATCTTCGAATTCTATTCTATCGCAAGTTTTATCTAGAAGAAGAAGTTTTTTAAAATGTTTGTCAGGATTATTGTTGATACTAGAGTTTTGAAAAAAAGATTTCCAGAAGATCATAAGAGTTAAGACAAAATTAAATATATATATATATTATGATAGTAAATTCATTCAAGAAAAATTAATATATATGGAGTTTTTAATATGAACATATTTATATAAAGAAATAAAAATTTTTGTAAAATCTTTCAATATAATTACGTAAACGCCTCTTTTTCAGACTAACATTTATTAGTATAAAAAACCTCTTAATAGAGATGAGATAACATATTATTCTATTTTTAATGCCTTTTATAGGAGTTATTTGTGAAGAAATCTATGTTTGTAACTTGTCTACTAGCTTTGTTATTAGTTAGTAACCCTATGATAGCCAATGCAGAAGTTGCTGGCTTGGTACCTTGCAAGGACTCTGCAGCTTTCAACAAGCGCATGGTTAATAGCGTGAAGAAACTTCAGGCTAGACTGGCGAAATATGATGCTGATACCCCACCGGCGTTAGCTTTAAATAAGCAGATAGAAAAAACTAAAACTCGCTTTGCTACCTATGGTCGAGCAGGCTTATTATGTGGTACAGATGGATTACCTCATTTAATTTCTGATGGACGATGGAGTCGAGCTGGAGATTTTGTATTCCCAGGACTTTTGTTTCTTTATATTACTGGATGGATCGGTTGGGTAGGAAGAGGATATCTTCTATCCGTGGCTAAAACTAGTAAGCCAACAGAAAAAGAAATTATTTTAGATGTACCATTAGCTGTTAAATTTATGTCATCTGGCTTTGCATGGCCATTAGCAGCTTGGCAAGAATTTAGTAGTGGACAATTAATTGCTCCGAATGATGATATTACCGTTTCACCTCGTTAGTAAAAAATTTATATGAATAATAATTTTACCAAATACTTATCAACAGCACCTGTGATTGGAGTACTCTGGATGACTTTTACAGCAGGCTTTATAATAGAACTCAATCGCTTTTTCCCTGATGTTTTATATTTTTATTTATAACTAAATAAAATTATCTATAAAAACTACATAAATAAAGTAAATACTATTATTTATGTAGTTTTTCGACGCATATTAGATTACTTTTTATTCTTGAAAAAAAGATCTTCTTCCGACTATTGTATTATTAGATCTGACATAAAAAAATAAGAACATTATGAGTTTAGTAAGTCAAATTATCATCAATGCTGATGATGAATTAAGATATCCCACAATTGGTGAGTTACAATCTATTCAAGATTACTTAGTTACCGGTAGTAACCGAATTAGAATTGCTACTATAATAAGAGATAAAGAAAAAGAAATTATACAAAAAGCTAGTAAACAAATTTTTCAATTACACCCAGAGTATATTGCTCCTGGTGGTAATGCTGCAGGCTCAAGAAAAAGATCACTCTGCTTACGTGACTATGGTTGGTATTTAAGACTAATTACATACGGTGTTTTAGCTGGTGACAAAGATTCAATAGAAACAATTGGTATTATAGGTGTCCGAGAAATGTATAACTCTTTAGGTGTTCCTATAATCGGTATGTTGGATGCCATCCAATGCTTAAAAGAGGCATCCTTAGAAATGTTGGGTCAAGATGATATTAAAATTATTGCTCCTTATTTTGATTATATAATTAGAGGTATGTCATAAATATTCTTTCAATTAATTAGTTGAATAAATATTTTTATAATGTTATAGTTAGCCTAAGCCCGAAATCATATAAATGTAAAAACTAAATTTTGTCAGAACCGGAAGGTAGCAGCAATAATGTCTATTTACAGCAGTTATGGTTTTCGGGTGTTTAATTTATTATATATTCTTGAAAATAATACTTCTAACAACTCTTGTATAGATATTAAAGAAAGCCTTCCAACAAAAAACAGTTAATAATTTGATATTAATACTGAAAACACCTATACTTTTCTATAAAATTTCTTTATATCTCATCTAAACAATGGAAACTTAACTTAATGGGTGTTCATATTTTATCAACAGGTTCGTCTGTCCCTAACTTTTCTGTAGAGAATCAACAATTTGAAGATATTATAGAGACTTCTGACCATTGGATTTCAACAAGAACAGGAATACACAAAAGGCATTTGGCCCCTTCTTCTATTTCGTTAACTAAATTAGCTGCAGAAGCAGCCAATAACGCTTTAAATAAGGCTAATATGCAGCCTAATGATATTGACTTAATTATTTTGGCTACATCTACCCCTGATGATTTATTTGGTAGTGCCAGCCAATTACAAGCAGAAATAGGTGCAACTTCAGCTATTGCTTTTGACATTACCGCAGCATGTTCTGGATTTATTATTGGTCTAGTTACTGCAACACAGTTTATTCAAGCTGGCTCTTATGACAATATTTTAGTTGTGGGAGCAGACACAATGTCACGATGGATTGATTGGTCAGATAGAACTACTTGTATATTATTCGGAGATGGAGCAGGCGCAGTAGTTGTTGGTAGAAGTGTTATCAATAATATCTTAGGCTTTAAACTATGTACAGATGGTCAACTTAATAGTCATCTGCAATTAATGAACTCTCCTTTACTGAGCCAAAAATTTGGAAATACACATGTACCTAAAGGAAGATATAATTACATAACAATGAACGGAAAAGAAGTCTATAAGTTTGCTGTATTCCAAGTTCCAATTGTTATTAAACAGTGTCTACATAATATAAATATATCAATAGATGATGTTGACTGGTTCATATTGCATCAAGCAAACACAAGAATATTGGAAGCAATTGCGAGTAGGTTATCTATACCTTTCTCTAAAATGATTACCAATTTAGAAAATTATGGTAATACATCTGCCGCTTCGATTCCACTAGCCTTAGATGAAGCCAATAAATCGAGCAAAATTAAACCAGGACAGATCGTTGTCTTAGCAGGTTTTGGTGCTGGCCTTACCTGGGGAGCAATCGTTCTGAAGTGGTAATTAGTGCGGATGACGAGACTCGAACTCGTATAGCTTACGCTACACACCCCTCAAGCGTGCGTGTATACCAATTTCACCACATCCGCTATGATTATTATGAATATTAAAAAAGTAATAATATTTATTGAAATATTCATATAATGTATATATATATATACATTCTTGTCAGAAACTCTCTTATCTTTTATTTTAAGTGATAAAATTGAGTTTAGTATAGATAATAAAATTTTATTGTAAAATCATAAAAAATAAATATATAAGGAAAAATAAATATGACACCGTCCCTATCAAGTTTTTTGAATAGTTTGATTCTCGGGGCTGTAATTGTGGTTGTTCCAATCACATTGGCTCTTTTATTTGTCAGTCAAAAAGACAGAACAATTCGCTCATAATAGTAATTTAAGAATATATGGAGAAGCTCTTTAAGATTAATAATATTTTATTTTTCAAATAAAAATGCTCTCCATATAATTATATATATATCTACTTTCTAATCAGTTCTAAGTTCTATTCTTTTTTTCTTTGTTATAATTAAATTTTTGTCATGATTTAGCTCTTAATGTGAAAAAATACTTTTTTATTTAATATCTTCTGTGTAATATCGAAGTGTTGTATATACGTATTAATATCCTTCAATCAATAGAGAAAAGCACATGTCTTTGTCGAATTGGCCCCTTAAAAAAGAAAACTCTCAAGAGAGTACTCTCAAAAACACTAAACACATTACGATTCCAGATGGATTATGGGTAAAATGCTTTGACTGCGGATTGCTTATGTATTCAAAAGTTCTAAAACGGAATTTAAAAGTTTGCCCTCAATGTAGTTACCACTTTCAAGCATCTAGCAATGAAAGAATTGATCAGTTAATAGATCCAGGCACTTGGGAACCAATGGATGCACACCTAATTTCTACTGATCCATTAGGTTTTAAAGATCAAAAATTATACAGCCAAAGATTAAAAGATACTGCTATTAAAACAGGATTACAAGACGCTGTACAAACCGGAATCGGCACAATGAATGGACAAAAAGTTTGTCTTGGCATTATGGACTTCCGCTTTATGGGAGGTAGCATGGGATCAGTTGTAGGCGAAAAACTTACAAGATTGCTTGAAAGAGCAACACAAGAAAAATTACCTGCGATCATACTTTGTGCATCAGGAGGAGCTAGAATGCAGGAAGGGATGCTTAGTCTAATGCAAATGGCTAAAATCTCTTCTGCTCTAGCAATGCATAAAAAAGAAAATCTTTTATACGTCTCTGTTTTGACATCGCCTACGACAGGAGGCGTAACAGCGAGTTTTGCTATGCTTGGTGATTTAATTATCGCAGAACCAAAAGCTTTAATCGCGTTTGCTGGTAGAAGAGTGATAGAACAAACTATTAAAGAAGATTTGCCAGAAAATTTTCAAAGCTCTGAATATTTATTCGAACATGGTTTTTTAGATTTAATTGTACCAAGAACTCAACTTAGATCCAAGCTAATACAAATTTTGTCATTTCATGCTCATAGCAATTAATTAATTTTTTGATTACAATGTCAAAATGCTAATAAAAATTAAGATATTAAGAAATTTTCACTAAAGATATTTGTAGACTAACTAGAATTACAATTACTATTGTAGAAAAATTTGTCTTAATTCTATTTTTGCAGCTTTTTAACCCATTTGTTGGCAGCTTTAAAGCAATGCTAGTTTAATACAAATTTAGAAAGAGAAAATATACTAAGCTAAATTTAGTTAGTAATATTATGTTTTCCTATAATACTGACCTATCAATTTTTGAGGAATTTTATGCTTAAAAGATCTTCTTGGCTTTGTACTGTATTGGGCCTATTATTTGTAGCTTCCATAAGTACAAACGTATATGCCATAGAGCTAGACGAGGCAACAAGAACAGTTCCATTAGAATCCTCTGGAAGAACTGTCATTCTCACGCCAGAACAAGTTAAGCGAGGCAAACGATTATTTAATAATTCTTGCGCTATTTGTCATAACGGTGGTATCACAAAAACAAACCCGAATATTGGGCTGGATCCAGAATCTTTAGGTTTAGCTACACCTCAAAGAGATAATATTGAAGCATTAGTAGACTATATGAAAGATCCTACAAGTTACGATGGTGCAGAGTCAATTGCAGAATTACATCCAAGCATTAAGAGTGCAGAAATTTTCCCTAAAATGCGTAATCTTACTGACGAAGATCTTTTCACAATTGCTGGTCATATTTTATTACAGCCAAAAATCGCTTCTGAAAAATGGGGCGGTGGAAAAATTTATTATTAAATATTCAGTTAAATATTCTTACGAATACTAGTTTATTCATTTTGTGCCTAAGTGTGATTATTTTGTTAGATCATGCTATATATTAAAGATGGAGTTTAGTAATAGTAAGTTGCCTTTTGCCAAACTTGCTTACATTATTCGTCTAGTTATTAAAAAGGAGACCTTCAATTGAAAAAGACGCTTTCAGTTCTTTTCACTGTTTTTAGTTTTTTCGTAATAGGATTTACTCAAGTTGCTTTTGCTGCAGATCTAGATAATGGTGAAAAAGTTTTTTCAGCTAACTGCGCAGCATGCCATGCTGGTGGTAATAATGCTATTATGCCAGACAAAACACTTAAAAAAGATGTTCTTGAAGCTAATAGCATGAATAGTATTGATGCTATTACTTACCAAGTAAAAAATGGTAAAAATGCTATGCCTGCTTTTGGTGGTAGACTAGTTGACGAAGATATAGAAGATGCCGCAAATTACGTATTATCTCAATCTGAAAAAGGTTGGTAATCATACTTGATTTTTTTCAGTCCTAAAGAATAGACAGTCTAATAAAAATGTGATTAGACTGTCTATTCTTTGTTTGTGTTACTATATAAAAATATTTATACAATATTTATATTATGATGAAAAGAATACCAGCAATTCTAGTACTAGAAGATGGTACTTATTATAAAGGATGGTCGTTTCACGTTGATCACGCACCAATTACTATTGGTGAAGTTGTTTTTAATACTGGAATGACTGGATATCAAGAAATCATTACAGATCCGAGCTATTTCCAGCAAATTGTAGCCTTTACTTATCCAGAAATAGGCAATACGGGTATTAACAGTCAAGATATAGAATCTCAAGCTGTTAGTATAAAAGGACTTATTGCAAAAAATATTTGTAAAAGTTCAAGTAGTTGGAGACAACAGGAATCATTAATTCAGTATTTAAATAGATATAGTGTCCCTTTTATTTTCGGAATAGATACTAGGGCATTAACTCAATATTTGCGTCAGTTTGGAACTATGAATGGTTGTATCTCAACTACAAATTTAAATTCTACATATTTAAAGCAAAAAATATCTCAAATTCCCCATATGGCGGGTTTAGATTTAATTCCAAGTGTAACTACTAGAATAGTATATCATTGGGATGAAAAGAGTTTGCCTATGTGGTACTTAAAAGATAGAATTATGCCGAATTCAGCTTGTTTTTTAACAGTGGTTGTTTTGGACTTCGGTGTTAAGCTCAATATTTTAAGACGATTAGCTACATTGGGATGTCACGTAATTGTAGTACCCGCGTCAACTCATATACAAAAAATATTATCCTATAATCCTGATGGTATATTACTGTCTAATGGTCCAGGCGATCCTTCTGCTGTCAAATATGGGATCCAAACAGTTAAAGCACTGCTGGATCAAAATATTCCAATTTTTGGAATTTGTATGGGACATCAAATTTTAAATTTAGCGCTTGAAGCTAAGACTTTTAAGCTTAAATTTGGTCATAGAGGTATTAATCACCCTTCTGGATTAAAACAGCAAGTTGAAATAACTAGCCAGAATCATGGCTTTGCAGTTGATTTACAATCTGTCTTAGCATCTTCTGTACGCGTAACTCACTTTAATTTAAATGACACTACAGTAGCCGGAACTGGTCATAGTCGCAGTCCATACTTTTCTGTACAATATCATCCAGAATCTAGCCCTGGTCCACATGATGCTGATTATTTATTCGAATATTTCGTTGAGGTTATGAAAAGCTTGCGCTAGGAGCCAAATAAAATTATTTAGCAATTATTCCATGCTTGATGAGAAAAAAGAGCTGATAATACCTGCACTCCTCGCAGTTGATTGAAAAGGGGTAAGTGCCCCTTTGGACCATCGGAATTCCATTGGAATTCATCTGGATATCTACAAGGCACCTTATCAACTTCCCAGCCAATTTTTTCCCATAATTTCCCCCAATCTTTTTCAGCCGTTAGCCAAATTTGCCTTTGAACAGCAAATCCGAATTTACCTTTTGAATGTGTATGCCATAACTTATCAATAGTCTGTAAATCTTGAGCTGGTATTTTATTGATATCTGTAAAATATAACCAGTTTCGATCTTGTATATTAACTCCAGCAAGTTCAATAAGTTTTTTTTGAGTTAATTTATCTGCAGCTAATAAATCATGTTTAACTAGAAGTGATTGTAAGTCCTGGTAATTCATCTTTTTAGCTGACTGTAAAGGAACAATACCTTGTGGGCATAACTTTGATGTGAATTGTATAATTTCTTGATTTTGGCTATTCAGTAATTTCTCATATATTAAGCCATCAACATAATTAATGGTATAATCAGGGTTGGTAATTCTGTCTTGAAATAAGTTTGCTAAATCTTTTAGCTGATCAGCATCATTATTGTGTATTGTCTCGATAATCTCGAGCTGTTTTTTTATATTGCTTCTAGAATTATTGTCTTCCCGTAATGCAATAAGTTGAACTTGAATTTTATTTTTCATTTAGTTTGCTTAATTAGTTTAGATAGTCATAAGATCTTAAAGAGAATTAGACTGTTTGTTAAATTTAGAACTTCGACGAACTATTTCCAAAAAAGTCTTTATGATTTGATTCAATAGATTTTGCCCAATGTGAATTATAAATTGACCAAGTAAAAACACTGTACTTTTTACTTTGGGAATAAAGAAGTCTTGTATTTCAAGTAAAAATGTAACTAATATCTGTGCTGACGATAAGCTATATAGTTCATTGGACCTACAAGCATATACATATTGACAATTTAGTCCTTCTTTGTAAAATCCCCAAACTTTATAACGGCTTTCATAAATTGCTCGAGGTCTTTCAATGTAGTTTTTAATTAAAGCATGCCAGACTAAATTGTTTTTTAATTTTTCTAATTTCCTATCGGATAAAAATTTCACATTACATAAACATGTTGCATTTGTCTCATGTACTGTTTCTAAATTTTGAATCAATGCATGCGCAATAATATTGCTTAATTGAACTAAATAATTTTCAAGAAAAATTTCGACCTGTCTAGTCGGTACATTATTAGCAAAGAGGTTGAATGTTTTCTTGATTGTTGTAGATGACCCAAATAGTAGCTGAATTATAAGAATCTGTAGTAGCATTTTATGATCATATATTAAATAGCTTAAATCATGTACATCCTGATAAACACTTAAATAATCAAGGTTATACAATCGACAAAATCTTTTAACACATCTATGAAATAAATCAATGAAAATATTTTCCGTTAAATTAGTAATATCGTTCAAATCTAAATTCGAACTATAAATTTCTAACAAAACTTTCTCTAATTCTGATAATACTATCTTTAATAAGTTTCTCTTTACTTCAGTTCGAAAAACATCTAAAATTAAGACCTCTTGAGAACAATTTGTTAAATTTTTATTGATTTTTGCAGAAGCTTTGACTAATAATTCTGCTACTTCTTTATTTAGTGTTGGTCCCTGACAGTTAGGCCAATAATTATTCACGTTGTATCATAGTAAGGAATATGAATTCAATTTTATACGATAACTTGGTACTATAGTGAAAAATAAATAAATTTATAGCAAAAGTTTTTAAGCATCTTACTAGTTCCTTATTTAAGAAAGTTATATTATAGTAACGATCATAATTATTGTATTAAAATTTATAAGTATGACAACTTACTATTTTGCATTGGCGAGTCAAAATTTCTTATTGACAGAAGAACCTTTAGAAGAAGTCTTTCGAGAAAGAATCAATTATTATCAAATCAATAATAAAGTAATTGATTTTTGGCTAATACCTAATCCGAATTTCCTGAACAATCCAGAAATGGCTTATTTTAAAAATCTTGTTCCTAATGATTCTATTGCTATACTTTCCACTAACCCTGTATTTATTAATTGGTTGAAGTTGAGAATTGGCTATGTATGTACTGGTAGTTTTGAAGATAACTTGACACTGACAGAAGAATCTTTGGATATTACTATTGGAACATAAAAATCAATTGAACTTTCTCTATTATTAATATAGATTATGTATACCAATACTTTTATTGAGATAAGTCACAAAATATTTTATAATTTATCAGTTGAGATTTTATTTTGAGATGGAGTTACAAACAGTGTAAGTATCTCTTGACTAAATGTTTCAGTTGCCTTCGATTTATATCTATTAGGATTAACTATAATAGATAACATTCGTTTTATTGTCACATTTTCAATCTGTGCCCAATGTACAATACCTAATTCTAGTTCTTTAGCAATTGCAGAGACAGAAACAAAAGCTGCTCCTAAACCTGATTGAACTGCATTTTTGATAGCTTCTATGGAATTTAACTCCATCTCAATTTTGAAGCGACTGCTATCAATACCATGTTGACTCAATACTTTGTCTATAACTTTTCTAATTGTTGACTGAGTGTCGAGAGCAATAAACCGAAGTCTATACAAATCTTCTTTTTGTATGTCATCTAATTTTGAAAAAGGATGTGATTTAGGTAATATGAGTGCTAGTTCATCTTCTGCATAAGATGTAACTTGTAAAACATCTTGCAATTCGGCAGGTACTTCTCCTCCAATAATTGCTAGATCGACTTGTCCATTCGCTACACTCCATGAAATTAATCTAGTTGAATGCACTTGTAACTGTACGGCTACTTGGGGATATCTTTGTCTAAACAAGCCTATTAATCTAGGCATCAGATATGTACCTGTTGTCTGGCTAGCGCCAATAATTAACGTTCCACCTTGTAAATTTTGCAAGTCATCAAGAGCTCTACATGTTTCTTCGCACAGAGCTAAAATTCTTCCTCCGTATCTTAAAAGAAGACTACCAGCTTCTGTCAAAGTTGCTTTCTTATTTCCTCTCTCAAACAGAGAAACATTTAATTGGCGTTCTAAGTTTTGAATCTGTAAACTAATAGCTGGTTGAGAAACATATAAGCTATTGGCTGCTTTCTTAAAGCTTCCTTCTTTTGCAATTGCTTTTAATATTCTTAACTGATCCAATGTAAATGGAAGATCTGTCATTAAAGAATTGTAGTATAATGTATATTATTTAGTATTTACCGATATATGCACTTGTTAAGTTAAATATTTGTTATAAAGCTTCATTATTTTTAAAATAATACCAAGTATAATAGTGAATACACTGTATCAGATTTTAATATCTATTCGATATTAATTTGATACAATAGATATCTTAATTTTAATTTTGACTACAAAATATAGGAGATAACATGGACTCTAGACTTTTAATAGTGTTAATACCAGTTTTAGCAGCAGCATCTTGGGCTATTTATAATATTGGAAGAGTTGCGTTGCAACAATTTCGCAAGATGACATCTTAGTCGTTTTTTGAATACAATTTTTGTATTTTTATGGGATAGAGAGTTTAAAATTCTCTGTCTCTATTGTATATTGTAATAAACAAATAAAGAGCTCTTGCACTTAATCTTATTACACATTAAGCTTATGCATAGTACTTATATTTATAATAAGTTAGTGTTAAATTATTTCTTATAATTAATCAAATTAATAATATTATGGCTGTTCCAAAGAAAAGAACATCTAAAGCTAAAAAGAATGCACGTAAAGCAAACTGGAAAAACCAAGCGAAAACAGAAGCCCAAAAAGCTATATCGTTAGCAAAATCTGTATTAACTGGAAAATCAAATGGGTTTGTTTATAACCTTTCAGAAATTTCAGAAGCTACTACTGAATAATATCTTTTTTATTATTTTTGAAAAAGATTTGATACATTTAAGTCATCTAAATTAGTAACTTTTATAAATCACACATTTGGAAATTATTCTATTTGATAATAAAATAAGTAGTAAGTTTAATACAATTAAAGTGACAAATTATGCAGTAAAACTAGATCAAACTAGTGAAATTTGGTTATTCAATTGTATCGAAAATATTCAACATATATTTTTAAAAAATCATCTCAAGTTAAGTCATATTACTAAAATTTTCATCTCTAGTGCTAGCTTAGAATATACAGCCGGTTTACCTGGACTATTATCTAGTTTAACATTAAGTGGTAAAATAAGTCCTGTTAGTGTATATGGTTCTAATTGCTTGAAAAAATATCTCCAAGGATGTACAAAGTACTCTCAAACTAACTTTTCTTTTCCTATTAATTTTTACAAAGTAAAATACGGACAACTTTTCTTTGAGCAATCATATGCAGTTATTTGTTTGCCATTAAGTTTTAATCGTTTACTTTATGGGTTTATCATCTTAAAAAAAGAAAAGCAAGGAGTGTTTAATATTGAAAAGGCTAAAGCTCTTAATATCGCTCAGGGACCTATATATGGACAACTTAAGAATAGATATAGTTTTCTCAGCCCAGATGGTTATTATCTGCATAGTCAGGATTTCTCTTCGAATCCAATTTTAGGACATAAGATGCTCATACCTGTACTAACAAGATATTCTAGAATTATTTCTGAGATGCATTGGCTATGCTCTTATCCTATTACATTTAATACTTCCTTACATCAGCAAGCAATAAACTATTCGTCACATAATATTTATACCAATATTATGGACTGTCAGGTTTTTCAAGATAATAGCTTGATTGAATAATAACTATTCTTGATATATAATGATCTCGGCAATTAAATCAATATTTGGAAAATAATATCTGGAATTTGTTCTTTATATCAACTTTATCATAATCTATGACATACGCAATTATTGAAGCAAGTGGAAAACAGCTATGGGTCGAAGAAGGACGCTATTATGATCTGAATCATATACCCGTAAATCCGGGCCAATCAATTATATTAGGCAAGGTTTTACTATTAAACAAAGATGGTCAAATTACCTTAGGTCATCCATGCATAGAAGGCGCTACTATACAAGCAACAGTAATGCGACATTTAAGGGGGGAAAAAATAATCGTTTTTAAAATGAAGCCAAAGAAAAAAATGAGATTAAAAAAAGGGCATAGACAAGAGTTAACTCGCCTAATGATCGATTCGATAAAAGTCTGATTGAAAAGAGTAATAAAAAAAAATTCAAATATTTAATTGAGATAAATAACATGGCACATAAGAAAGGAAGTGGTAGCACAAGAAATGGACGCGATTCTAACTCCAAACGTTTGGGTGTTAAGAAATATGGTGGTGAAAAAGTAACTGCAGGTAATATTCTAATTAGACAGCGTGGTACTCAGGTAAAGCCAGGTCAAAATGTTGCGAAAGGAAAAGATGATACTCTGTTTTCATTGATTGACGGCTTTGTTTTGTTTGAAAAATCCAACAAAAAGCAAAAAACTGTTAGTGTTTATTCTTCTGAAAACTAGCTGAAAACTTGGTGCAAGATAAAACGAGTGTACTTATTTCGGTTATGCTGGCACCATCTGTTGGATTTGTTAAAAAAGAGTTTTTTAATGAACCAATAACTTCTATTAAAGATTTGTTATGAAATTTAATGACAAACACTATTGTAATTTCCTGCCTACACAATATTGCTGCTATTTTATATTGTGGTCAGATACAGAAACTAGTGGTAGCAAATGCTCATTATCAAGTTAGTGATATTTACCTGGGTTGTGTAGACAAAATATTTTCAGGAATAAATGCTGCATTTATTGATCTAGGGAAAAATGAATATAGTGGTTTTATCCATATTAGTGACACTGGTCCGTTGAAAAAGAAGTATTATGTAAATAATATTACAAATATCTTAACAATTCGACAAAAAATTTTAGTTCAAATCATTAAAGAACCCAACTTAAATAAAGGACCAAGACTAACAGCTAATATCACTTTGTCAGGCCGCTATATTGTATTAATGCCTTTTAGTCAAGCTATTTGTATATCAAGAAAAATATATGATGAAGATGAACGTCACTACTTGAAATCTTTAGCTATATTAATTAAACCTTCAACTATGGGGTTGCTCTTTAGACATTCTGCTATAGGTATAGATGAAGAAATTATACTAAGTGAACTGAAAAATTTGAAAGAACAATGGAATTTTATTCAAAAATCAGCCGTTAACAATCATGCTCCAATACTTCTGTATAAAGATGAAGATATTGTCAAAAAAGTAATCAGAGACTTTTATAACAAAAATATTAAGAATATTGTAATTGATTCGAATTTAGGTTTAAAACAGCTTAATTATTATATCCACACTTGGCAGTGTAATTTTTCAAGTACTACTCCTTCAATCAAATTCTATAGTAGTAATAAATGTATTTTAGATGCTTTTGGTATCAATCAAGCAATTTCCAGAGCGCTAATCTCAAAGGTTGACCTTATACTCGGTGGCTATATGTTTATTGAGACCTTAGAGGCTTTTACTATAATTGACGTGAATTCAGGATCTTTTAATAATTCTACTAATGCGCGTGAAACAGTTTTGAAAACTAATTGTTCTGCAGCTACAGAAATAGCTTATCAGCTGAAAATCAGAAATATTGCTGGTATAATTATTATCGATTTTATTGATATGGAGTCACAAAGAGATAAACTCCAATTATTGGAACATTTTAACAAAGAGTTAGCACTTGATGACGCTAAGCCTCAAATTGTACAATTATCTGAGCTAGGTTTAGTAGAATTAACTAGAAGAAGACAAGGCAAAAGTCTATATGAGCTGATTAGTAATGACTCTAACTACTTCCACTTTTTCATGCAGTCAGAGCAAATGGGTACTCTTAAATCATCTCAGTATAAAAAAAATCAGCTTCAAAATTCTAATAAACCTTGGCTGTGTTCGGAAATTGACATCATTAACAAAGTTTTTTTCACAAAATCGAATTTTTATAGATTAATAAATTTCTATTCAGTTCGTGATCTATATATATTTAGTAATAAAATTAGCTCAAAGAAAAGTATTTTAATTACAGTACGATCTAAATTCGTATATGCTCCGCAACATAATAAAATATTGCCAAGTGTTAGATATTATCATTTTTTAGACCAGCATTTTAATTATATGGCTCAGTACTTATAGTAAAATCGATATAAATCTCCACTCATTTATTTTAGTAAATGAGTGGAGATTTATATCGTTAAAATAAGAGAAGCCCTTTCTTGAAGCAGAAAGGGCTTCTCTTATTAGCCTACTAACTATTCTAGATAGTTAAAGAGAATTAACCATTAACAGCTGGAGCTGTTAGAGCTACTGGTAAGGATTCACCAGAAGCTAGATCTAGAGGGAAGTTGTGAGCATTACGTTCATGCATTACTTCCATACCTAGGTTAGCACGGTTGATGATATCAGCCCATGTATTAATTACACGACCTTGGCTATCAACAACAGATTGGTTGAAGTTGAAACCATTTAGGTTGAATGCCATTGTACTTACAGATAAAGCTGTTAGCCAAATACCAACTACAGGCCATAGACCTAAGAAGAAATGTAGAGAACGAGAGTTGTTGAAACTAGCGTATTGGAAAATTAAGCGACCGAAGTAGCCATGAGCTGCAACGATGTTATAAGTTTCTTCTTCTTGTCCGAATTTGTAACCATAGTTAGCAGATTCGTTTTCGCTTGTTTCACGAATTAAGCTAGATGTAACTAGGGATCCGTGCATAGCACTGAATAGGGAACCACCGAATACACCAGCAACACCTAATTGGTGGAATGGGTGCATTAAGATATTGTGTTCAGCTTGGAATACAAGCATGAAGTTAAATGTTCCGGAGATACCTAGAGGCATTCCATCAGAGAAACTACCTTGGCCGATTGGGTATACTAGAAATACTGCTGCTGCTGCTGCTACTGGAGCAGTGAAAGCAACGGAAATCCATGGACGCATACCTAGGCGGTAGCTTAGTTCCCACTCACGACCAATGTAGCAAGCTACGCCAGTTAAGAAATGAAGAACAACAAGTTGGTAAGGACCACCGTTGTATAGCCATTCGTCTAGAGAAGCAGCTTCCCAAATTGGGTAAAAGTGGATACCGATAGCTGCAGAACTTGGAATAACAGCACCAGAAATGATGTTGTTTCCGTATAGAAGGGAACCAGCAACTGGTTCACGAATTCCATCAATGTCTACTGGAGGTGCAGCTACGAATGCAATGATGAATACAGATGTGGCAGTTAATAAAGTTGGAATCATTAGAACACCAAACCAACCAATGTATAGGCGGTTTTCAGTACTAGTAATCCAAGAGCAGAAACGTTCCCACAAGCTAGCGCTTTCGCGTCTTTGTAAAGTAGCAGTCATAATTTTTTATCAAGTTTTTAAGGATATAACTAAGATGCTTCCCAAACAATAGTTTGTCTGTTAAATGTATTATTACTTCAGACTTCTAGAAAGGAGAACATTTTATGAAAATTTCTGTATAAATTAGTCTCGATAAGTAAAAATACTCGTATTCATTTTGAATTATTTATTCATATTAAATAGTCAATATAATGAATTTGTAATTTTTTTAGAATTAGTACAACTTTAGATATATAATAATGCTAGCATATATTATCGCTGCTTATTTTGATTTTTAAAGTTTATATAGTTTTGCTCCATTAAAAAGTTTATGTCACACTTCACAAAAATTCAAACGACTATACAAGATTTAGATTTGTTAAAGCATGCTTTAACAGATTTGGGATTAAGTTGGAATACCGATTCTTCTGAAATACAAATTGATGACAATAATTATCACAAGTTAGATCTTTTGATTAAGCAAAATAATTTGTCCCATATAGGGTTCGTTTGGAACGACAATAAATATCACCTGGTTGCTGATTTACAATTATGGGAACAACCATGGTCCTTAGAAGTATTTTTAGATAAACTTTCACAAAAATATGCTTACCATTCTATTATTCAAGAGACACAAAAGCAGGGATTTGAAAAAGCTGAGCAGGTATCTCAACAAGATGGTTCGATAAAGTTAGTAGTTCAGAGATGGAATTACTAACTAACATATTATTGCGGGCGGAGAGACTTGAACTCTCACGAGATTATCTCACTAGAACCTAAATCTAGCGCGTCTACCAATTCCACCACGCCCGCATTATTACTATGAAATCATTGTAGCATGATTTATCTGGAAAAACAAACTGTCAATAAGACTTAACTACCAAGTTTGAAAGCATCTACAAATAATCCATATATGATACCAACTTTAAAGTTATTGATCAAATTTATTCTTACTGATAGTTGAAATTTACTAGAGTAAACTAGTTTACTTATGAATTCGGTAGCTGCAACTATTAAACTTGCTGCAATAATACCCCAGTCACCTGTTTGTCCTGGTATTGTAGATAATCCGGTTGAAATAAAGAATCCTAATAATAAGCTAATTAGACCAGCTGTTAACTCACCTAAAGAATAATAAAGTACATTGCCTAACTGCTTGATTAAGTAAGACAAGAAATTTGAGAGTTTAGTTTTAATCATATTGCTTATAAACGGAGTTTTAAAAGGATTTGATATACTAATAATTATTAATATACAAACTATCTTTTGAAACCCGTCAAAATAAAACTTATGAAATGATTGTGTTTACAGATCTTGTTCGCTTAATGCACTAACAAGATGCTGAAAAGGTTTTTGCACAATATCTTTTCTATTAATTCCTTGCAATTCCAGCTCTTCTTCTATGATTTCTTGTAATAATTGTATGCTTCTTACTGTTGGAGCAACAGGAACTGATAATGAGTTATAAGTATCTTTAAGCCCATTCAGGACGCGTTGATCTAAAACATTTGTATTATCAGCAATTAAAGCATAACTGGCATATCTAAGGTAGTATTCTATATCTCTCAAACATGCTGCGTATCTTCTAGTTGTATAGGAATTGCCTCCTGGTCTAAGTAATTCTGGTTGTTCTTCAAATAATTGAGCAGCAGCTTCTTTTAAAATGCTGCTAGCCTGATTATTAATAATTTCAGCTATTTTGATTCTATCTAATCCACTAGAAAAAAATGATTCTATTTGTGTAACAGCGGATTCATCTAGATAACGACCAGTAAGATCGTAACGATTCAATATTGCTGTTATAGCATCTTGCATAAATTAACTCTCCTACTTGCTATCAGAGCGGCGTTATACACTGTATAATAACCGATGTTTAAAAATTTAAAAAATTGATTTTTACTCCTTAAGACGCCACTGAAAAACCAGCATAGATTTTACATATATAAAGTATACGTAGTTTTTAATTTATTTTTTTATAAAATTTAAGAAATGTAGTCTTTTTTAAGAGATTTCTCGATTTCTGCATATAATATATGGATGATTTCTAAATAAGTTTTGTAACGCATAAATAAGAAAATTAAAAAAAATATGTTTTACTATGAAAATCCTAGTGCTAATCTAAATAGATTGCAATTGTTAACCAATGAGCAGAAAAGATATTTAAGAGAAATTAATCAGGTAAACAAATCAAATTGCGATCTAGTATTAGATTATTTCAATTATTTTATTATAACGATTAACAATTGTGATAAGTTTATTAATGTAGAACATATCTGTTATAGTGATTATGGTCAATCTTACTCTGTATTTTTCAAAGGTAAAACAGCTAAATATATATGTAAAAATATATTTCATGCAAATCAACTAAATATTTCCATTTCTGCTGAGCATGCTTCTTACCTAGGGCGTGAATTAATTAAGTCAGAATTTGCTATTTTATTAGGCCAAAAATATATTCAAGACTAAAACTGTAAGTTGTTTTTGATATTCATGTTAATATATTATACAAAAGAGCACGTAACTCAGTGGATAGAGTGTCAGATTCCGGTTCTGATGGTCGTGGGTTCGAATCCCTCCGTGCTTATAGATTTATAGTTGCACAATATTAGATCTTGACATCTTTAATGATAGCATTTACTTTAATATTTACATAAGTAATGGGGCTGTAAGGTTTCTACATTGTGAAACAAGAAAATATGAAAATAAAACGAGTTCACTTTTAGAGCTTTTCGTAAAATCAATAAATGCAGAAAATAACATCGTTTCTTTTTCTCGAAAATTAGCTATTGCTTAATAGCTGTTAGTTTTCGTAATTCGGAGTGTACAACTCTCACGCACTACGAATATTCTGTCAGAGTTGCTCTTAGTATAAGAAAAGTTGTAAACAATATTAGTCTTTATGTTTTTACCTCAAATTATTTAATTTCAGGTTAGTATTCTTCTATTTTACAATGGACGTGGGTTCAAGTCCCACCAGCTCCATCAATACAATTTTATAGTTATTGATTTGATAATAGAAATTTTTTGGATTTAAAAGTAATACAATGGAAAGAAATATGGATTTTATAAAAATTACAGAAAAAGCTTTAGAAAAAATCATCTCCTTGAAAAGTGCTTATAAAACAGATGTTTACCTGAGAATTGGTGTTAGACAAGGCGGTTGTTCTGGCATGTCATATTCTATGAATTTTGAAGGTACTGATACTCTTAAAAATACAGATGAAATATTGAAGTTAGAAAACTTCTTGGTTGCCTGTGATCCTAAGAGCTTATTGCACCTTTATGGTCTATCTCTAGACTACAGTAATGATTTAATAGGCGGAGGATTTCAATTTTCTAATCCAAATGCCAGCCAAACTTGTGGATGTGGAAAATCTTTCTCAGGCTAATAACTTTTTCTTTATTACTAAGCAGTCAAATTTGTATATATATGCTAATCTTTATTAGCATAAATTTATTCTCAAAATTCTTTTTTTTAAAAAAAAGAAAAATTGATGCTACTATCACGACTAGATTTTATACCTCAATTTATTTTATAGTAATTGTTATGGATTTTGCTCAATTTATCACTCAGTCCCCCTATAATCAAACTTCCAATAACTTTTATTGCAATATAAAACTATTGTCTTCATTTAATTCAAAGTATTCGAAGTCATCAAAAGTTATATTACTGCCTTCTAAAGAAATATTGGCTTTTAGTTTGCCCAATTTTGGTTTCATTCCAGCTAATGTCCGAAACTCGTTTCAAGAAGCAATTGTTATATCAACTGTAAATGATAATAATATTTTTGCTGATGCAACAAATAATTGGATAAAAAAACATAAAGATAAAAATCACCACTCCTTGTTCTATAAAGAAATTTTCAAAGCTTTATTAACAAAAAAAATAGAAGTTGTTGCTCCACCATCACTTTTACATAATACAGATAGTTCGGGAATATTAACCCAGTCATATATGTGGAATAAAGGCTGGAAACAACCATTCTCCTTATTATTTCCTAGTAACAACAATACAACAAGGGTCTCTGATTCATCTAGAAAATTTCTTATGGATCAATTATCAGCTTCCCCAGTATTTGTAGTCAAGAATGGATTTAATGAAATTATTTTAGGACATCCTGTATCTAGAATTAAGAAAAGTGTTTTGCACCAACCTGATTTTTTGGGTTTTAATTCGACTCGCCATCCCCAAACAAATAGCCCTGTATCTAATGGCTTATTCTTTTTTCACTCAGATGATGCAGCTGAATTTAAAAACTTTGTACAATCTGCTGCTCCATTGGCATCTGCACATATGGCAATCAAAGTAGAGCCTATTGGCTTACATTTTGCTTATAAAATGAACCGAAAGTTAGTCTCAGATACTCAATTCCGTTTCGTTCCAGATCTTAAGGAAGTAGGAGATTTAATCTTTAAATATACAAAAGATAGAAATCTAATCTTTCACAAGAATCAATATTACGGTAAAGACTTCTTTCAAGGCCAGCCAATTTATATGATTCAACCTGTTACTATAAAAGGCAAAAATGGGAAACTAGATGTAATAAAATTTACAGGGATAAGCGATACTAGAGATGTTCTTTTTACTAATCGTGAGGCCGCATATAATTCCTGGAAAAATTTCATTAAAGATAAACCTATTCTAAAATCAATTAATAAGCCTACTTTGCTAGTCTATAACTTAGAAAGCTTTTTGAAAGATATAGAGTTATCTGGTAAAGATGATCTTAAAAAATTTGTTATTATTACTCATAAAAAAGCATATGTTGCTACAAAAGAGTTAATGACTTTATCTGATTCTAATAGCTTATTCAAGCATATAAAATTAAATATTAAGCCTAAACTCTTTTTTGTTAAACTTTGGATAAGACGATTGCTGTCTACCTTAGCATATGAATAGAATAATATATTTGCTATTTTCTTGAGTAGTATTCAACAACTAAAAGTTCGTTTAATTGTAATGCAACCCATTCTCTGTCAATAACTCCATTAACTTTCCCAGATAAATTAGATTTATTTAATTCTAGATGACTAGGAATGTTGGCTAAGCCAGGGAATGCCAAATAGTTTTCAACAAGTTTTTTGGATGATTCTTGAGGCTTTACACTAATGAGTTCACCTGGTTTGCATTGATAACTACATATAGATACTACTTTCCCATTAATGCAGATATGACCATGATTTACTAATTGTCTAGCAGCAGGAATAGTGGGAGCCATGCCAAGCCTAAAAATAGTATTATCTAATCTCATTTCTAGTAACTGCAATAAAATTTGACCTGTAGAGCCTTGTAATTTTTTTGCCGCTTTTACGTATTTAAATAATTGCTTTTCACTTAGTCCATAGTTAAATCGGAGTTTTTGTTTTTCTTCTAATCGTACTGCATATTCTGATGGTTTTCGTGATTTTTGACCATGTTCCCCTGGTGGGTACGGCCTCTTTATTGCTTTTCGACTTAATCCAGGTAGATCACCCAATCTACGAGAAATGCGTACTCGTGGTCCTCTGTATCTAGACATATTTTATTGATTCTCCTAGCGTAAAGATGTTACAAGTTGATAATTAGCTATTTTTTAACATAAAAATAATATTAAAACAAAGCTTTTACTAAAAAATATTTATCATCAATGCAAATAGAATTAATGGACTCGCCGAACAAAAAGCAATAGCTCAGTATATTATTCAATATACTTCAGCATAAAAGCGGGTAGCGGGAATCGAACCCGCATCATTAGCTTGGAAGGCTAAGGTTTTACCACTAAACTATACCCGCAGTATTAAATCGAGAACACTTCACTTAATATATCATAAGTCTACTATTAACAGTCGTGATTAATTTGAATTGATATTCATAAATGAAGATTAGGCTCCTTCTAGAACCACATCAAGAAAACGAGCAATTTCAGCAGCTTGTTCTTCTACTTCAGAAAGTAATAATGGTTGACCAACCCTCGTTAAAGGAATAACTCTTTTATCTTTAGTGCACAAGTATATTTCTCGACGGGGATTTAACCCTTCTTTTATGTCAATTTTTATTGATTTAATTTCTTGTATATTAAATTGAAGACAAATTTGTCTATTCTTACCAGGAAATCCTAGTCGAAAGATCTTGACAATACCTTTGTCTTTATTGAATTCATTATAACCTGCACCTATATTCCATATAATAGTCAACCATAAAAACAAACTAAGAAAAATTCCGACGCTACCATAAAATGTCATTACAATACCTTGAGGAATAAAGACTAAGTCTGTTGAATTAGTAAAAGGCAAAAGGTTTGCTTGAAAATAACTGGACAATCCTGCCAAAAGAAATCCTGAAGCTCCTATGAAAATTATGGTAGCCCACCAATAATTACTAAAACGTCTTGAACCTAAGATTATATCTTTTCTAATTGGATGTTTTGATAATGTTTTTTTCATAATTTGTTTTTTCTACAATAGTAATATATTTTAAAATATTAAAATATTGATGATAATTCTATAACAATTTTTTAATATTTAAATGAGCTTAATCGCTTTTAATCCTAAAAATAATCCCGTTGCTAAACCAAAAAAAGCGGCAAGAAATATTATGTATCCTAAAAAAACTGACATGGTATTATTATTATTATTACAATAGTGTTTACAAAAAGAGTAGAATTGTATTACTAAAGTATTATATTACGTTAAATACGAAGCTGTCTATATGAAAAACTTTTTCATTTTTTAGCATTGTATGAGACAAAAAAAACCGAATGTAACAATTTTATTTAACTTCTGGAGAACAGAATATTATGGCAGAATTTATTAAGCCTTATAATGACGACCCTTTTGTAGGTAATTTATCTACGCCAATCAGTACGTCTAGTTTTAGCAAAGGATTATTAGGTAACTTACCTGCTTATCGCCGAGGTCTATCTCCACTTTTGAGAGGACTAGAAATAGGTATGGCACATGGTTACTTTCTAATAGGACCCTTCGATAAGTTAGGGCCACTCAGAGGAACAGATGTAGCCCTGCTTGCTGGATTTTTATCTTCAGTTGGACTTATTATTATTCTTACTACCTGTTTGTCAATGTATGGTAATGTTTCTTTTACTAGATCTGACTCTAAAGATCCATTGCAAACTTCTGAAGGATGGGGCCAATTTACTGCTGGATTTCTAGTGGGTGCTGTAGGTGGATCAGGATTTGCCTATCTATTACTAGCTAACATTCCTGTTTTACAAACTGCTGGTTTAAGCTTATTTTCTTAAGCTAGTAAGGGGACTTGAACCCGTAACCTACTGATTACAAATCAGTTGCTCTACCAATTGAGCTATACTAGCATAGTAATTAATATAACACAAAAAGATATTTGTTGCAATCTGATTTTTTAGATGAAACAAATATCTTTTTGTATTTAAACAAGACTAATTAATGAGTATCTATAAAATACTAATTTGAATCGTCTGACTCTGCAGAAAATTCTTGATCGCAGTCTAAGTAGTAGCAAATTGTCTGATCAAGACAAGTCGCAGACCAACCAATAGGTGCTTCTCCTGCTAATTCTTGCATATCTGAAGAATCATAGAAATCATCATTTGGTCTATTATTTTTTGCTTGCATAAATATTACCCCCCAAAACACTCTAAACTTAATTTGAAGTATTAAACTTCCCAATAGTATATTAACACAAAATAAAAAATATGGATGCTATTTATTAAGTGTCAATAATGTATTTCATATTTATAAACTTTTAGTCAAAGTTTTAACTGCTTTCGTAGAAACAACCATTTTAATCCACCTGTTTTGCTCTGCAATCCAGATTTTCTTTTGTTGTAAATTAACTTTTTGAAGTTTTTTTGTTCTTTTATGTGAATGAGACACTGCATATCCGTTATTAGCAACTTTTCCTGTTAGCTGACATTGTTTTGACATTGTTGTTCTGTTTACTAATTTAACTTATATATTTATTTAAGGTACTAGCCAAAGTTGATTTTGGCACAGCCCCAATTACTGTATCTACTCTTTCGCCCGCTTTAAAGATCATTAAAGTAGGAATACTCCTTATACCATATTCAGCTGCAATAGTAGGATTGTCATCGGTATTTATTTTTACTACCTTTATAGATGATTCATACTCTTCTGCAATTTCATCAACTACTGGAGAAACCATTCTACAAGGACCACACCATGGTGCCCAAAAATCTACGAGTACAGGTAAATTGTTATTAATAACTTCTTGTTGGAAAGACGCATCTGTAACTTGAGATACTGACATATTTTTTAACCTTTAATATATGTTCCTTGCTAAGCAAATCTTATCACAATTTTTAAAAAAAATCTTCTATAGTGAATTACTATTAGTCTTGAATTAATTTTTTCAACTAGGTATTAATAAAACTTATTACCTATATAAACAAAGCGGTGGCCAAGTGATATCTTGATAGTGATAATTTTAATACCAAGGTTGAACACAAAAAATAATTTCTTAATTAAATCTTTATTTAAGAAAGAATGCTTTGTGGCCATAACAACTTAATTACATTACAATATATTTTATTGTTTGTAACTGAGTCCTGATCATGGTATAAACAACGCAAAAGATACTGCCTTATAATCAAGGAGGAATACATGTCTCAATCCGTAGAATCACGGACTAGGATTAAAAGCGAACGTTACGAATCTGGAGTAATCCCTTATGCTAAAATGGGTTACTGGGATGCTGATTATGTTATTAAAGATACAGATGTTTTAGCTCTGTTTAGAATCACTCCTCAGCCAGGTGTTGATCCTATTGAAGCTTCTGCTGCAATTGCAGGTGAATCTTCCACAGCGACTTGGACAGTTGTATGGACTGATTTGCTAACAGCTTGTGACCTTTATAGAGCAAAAGCATACCGTGTAGATCCAGTTCCAAATGTTGCAGATCAATATTTTGCTTATATCGCTTATGATATTGATTTATTTGAAGAAGGTTCCATTGCGAACTTAACTGCTTCAATTATTGGTAATGTTTTTGGATTTAAAGCTGTTAAAGCTCTTCGTCTAGAAGATATGCGTATGCCAGTAGCTTACTTGAAAACTTTCCAAGGTCCAGCAACGGGCATGATTGTAGAACGTGAGCGTATGAATATGTTTGGCAGACCTTTCCTAGGTGCTACAGTTAAACCTAAATTAGGTCTTTCCGGTAAAAACTACGGGCGAGTTGTGTATGAAGGTCTTAAAGGTGGTCTAGACTTCCTGAAAGATGATGAAAATATTAACTCTCAACCATTTATGCGTTGGAGAGAAAGATACTTATACTCAATGGAAGGCGTAAATAAAGCATCTGCTGCTTCCGGTGAAGTTAAAGGCCATTACCTTAACGTAACTGCTGCAACTATGGAAGATATGTATGAAAGAGCAGAATTTTCCAAAGATGTTGGTAGTATCATCTGTATGATTGACCTTGTAATTGGTTATACTGCGATTCAAAGTATGGCAATCTGGGCTCGTAAGCATGACATGATTTTACACTTACACAGAGCTGGTAACTCTACTTACTCTCGTCAAAAAAATCATGGTATGAATTTCCGTGTTATTTGTAAATGGATGCGTATGGCAGGTGTTGACCATATTCATGCAGGAACAGTTGTAGGTAAACTTGAAGGTGATCCTTTAATGATTAAAGGTTTCTACAATACTTTACTTGAAAGTGAAACACCAATCAACTTACCTCAAGGTCTATTCTTTGCTCAAAACTGGGCTTCCTTAAGAAAGGTTGTACCTGTAGCTTCTGGTGGTATTCACGCTGGTCAAATGCATCAACTTCTTGATTACTTAGGTGATGATGTAGTTCTTCAGTTTGGTGGTGGTACTATTGGACATCCTGACGGTATTCAAGCAGGTGCAACTGCAAATAGAGTGGCACTAGAATCCATGGTTATGGCAAGAAATGAAGGTCGTGACTATGTATCAGAAGGTCCACAAATTTTAAGAGATGCTGCTAAAACTTGTGGACCTCTACAAACAGCTTTAGATCTATGGAAAGATATTAGTTTTAACTACACTTCCACAGATACAGCTGACTTTGTTGAGACTCCAACAGCAAATGTCTAGTTTAACGACTAACTGCCACTGCTTAAACTAGCAAAGTATAAGTAGAATTAACTTATAAAAATAAGGAGCATAGAATAGTGAGACTAACACAAGGGACTTTTTCCTTTCTTCCTGATCTAACTGATGAACAAATCAATAAGCAACTTGCTTATATCGTTTCTAAAGGCTGGTCAGCAAACGTTGAATATACTGATGATCCTCATCCAAGAAATTCCTATTGGGAATTATGGGGATTACCTCTATTTGATGTAAAAGATGCATCTTCTATTATGTATGAAATTAGTTCTTGCAGAAAAGCAAAACCTAGCTATTACGTAAAAGTTAATGCTTTTGATAATACTAGAGGTATCGAAAGTTGCTGCATGTCTTTCATTGTAAATAGACCTTCTAATGAACCAGGATTCTTACTACAACGTCAAGACTTTGAAGGCAGAACTATGAAATATAGTCTTCATAGCTATGCTACCGAAAAGCCTGAAGGTGCTAGATATTAAGAACTATTAAAATTAATAGTTCCTAATGTGTTAACCCTCTTTAATTAACAAATCAGTTTGGTAATTAAAGAGGGTACAACTGCGGATTAACAACAGATTTCACAAATTAACAATAAAATACACAGAAATGACGCAATCAACAGAAATAATTTCCAACGATACTCTTGTCAATCTACAAGAAGAATATGATAGAACACAAATTCAAGAAGTTCTAAATGAATTAAATCAAGAATTAATAGGACTTGTTCCTGTAAAAACTAGAATACGGGAAATAGCTGCTTTGTTACTCATCGACAGATTAAGAAGAAAGTTAGAACTAGTTTCAGGCAATCCTGGGTTACACATGTCTTTTACAGGTAGTCCTGGAACAGGCAAAACGACTGTAGCTATGAAAATGGCTGATATTCTGCATAGACTGGGATACATAAGAAAAGGACATTTATTAACAGTTACCAGAGATGACCTTGTTGGTCAGTATATTGGTCATACTGCTCCAAAAACTAAGGAGGTTCTGAAACAAGCTATGGGAGGAGTTCTCTTTATTGATGAAGCTTATTACTTATATAAAGCAGATAATGAAAGAGATTATGGTTCTGAAGCAATTGAAATTTTACTACAGGTAATGGAAAATCAAAGAAATGATTTAGTTGTAATTTTTGCTGGTTATAAGGACCGGATGGAAAAGTTTTACGAATCTAATCCAGGTCTTTCATCTAGAGTCGCAAACCATGTAGACTTTCCTGATTATACTTCTGAAGAACTATTACAAATAGCAAAAATGATGATAGAAGAGCAGCAGTATTGCTTCACAGAGGAAGCGGACAAAACTCTTTTAGAATATACAGAACGAAGAATGAAACAGCCTTATTTTGCCAATGCTAGGAGTATTAGGAATGCTATTGACAGAGCAAGAATGAGACAAGCTAATAGAATCTTTGCCAGTGGAGAAAAAGTTTTAACAAAAGCAGATTTAGTAACAATCGAGGCAGAAGATATTTTAAAGAGCAGATTGTTTTCATTACCTAATAATTAAAGCTCAATTTGTTTAGCGCCAGTGAATTAAATTTAAAAAGTCTTAATAACTAGTTGCAAAATTGTTTAAAAACGCTTACTATTCTTACTAGTTAGGTGTGGCGGCATAGCCAAGTGGTAAGGCAGAGGATTGCAAATCCTTCATCCCCCAGTTCAAATCTGGGTGCCGCCTAGTACTATAGAAAGGGGGTGTGGTGGAATGGTAGACACAACAGACTTAAAATCTGTTGATTTTTAGTAATCGTGAGGGTTCAAGTCCCTCCACCCCCATATATAACATTATAATAAAAAAACAAATGTGTATTTGTATTAACTGTAATCATATTGCTGAGTGCAATACTTATCATTTAATAGAATCTAAGCATAGTCAATCTCATATTAACGAAAACCCATCATTTATACCTGAATTTCCTATCATTCATATTAACATATCAAGTAGTAGCTACTTGCATCAAGTGGACTGGGATCTGGTAGAATGTTTATCATTTGTAGAAAAGCCAAATAGCTGGAATTTAAATAATGATTAAACAAAGAAAAATTAAGTGTTATAAGCAATTAATCTATCTTTTAAGTACTCTGTATTAATTTTAGATGTTCTGACTAATGAAATTTTTCCTGTTCTAGCTATTTCAATAATGCCAAACTTTGTTAGTAATTGTTCAATAGCAACAATTTTTCCAGGATCTCCAGTAACCTCAATAATTAATAAATCTTCAGCTATATCCACTACGTTGGCTCTAAAAATTCTTACAATATCCAGAGCTTCCGTCCTTGTTTCTGAGTTAATTTTAATTTTAATTAACATTAACTCTCTTTCTACTGAAGGAATATTCGTTACATCCTGTACATTGAGAATATTAACTAATTTGTACAGCTGTTTAGTTAATTGTTCAATAGTTCTATTGTCTCCTTGGACTACCATCGTAATTCTTGAGACTCCGATTTGCTCTGCTGGTCCAACTGCTAAGCTTGCAATATTAAAACCTCGGCGAGCAAAAAGACCAGATATTCTTGATAGTACTCCTGCTTCATCTTGAACTAAAACTGATAAAGTATGTTTCATTAAATTGTAATATTATTTTATGTTACTTGTGAAATATATTTTATTGAAATTAAGTAAAAAATACTAGTTCTCAGCTCATTAATTTCCTCAAATTAAACAAAATACTACTATGGTACCTTATCTGTATTGTCTAATGCTATAATATACATTTAGTATTTAATTATATTCTCAATAGAATACTAATTTTTTTAAATTTTTTAGGAACTTGTGCTAGAAAAATACAAAAACAGCAAAAAACTCTCTCGAGATTTACCTCAAATTAATGAGCGTATTAGATTCCCAAAAGTTAGAGTAATCGATGACGAAGGCGAACAGTTAGGTATCTTTGTGCCTGAAGAAGCAATTCAATTAGCTGCAAAACAAGGACTAGATTTAGTTCTTGTAAGTGATAAATCTGACCCACCAGTTTGTCGAATACTAGACTATGGTAAATATAAGTTTACACAGGAAAAAAGAGCCAGAGAGGCTAAGAAAAAGCAGCATAATAGTAGTATTAAAGAAGTAAAAATGCGATACAAGATAGAAGAGCATGATTATAAAGTTAGGATCAATCAGGCATCTAAATTTCTTCAGTCTGGAGATAAAGTAAAAGCAACTATAACATTTCGCGGACGAGAAATTCAACATTCCAATTTAGCTATAGATTTATTAAACAGAATGGCTAATGACTTAGCTCAAATTGCAGAAGTTCAGCAAGCTCCATCAAGAGATGGTAGAAATGTTATAATGCTTCTATCTCCTAAGAAAGTCACTTAAATGATTCTTATTTAAATGCATCTGGCTGGATTCGAACCAGCGACGTCTCTTTCGAAATGGCGGATTATGAGTCCGCTGCCTTCGGCCCCTCGGCCACAGATGCCTTAAATGAGCTTTATAACCTATACAATCTATAAAAATCAATGCCTATTTACTGTTTCCTCCAGAAGATTGTAAAGATACTATATTTATTCATTCATGTTGTGGTAAGTTGCAACTGCTGAAGGAGAAACTTGATTTAGATACCTAAATATCCAGTATTTAAATATTGTATCGAGTATAACTGGAAACGTCGAAATGAATAAAAAAATAAAATCCCTACTCTCTGGCAACCCTAAATGTCTTAAAATTACTTCAATAATAACTTCCCATCCATGAGGGGAATGAAAACCCACAAACATATCTGTAAATAAGATAATTAAAAAAGCTTTTGCCGTATCGCTGAGGCCATAAATAATTTCATTTAAAAAAGATTTTACAATTGATATTTGCCGTTGTCCAGTAATCATTAATAATATGAAGACAGTTATTGATAAAATATCCGACAAAATATTTTTGACGGCGTTTGCACTTTCATTTGCATAATATTCTCCTAATTCTCTAGCCTTCAATTGTACTCTCTTTTCGATTATTTCGTAAGAAATATCTTCTGAAGGATTTAATAAAACTTCAAAATGAATTTTTTCTTCAAACCTCTGTAATTCCGCAAAAGCTCTCTCTTCTTGAGAAGAATTTAAAAATATTTTAGGCTGTTCCTGATTCCAAAGATAATCAATACAAGGACCAAATACAAAAAATTTAGAAGCTTGATTAACTAAAACAGGAGAAATAAGCAATAATAAAATGTACTTTACAGATGTGATAGTCTGATGCCGTGATAATCTAAATTCTTCAATAGCTTCCGATTCTCCATTTGGATCTAGCTCTTTTCGAAATTTTTCAAAAGTATTAGTGATTGATCTGGGTATAGGACCAACTTTTTCAAAGGCAAATTGATTATTTCTTTTTAAATTCCAATATTTCATTTTTTATTGTTGTTTTAATTCTTATTAAACAATAAGTGATCATATATTCAATATAAATATTAATTCTACAAACACGAACAATAATTATGAAGCATAAATTTAGATTGAGTTTTAATTATTTACTCATAATACCTATCGTCACTTTGATTTTTGGATTGAAGCTTGATTATCAAATTAGCAATTCATTAATATTACAAAAAAATGATTATCGCGCAATAGATCACGGGAAATATTTGGCTTTTATTACTACAAATGCATTAAAAAAAAAAGCTCCAAATTGTATCAAATCTAGGATTGTCAATTATCAATTCCTTTTAAATGGGATTTTTAACAAGAAGTTTTTCAGTAAAATTACTCGATTGCTAGAACATTTAGAGAGTGGCAATAATGAGAATGAATATATAACAGGAATAAAAAAAAGTGGTTACTTTTCTTTACTGCAGATACATACAAACAAGATATCTAAGAAAGAGACAAGCAAGGTTTTTATATTACCGAATAATCTTTTAAAAAAAGTATACGTTCATAATAAGAGTGAAAAACTTATACCTTCTAAATTTTTAGCAAAGTTATTCAAGCCTCAAATTGGTTACCCAAAAAATTTTATACAACTTAGATTGGCGCTTTCAATAATTATGAAATGGTATTCAGATAAAGGTTATCAATGGGCATTAGTACAAGTCCAGCATGCACTAGATCCATCTTCAATCATTATAAATATTCATGAAGGTCTTATTCAAACAATAAAGGCGGAATACTATTCCCATGCTTTCGAAAAGCTTTCTGACGATTTATATACTCAAACTTTAGAAGAATACCTCGGCATCCAAGTTGGGCTTCCAATTAATATTAGATCGCTGCAAAGAAGAATTAATTATTTAAAAAGTAATAAATTAGTTGGCAATATTATTTATAGTATTGAAAGATCTCAATATGATTTGAATAATGTCGATATTATTTTTCAAGTACAAGAATTAAGAGATAAAGAATTACTAATTGCCGTAGATTACTTATCTGAAAATTCTTTTATTGCTTCTAAATTAGCCTATTCCTTTAAAAAATATTTAAGCTTGTCCACATACCGGGCAACTACCGCGCTCATGCAACAGTCTGCTACTAACACTCAATTTTATAATGTCCACAATGTATTGAACTATCAGTACAATAATAGTCGAGAATTAATAAATTTATTGACATGTACATTCTACAAGCAAATTGCAGAAATAAATAATCAAAGTAAACTTCATATTTTGTCAGACTTAACTAAAGAAGCCTCAATTGGATTAAAAATATATAGAAGAAACCTGAATAAAAGCAATTCGCATTTTAGGTTAAGCACACAGTTTATTAGAAATATACTAAACTTGAAAATTTCATATTTTAATCCTGCGATAAAATTTAGTAAAAACTGCAGCATTCAAATCATGTTACAAATTTTTAGGAAGCACTATTTTAGTAAAGAATCAGTATTATCTCGTTTCTTACAAGATAATAATCAATCTAATGGAGAACTAATTACACAATATATTTATGACAGCTTATTTACATATAGTTTTACTTCTTGTTGCTTAATATCTGAAAGAATATTATTAGTAAATAATGTTCAGACAAACCCATTTTTTCAAACTTCTGAAATTATAAATTTTGCTAATAATGCAATAGAAATTATATGGAAGAACTGTGCAAGTTTTAAGCAAAGTCCTAAACTTTTATATCAAAATTTTTTTGTGTTACTTTTTAGCTTAAACTACCAAACCTATGACTCCTTAGATTGGCCTACAAAAGGCTATCTTTTAACAATACAATCGTCTTATTTTACTATTTTTCGAAATAGTGATTTTATAAATTGTGTTTGTCTTTCGAATTGTAAAAATTTATTTTCTCACAGGATAAATATTAAATATGTATCTCATTGGAAAATACCATTCTCTTTTACAAATAGAATTAATCATATTTTAGTAAATACTATTAGAATTCGGTCTAATTTAAGCTCAGAGACTGTCTCTGTTTTATTGTATAATAATCATTTTAACGGCAGAATATATCAAAGTCTTTCCAATTTTTTGATAAAAGTAAAAACGGAATATTATATACCGCTGAATAAAAATAGTAGAATTTCTATATTCTTTAATTATCTGAAACCTTTTTTAAGTACACCATTAAATGCAGAATGTTTATCTAAATTACTTGTAACTAATAAAAAAAATGGCAGAGTTTCTGTTGATCAATTGTTTTATGGATTTAATCTGCAACTTAAACTACCCATTAATCACATGCCTTCTTTATCAATTGAATATACTGTAAATAGTAGTCGACAATTTTGCATTTATCTACATATTTCTCATTAATAATACTTAATATTAAAATGACTAGTTTAACTTCTTTCTTTAATCGAAGCCAAGGCAGATGGATTTCACAGCGTACAACATATGAATTATGTAGCAAGGATATGAATTCAATACAATCTTATATGAAAATAGAGTCTGATAAAATATTGACTAATTCCTCATCAATAGCTTCATTAAATTGGGGTGCTTTTTCGCGTAGGATTTTAAATAATTCATATGATCAGAATTCAATACCAGAAAAATACAAATTCATTTTGAAATTTACAAATAGATTCAATACAGATACACTAAATACATTATGCACTATTACAGATGCTAGTCTAATTAATTTTAAAACAAGATACGGCAGTACTACTATAGATGAAACATATTGGTTCGCGACAAGTAATTTGCGTCTTAGCACTAGTGTTGTCAAGCAATTCAATGTTTGTGTTGCGGTCTCTTTTTGTTCCGAGATTAAAATGTAAAATATATTGAAAAAAACAACTAACAGCTTATTAGTTATTAGTTGTTTTTAGTTTAATTTACACAAGTGTTATATTTATAATAACAAAATACTTTACTGTTACTCTAAATCCTTACGGTTTGGATTTCTAGAAGGGTCATTAGATAAAAACCCAAAAACAAATAAAGAGATAAAGAAAATAACAGTAGTATAAACAAAGATTTTCAAAGTAAACATATTTTTGTCCTTAAAAGCTATTAATACTTGATATTAATATATCTATCATCATAATCTTACATCACTATATGGTATAAGCTACTATTTTATAAATAAATCAATATCTTTATTTTTTAGTAGTGATTTATATTTAAATATACGTGATGCACTAAATGTTAAATCTTTTTGTTTATTTTTAACTAGTTTTCTGTCTATTTTTTCCTTTTTATGCAGCTTGCCTTCAATGACAATATAATCGAATTTTTTTAGTAATTGAAAAGTTCTCAGAGATTGCTTGTTCCATAAAAACAAATTAATAGTGGTCAATTTTTTTCTTTTATAAAATCTAGCTTTTAACTTAATTACTTGATTATCAGTATTAATTGTTTTAATACTTTTACAACGTAAAATTTGCACTAGTAAAGTACATTTATTCATAAATATATTAAAGGATTTTATAAATGTAATGCAATGTCATTAATTAAAATGATATTTCATTATCTTGCTGACCTTGCTCGTAACTAATATCTTTTAAAACTTTTAGTATTTTTCCAAAATATTCTTGAAAATATTTCTCCAAAGACATGACTTCCGAGCTGTCAATTCCTAAGAGGTCATAGACTTCATCCATAGAGGCTGTAAACTTTTCGCCGCTTGTTAAAATTTCTGCAAATGCTAAACGATCTGAGATATTCCAGGTCCACTGCAGTGTTTTCGTAATTTTTCTTAAACCTTTTAATAATCCAATAGGAATTTGTGAAATTTGAGTTTTCTGACCAGATAACTTTTCGCATAATGTAATAATTTCAGCAGAGGTCCAAGCTGTATTTCCAACTAATGGAAGGATTCTGTTTTCTGTTGTGGGTACACCAAGACTTTTGATAACTAGTTTCGCAGCATCTTGAGTATCAATATAAGCAATAGGAGTAGATTCTCCTGTCACCCATACCGATTTTTTGTCTAAAATAGGAATTGCGTACTGACTAATTAATCCTTGAAAAAACCCGCCTAAAGAAAACACGGTGTATTTTATATTAGCTTTATCTAAAAAATCTACTACTTGAGACTTTAAATTCATTAATGGAACTTTTGGATATTTATCTGCATTCAATATTGAGAAAAATACAAATCTTTGAACTTTTGCAGCTTTTGCAGCTTCGATTAACGCAATCTTACCATCTAAATCTATCTTTGCTGCATTATAAGGGTCAGATGGACGAGAAGTCGATGCATCTATGACAGCTGTCACTCCACAGAAAGATTGTAATATACTTTCTGGGGACTTCAAGTCTCCGTATACTAATTCAGCTCCCCATTCCTTTAAAAAAGCTGATTTTCTTAAATTACGTACCATACATTTTACATTATAGCCTTCATCTAGAGCACGTCGTACAATTTGACGTCCTAAAGTGCCTGTTGCTCCAATAACTAGAAGAGTCATATTAATTTAAAATAAATATTGATAAATACATTGATTTGACAGCAGCAAGTACATTGGGTAGAGAGGGAATCGAACCCTCATGACCGAAGTCGTCACATTTTGAGTGTGATGCGTATACCAATTTCGCCATCTACCCTATTATAGACCAACTACAACAGGTAATTTAGTCTTTAGCGTAAAAATAATACTTAGTTTAAGTGAATATGTCAACTTTAATTCTTATATTGATTAGAAACTAAATAAATTATGTCGACTTTTGAATTAATTCCCTATAGATTATATTTAAGTCAATCTAAAACATGGATGCACAAAATCCAAGCAAGTGTGAAAATATATATACTCTTTTTATTCTGGGTATCAATATTTACATTTTCTTATTATCAGCTAACGATAGTTGTTTTTAGTCTAATAATTATAAGCTATACTATTCAAAGTAATAAAGATATTGTTAAAACTCATTTTATTCAGACTGTTGGCATGACAATCTTCACGCTATTATTTTCCTTTAGTATATCTCAGAATTATAAATATTATTTAAAAACAGAACAGGCTCAAAATATAAATTACAAGTACAAGAAAGATAAGCAGCTTAGTAATACAAACTCTAAGCATACAAATTTCTTGAGTGGTAATCAACAAAAACAATTACTATTTGTGACTAAACCTTCGCTTTATTTCTTTATTACTGTATATTCTATTAAATTAGTCATGATGACAACCGCACCAGAAATTTTAGCCATAAATGTTTACAAGACAAAAAAATTTGACAGATTTTTTAGTAGTGAATTACTCTTTATTTTTCTATTATCTTCACACATTGTTAATAATATAATAGTCAAGTTAGAAAAAGTTGCCCAGGTTATTAGTCTAAGAGGTAATTTAAATTTATATAAACACTCTGAAAGACTATTTGTACTACTTTTCCTAGTATCTAAAATGTTTTTTACAGAAATCACAAAAGAGTCTACAGAAATGTCTCAAGCATTATATACCAGGAATCTTAATAAAGAAAATAATAATTTTTTAAAAGTATATGAAGCGAAGTCTCAAATAAATGACCATCTCAGTTTAGTTATTGGAACTGCATATTTAATAATGATCTTTCTAATTTAATAAAGATCAAGCAGTTGTTATGACTCTATTAGTACGAAGAGTGATAGAATGAATTTGTAATCTTAGTATAAATAATTAATTGTTGCATTATGGTCAATACCCAAAATCCAATTTCGCAGACTTCTGAACTTGACTATATAGTCAACCAACCTTATAAATACGGATTTAAAACTGCCATTGAATCTGAGCAATTTCCAAGAGGAATAAACGAAGAGATTGTAAGGTTAATCTCGGAGAAAAAAAATGAACCAGAATATTTATTAAACTTCAGACTAAAAGCATATCGAAAGTGGAAAAAAATGGAATCCCCGACCTGGGCTCACTTAAAGCATCCCGATATTGATTTTAATAATATTATTTACTATGCTGTTCCAAAACTCAAAAAAGAGTTAAGTAGTCTAGATGAGGTGGACCCAGAAATTTTGGACACTTTTAATAAATTAGGTATATCGTTAAATGAACAAAAAAGGCTTAGCAATGTAGCTGTTGATGCTGTTTTTGATAGCGTTTCAATTACAACTACTTTTAAGAAAGAGCTATCTGAAGCTGGAGTTATTTTCTGTTCAATTTCAGAAGCTATACGTGATTATCCTAGTTTAATTCAAAAATATTTAGGAACTGTCGTACCGTCCGGTGATAACTATTTTGCTGCTTTAAATTCTGCTGCTTTCAGTGATGGATCTTTTTGTTATATTCCTCCCGACACAACTTGTCCTTTAGAACTTTCTACTTATTTCCGCATTAATAACGAAGAATCTGGGCAATTTGAAAGAACATTAATTATAGCAGATCGCGGTAGTAAAGTCAGTTATCTTGAAGGTTGTACAGCTCCTCAATATGATACAAATCAATTGCATGCAGCTATTGTGGAACTAGTTGCTCTTGATGATGCAGAAATTAAATATTCTACTGTACAAAACTGGTATGCAGGTAATAAAGATGGAAAAGGTGGAATATATAATTTTGTTACTAAGCGTGGACTATGTTCAGGTGCAAACTCGAAAATTTCATGGACTCAAGTAGAAACCGGATCGGCAATTACTTGGAAATACCCGAGTTGTATTTTGGCTGGCTCTAGCTCTCAAGGCGAGTTTTATTCAGTGGCTTTAACTAATAATTATCAAGAAGCTGATACCGGTACTAAGATGATACATATTGGCAATAATACTAAAAGCAAAATTGTATCTAAAGGTATTTCGGCAGGCAAATCTAAGAATAGTTATAGAGGATTGGTCAAAATTGGTCCTAAATCATTCAATTCACGTAATTATTCTCAATGCGATTCCTTATTAATTGGCCAATTATCTCAAGCTAATACGTTTCCATATATTCAAGTACAAAATCCAACATCCAAAGTCGAGCATGAAGCATCCACTTCAAAAATTAGTGAAGACCAAATTTTTTACTTTTTACAAAGAGGAATTAACTTAGAGGAATCCGTATCTCTTATGATTAGTGGCTTTTGTAAAGATGTATTTAATGAACTGCCTATGGAATTTGCTGTAGAAGCAGATCGCTTACTGAGTTTAAAATTAGAAGGAAGTGTTGGTTAAGATGAGTAATATTATTTTAGAAATTAAAGATTTACATGCTTCTGTCGACAATGTGCCTATATTAAGAGGCGTTAATTTATCTATTTCATCTGGCGAGATACATGCCATAATGGGCCCAAATGGTTCCGGCAAAAGCACTTTATCTAAAGTGATTGCAGGACATCCAGCTTATTCTCTTACTAGCGGAGATATTTTATTCTTTGGAAAAAGTATTCTCAACATGGAACCAGATGAGAGAGCAAGGGCTGGTATTTTTCTTGCTTTCCAATACCCAGTTGAGATTCCTGGTGTTAGTAATGCTGATTTTTTGCGAATTGCACTGAACGCTAGACGGAAATTTAAAAAATTACCGGAATTAAGTCCTTTAGAATTTTTTCAATTAATAACAGAAAAAATCAATCTTGTTGGTATGAAAGAAAGTTTTTTAACTCGCAATGTCAATGAAGGATTTTCTGGTGGGGAGAAGAAGCGTAATGAGATTCTTCAAATGGCTTTATTAGATAGCAACTTATCTATTTTAGATGAGACAGACTCCGGTCTTGATATTGACGCGCTTAGAGTAGTTGCACAAGGTATTAATACATTAGCAACATCTACTAATTCAATTGTTTTAATAACACATTATCAAAGATTATTAGATCATATTGTTCCTGATTTTGTACATATTATGAGCGGTGGAAAAATTGTGAAGACAGGAGATGTTAGTCTTGCACAAGATTTAGAAAAGTATGGTTATGATCGAATTAAGCAAACTTAATATTGCGCTACTAATACTGAAGCTAAAGAGTTTTCTTTAGCCTCAGTACTGATCGCATATTAAAGATAATTATTTAGTTTTTAGCAAAACCTTGTTTCACATCTTCAATCGCTCGTTTTAAGAGTTCTTCACTGCTACTGTCAAGTTTTTTAGTACTTCGAATACTTTCTCCAAATTCTGGTTTTGAATTTTTTAAGTCTTCACGTAACTCTTGAATAAATTCAGCAACTTTAGGTACAGCTACATCATCTAAATAACCATTAATACCTGTGTAGATTATAGCTGTCTGCTCTTCTACTGGAATCGGTGAGTTTTGGGCTTGTTTTAGAATTTCTCTAAGACGTTGACCTCTTGCCAACTGATTTTGGGTCGCTTTATCTAGGTCAGATGCAAATTGAGAAAAAGCTTCAAGTTCAGCAAATTGAGCTAATTCTAACTTTAATTTACCTGCGACTTGTTTCATGGCTTTAATTTGTGCAGCTGATCCAACTCTTGATACAGAAATACCAACATTAATTGCTGGTCTAATACCTGAATTAAATAAATCTCCAGACAAGAAAATTTGGCCATCTGTAATCGAGATTACATTGGTTGGAATATATGCAGAAACATCACCAGCCTGAGTTTCAATAATCGGCAGTGCAGTCATACTACCACCACCTAGGTCAGAATTCAGCTTAGCTGCTCGCTCTAGTAATCTAGAATGCAGATAAAATACATCTCCAGGATATGCTTCACGTCCTGGAGGTCTTCTTAACAGGAGAGACATTTGACGATACGCTTGAGCTTGTTTAGTTAAATCATCGTAAATAACTAAAGTTGCTTTACCTTTATACATGAAGTATTCAGCTAATGCTGCACCTGTATAAGGAGCAATGTATTGTAAAGTTGCTGGACTATCTGCATTAGCTGCAACAATGATAGTATAGTCAAGAGCTCCTTTCTCTTGTAATGAAGAAACTACTTGAGCAACAGAAGAAGCTTTTTGTCCTATCGCTACATACACACAAACTACATCTTGACCTTTCTGGTTAATGATTGTATCTAATGCAACGGCTGTTTTGCCTGTTTGTCGATCACCAATAATCAGTTCTCGTTGGCCTCTGCCGATTGGTATCATAGAGTCAATAGCAGTAATTCCTGTCTGCATAGGTTCACAAACTGATTGGCGTCCAATAATACCTGGAGCCATAGACTCAATTAACCTTGTCGTATCACTAGCTGGTTCACCTTTATCATCTATAGGCCGAGCCAAGGAATCTACGACCCGGCCTAAAAAAGCTTCTCCGACTGGAATCTGAGCAATTCTACCAGTACCTTTTACAGAACTACCTTCTAAAATATCTCTTCCGTCACCCATTAAAACAACACCCACGTTATCGCTTTCTAGATTCAAAGCAACACCAATTGTTTTATCTTCAAATTCCAGTAACTCACCAGCCATGACTTCATCAAGTCCATAAACACGAGCAATACCATCACCAACTTGTAAAACCGTTCCAATATTGGCTACTTCCACATCTTGATCATACTTTTCAATTTGTTGACGAATAATACTACTTATTTCATCAGGTCTAATATTTACCATGTGTTTAATATTCTTTTGATTAATTAGAAATTCTAAGGTAGTAATTAGATATACAATAGATGTATATTTTTATCACTTTAGTTTACGTTGTGGCTACATCAAGATGAGAAGCCATTTGCCTTAGTTGTCCTCTAATGCTAGTATCAATAACTTTCGATCCGATTTGAATAGTAAAGCCACCAATTAATTCAGGATCGACAGAAATCATAAGTTTAACTTCTTTAGCATTTGTCATAACTTTAATCTTATCTGTAAGCAGGCTTTTTTGATCAGAGTTTAAGGCAAGAGAAGTACTAATATTTGCAATTGTTAGAGATTCCATTTGATATGCAAGTTCTAAGTACTTGCTAGCTATTACATCCAACATAGCGATTCTTTTCCGGTCAACTAAAATCATTAAAAATGATAATGTATTATCACTAATTTGGTCTGCAAAAGTCGCGATAATCACTTGTTTTTTTGATTCTGTAGTTTTTAGAGGATTAGCTAAAAAAATCTTTAGCGTATCAGATTGAAGCAAAATATCTTGTATTAATTGGATGTCTTGATTAATTTGTTGTATTGCTTGTTTAGTATTAGCCAATTCTAGAAGAGCTACTGCATAAGGCTGAGCTATTTTTACAACAACGTTATTACTGCTCATAGTTGATCTCCTAACTTGGCAATATTATTATCAATGATACGTAGTTGCATTTCAGAGCTCATTTGATTTTCCAATTGTAAGGTAACTCTTTTAAGAGCAAGAAATGTTATTTGCTGCTGGATTTGTCTACGAATTTGTTTTTCAGCCGTCTCAATATTAGATTTTCCAGTTATAGCAAGTCTTTCGATATCTAATTGGCCTTGAGCTAATATAGAATTTCTAACTTTTTCAGCTGTCAACTGAGCTTCTTTTTTAATTTGGTCTATAATAATCTGAGTTTGAGCAAGTTGTTTCTCTGATTCCGATAACCGAGCGCTTGCTTGTTCTAATCGTTCTTCTGATTCTTGTATAGCTGCCAGAACTTTTGTCTGTCTTGTATTTAAACTAGAGCCAAGGAACTGTTTTAAAACGTAAATTAAACCAAATAAAAGTAAAAGTATATTAATAACATTCGCTTCAAAAATATCAGAATTAAAACCGAATGTATGTTCACTACTATGTTCTGATAAGATAGTAATTATTTGTGGTATGTTTACTATATTATTCATTTAAAATTCTTACTATTTAATACTATTTAATACTTTAACCAGGAATCACTACTTCAAGGATTGACTACTTAAGAGCTTAGCTTTGATTTGATCGCTCAAAGTATCAACTTGATCTTCTAAAGTCTTAAGAGCTTCTTCCTTTTGTATATTAAGTTGTTTAGAAGCTTCAGCAATTAGCTTTTCTGCATTTATTTGAGCCTTTTTAATGTCTTCAGAAACAATACTTTGAGCTTCTTTCTGAGAAGAGGCTATTTTGGCTTGAGCATTACGGCGCGCTTCTGATAAGTCTTCTTCATATTTTGCAGCTAATTCATCTGCCTTAACTAGCATAGAAGAAGCTGTAGTCAATGTTGTTCGAATATATTCATCACGCTCGTCCAGTACTTTAGTAACTGGTTTGTAAAAAATAATATTTAGTAACACCATTAAAGTTAGAAACTGCAATGCCATTAATGGCAAAGTTCCATTGAAATCAAATAAGCCACCTTCAATCTCTTCGGCTAATAAAAGTGGTAGATAAATCATTGTACTAATTGTATGTATAGTTAATAATTTGTTTTCAATTAAGAAAAGTGGTTTTATAGTGCGCTTAGTCTTAACAAACTAAGCGCAAATAATTATTTTAACCAACGTATGGATTAGCAAACAACAGAGAAAGCGCAACAACTAAACCGTAAATTGTTAAAGATTCCATAAATGCTAAACTTAGTAGTAGAGTGCCTCTAATTTTTCCTTCTACTTCAGGCTGTCTTGCAATACCTTCTACAGCATTAGCTGCTGCACTACCTTGACCAATACCAGGTCCTATTGCAGCAAGACCAACAGCAAGACCGGCAGCAATAACGGATGCAGCTGAAACGATTGAATCCATAATGAATTTTAATTTTTTATTATATTAGTAGAAAATTGACAAATTTCGTATAATCTTTTTAATCTATTAGAATAGATTAAAGCATATTATTCATAGTATACTACTCTTCTCCATGACCTTCCATTGCTTCTCCAATGTAAGCAGCAGAAAGTGTAGAAAAAATAAGTGCCTGAATTGAGCTGGCAAATAAACCGAGTATCATAACTGGTAATGGTATCAAAATTGGAATTAGTAATGTAAATACAGATACAACTAATTCATCTGCTAAAACATTACCAAATAGTCGAAAGCTTAATGATAATGGCTTTGTAAAATCTTCTAAGATATTGATTGGTAATAAAACTGGAGTTGGCTGAATATAACGAGCAAAGTAACCTAATCCTTTTTTGCTTAAGCCTGCATAGAAATAGGCTAAAGAAGTCAATAACGATAAAGCAACTGTCGTGTTAATGTCATTCGTTGGAGCAGCCAACTCACCTTCTGGAAGATGAATTAGCTTCCAAGGAATCAATGCTCCTGCCCAGTTACAACCTAGAATAAAGAGGAATAAAGTAGCAATATATGGAACCCAAGGACGGTACTCATGCTCCCCGATTTGATTTTTTGCAATATCTTGTAAGAATTCTAGTACAAATTCCATAAAATTTTGAAATTTCTCAGGAATTCGTTGCAAATTTCGAGTACCTAAAAATGATAAAGTTAAGAGAGTTCCAATTACAAGCCATGAAACAATAAAAACTTGTCCATGTAATTGTAAACTACCTATTTTCCAATATAGATGTTTACCTACTTCTACTGCTGATAAACAAGAGTATGGATTAAAATCTATAAGACTAGTTTGATACATAATGAATATTTCTTTAAATGGTACAAACATCAAAAAACGAATTTTTCGATGCATCAACATCCGGCTAGCTTATCCTTAGCAATGTGTTATGACTAGGAGACTGCAAGAAGTTCTAATAGAGTTCTAGCTACCTTAAATAGTTATTATTTTATAAAGAAAATAATTATTTCTACGTATAATGCTTTCAAGTTTAATTATATACCTATATATTCATTATTTAATATGATTCTAGGTATTTTGCTATAATCTTAATTATAATTAGTGCCTTTATTTTTTATTTAATATATCTGCAACTTCATCTGCAAAATTAGCTTTAGTGTTTTCTTCTCCTTCTCCTAAGACAAATCTAACAAATCGTCTAATTTTAATATTTTCCCCTAGAATAGCAATATTTTGATTAATTAGATCTTCTACAGTTATATCCTGATTACGAATAAACATTTGATCTAGCAGTGATAATTCTTTAAGTCGTTTTTTTATTCTACCTTCTACAATTTTTTCAAGCATTTCAATTGGTTTATTCTGCAAATCTTCTTTCCCAGACTCAATTGTTTTCTCTAGATTTATCGTTTCATCTGGAATATGCATCGTTGATACATATTCTACATTTGGACAAGCTGCTATCTGCATAGCGATATCTTTTGCTAATTTTTGAAACTCTGGACGACGAGCAACAAAATCTGTCTCACAATTGACTTCAACTAGCACTCCGATTCTTCCACCTGTATGGATATAGCTTTCTAGTAAGCCTTCAATTGCCGTGCGACTAGATTTTTTATTGGCAGAAGCTAAACCTTTTTTCCGTAACGATTCTAGAGCTTTTTCTTCATTACCATTATTAGCTTCTAAAGCTTTTTTACAATCCATCATACCTGCTCCAGTCTTATCTCTTAGAGCTTTTACTGTTTGAGCGGAAATTTGTAGTGTCATATTTTTTAAAAATTTTTTAATACGTAAGTTAATTCAAAAAGATACTATTTATTCCACTGGTGGAGCTAGTTCGAAGAATCTGTCTGCCCATATTTCCCATCATAAATCGCATCAGCAATTTTTCCAACAATCAACTTGATTGATCTAATTGCATCATCATTAGCAGGAATTGGAATATTAATAATTTCTGGACTACAATTAGTATCTAATATACATACGGTAGGGATACCTAATTTCAAACATTCTTGTATAGCTGTTGTTTCTCGTTTTTGATCAACCACAACGACAATATCAGGCAAACGATTCATATTTTTGATACCGTTTAGATGTTTGCGTAATTTATCTAATTCTTTTCTTAAGACAGCTGCCTCTTTTTTAGGTAATTGGTCAATAAGTCCACTTTTATCTTGTTCTTCTAATTGTCTAAGACGACTTACTCTAGATTTTATTGTGACCCAATTAGTCAACATTCCACCTAGCCATCGTTGATTAACATAGTAAGAATCACACCTTTGTGCTTCCTGAGCAATTATTCCTGCGGCCTGCCTTTTAGTTCCTAGGAATAATACTTTTTTGCCGTCGGAAGAAGCTTGTTTAATAAAATCACAGGCTTCTGTTAATAATTGAGCTGTTTGCACTAAATCAATAATGTGTATTCCATTTCTTTCTGTATAAATATAAGGGAACATTTTAGGGTTCCATCTACGAGCTTGATGTCCGAAGTGGACACCAGCTTCTAATAGTTCTGCTAAAGTAACAACAGCCATAAAAATTATTAATAATTAAATCGTATAATGGTTCGGGATATCCCTTTTGTGCAACGTTATTCAAGCGGTTTTCGATTCTAAATTTTCTAGTAATAAATTAACATACTTTTAAAATAAATTGACAATAAGAAGAATATTCTCGTTTTATTTAATCTACACTTTTATTACTAAAGTAATTACGAGCTGTTCTATCATCCAGAATAATATCATCTAAATCGTCTCGAACAGTTGAAGTCGCATTTTCTGTATTTATATTCTTGTCAACATCTTTTTTATCTAATGATACTTCATTATTATAATTGTCATAAGTATTGAAACCAGTACCTGCTGGTATTAATCGCCCTATAATAACATTTTCTTTAAGTCCTCTCAGCCAATCTAATTTACCTGATATTGCAGCCTCGGTTAAAACTTTAGTAGTTTCTTGAAAACTTGCTGCAGAGATAAAACTTTCTGTATTTAATGAAGCTTGAGTTATCCCCAGCAACACTGGCCTATAAGAAGCATTTGATTTGTTTCTCATCTTCATTGCTTTATTGGTCTGTTCAATTTTTTGTAATTCTACTAATTCTCCAGGTAAGTAGCCTGACTCTTCACCATTGTCTATTTTTACTTTAGAAGTCATCTGTCGAACTATAACTTCTACATGTTTGTCAGAAATATTTACTCCTTGAGATTGATATACTAGTTGTACTTCTTTAACTAGCAGTAACTGAATCTCTTGAAAACTTAATCGTGCAGCTTCATATAGTGCTAGTCCGCACTCAATATATAGGTTGAAACTAGCATCTAAAATATCGTGTGGATTTAGGAGTACATCAGTTTTCTTTCTTGCTTCTAAAATTTCTTCAATTCTCGGCAGACCTTGAATAATATCCCCTGTTTTTGCTCTATCAAAAACCAAAACTGCTAAGGTTTCTCCTCTTCTAATTAATGCATTATTATCAACATGTAAAATTGCTCTATTGGAAACTAAATAAGGCCTTGCAATTCTTAAGGTGACTGATTCAGAAGATATCTCAATGATTTGACCTGAATCTAAAGAAATGATATTTTCACAAATTAAATCTCCGCAGCGAATCCAATCTCCGATGTTTACTTTGGGAACCTTTCCTTCTACATTAAAAATTTTTTTGTCAATAGATGTAGCAACCAAAATTCGTCTACTTGTATTTTTTTCGGAATAAATTTCTTCAACAAGACCTTCGCTTGTGGCAACAATTTCTGTACTTGCAACAACTGTTGATGACTCGATATAATCACCATTATTAACTATAATTCTTGTTTGACTTTGCTGTTTTTCAGACTTATTAGAATCAATATTTTTAATTGATAATGTTTCAAATGTAGATAGCTTTAAATCGAAGTAATTATTACCGTTTGATGTAGAAGAGAATTCTATTGTTGATGTTAGACTAGTAACATTGTATTCAATTTCCGCTACCAGATTAGTTGTTACTAAATGTACCCCCTCAATTGATTTCACTCTCTCTCCATCTCGAAAAGGTGTTCTCTTCACTAATTTTAATTTAGTTTGGCTCGGTTTTTGCACTATAAGATTGTCTAGTAGGCCAGATTTTATTTCTGGTATTGAATAGACAATAACTGGTCTAATCAAGATGTAGGGTATTTGATCATTTTTTATATATTCCCAATATACTAACTTATCTGTAGAGATATTATCGTGTAGCGTTTCTCCTGGACGTAAAAATCCTCGACTTTTATCACTAGAACTATAACAATTATTTAACCTGTAAATAGAGCCAGGTTTTATTATAATTTCTCGAACTATGCCATCTTTTTGAATTATTTCAATAATTCCTGAAATTTTTGAGAAGATATTTTTTACCAACTCTGTTCCACTTTCAATAACATCTCCGTTATTAACTAACAATAATGAGGAATCTTTATTAATCTCGTGCGTCTCTTCTGAAATCCATAGTATATAGCCTGGTCTTAGAATATCATAGGCATCTTTACCGGGCCCTGTTTTCTTTTTAGACACGTTTAAATCTAAATATTTGATAATACCGCCGCTCATGGTTTTATATGTATCAGACATGAGTTCTGCAATAATATGACCATCGTAGATTTTTTGATCAGGAAAGGCTTTGAAAAGGAATTTTTGTTTTTTTTCTGTTTCGAGAATGTAGGCTTCTTTTTTATTGATTATATCTGTATAGATATAACATCCTGGAATAACAATAGATTCAGTAATAACTTGTATGTTAGTAATACTACTATTTGCATTTTTGCATATTTTGACCTCTCCAGCATATTGATTAACTAATTCTGTTTGAGCGAGTATAGTCCCAGTTTGAGTTTTAGCCGATTTCTTAGTTATAATCTTGGCAGAGTCAGGTATACTATAAACTTCACCTGATAGTACCCAAATCAGTCCGCCTGTTTTAGTTATTCGAGTAGTGTACTGATTATTATCCGTTTCTTCAACTGTTAAGTTAGAGAAACAAATTTTACCAGAAAGATCTGAAATTACATGTTTTTGAGCTCTCTCTGTCATCAATCTATTGCGGCGTGGTGATTCTGCAATTACTTGATCTTTTGACACTGTCTCATTGTTAGCAATTAAGAGAATAGTTCCTTTACCTAGATTGATTACGGATTGTTGTTTACTACTGAGGAAAATCGTAACTTGGGTTTGCTTCTCTGTTATTAAGGCCTGTTCTCCGTGTCTAGTACGTACTGGAGCATAAGCTGTAGAGTCTAATCCTATCAATTTACCAGCTATTGGAGAATAAATTTGTTCTGCCAACTCTCCTGTAAATACTCCTCCAGTGTGGAATGTTCTCATTGTTAATTGCGTGCCTGGCTCACCAATAGACTGAGCAGCAATAATTCCTACTGCTTCTCCCAAATCAACCAAACGACCGTGCGCTAAGTTCCATCCATAACAATATTGACAAACAGAACTTCTGGAATTGCAGGTAACAGGAGATCTAACTAAGACTTTTTTGATGCCAGATTTGGTAATCTCTTTTGCCAAATTAGGGCTAATATCTTGCCTAGTATGAGCAATTAGCTTCCCTGTTTCGGGATGAAATACATTTTCAGCTAGCACTCGACCAGCTAGAGCTTGCTCTAAATTTATTAGTACTTTTTGTGTATCTACTAGATCTTCTAGTATAATTCCTTTTTTTGTTTTACAATCGACTTCTCTAATTATAACATCTTGAGAGACATCAACCAGTCGACGGGTTAAATATCCAGAGTCTGCTGTTCTTAAAGCTGTATCAACCAACCCCTTTCGTGCACCATACGATGATATAAAATAATCTGTAACAGTTAAACCTTCTCGAAAGTTACTTGATATTGGTAAATCGATAATTTGTCCTTGAGGGTCAGCCATTAATCCCCTCATACCAACTAATTGTCTTACTTGAGAAATGTTACCTCTAGCTCCAGAGAATGCCATCATATAAACAGAATTTAACGGGTCTGTTTCCTTAAAGTATTCAACAACTTCCTGTTTAAGGGATTCACTTGCATTATTCCATGTATCTATAACTTTTTGAAATCTCTCAACTGTTGTGATTTCTCCTCTTCGATACTTATTTTCAGTAGTTTTAATTTCTTCAATAGTAGCTGATAGTAGGGTCTGTTTAGTAGGGGGAATTCGCAAATCTTCTAAGCTCAGAGAAATACCCGCTTGGGTAGCATAATGGAATCCAAGATCTTTAAGTTTATCTGCCATATTGGCTGCTCGCGCTATGCCATAATTACGGAATGCCCAAACAATTAAATGTTTTAATTGATTTTTGTCTATTACTCTGTTTGAAAAGCTGGGTTGTGAAACACTACGCCTATTATCCACTAGATCTTCTCCATATTGAAATTACAATTATTTAACTATGCCACTAAAGATTCTTGAATAATTTTATTAAATATAATACGACCAGCTGTTGTTCTAATATATTGAACAACTCGTTGGTGTTCAGCATCTTCTTTGATGATATGATTAGTAAAAAATTTTGTTACACTATTATCAGGATGTCTTTCAATTTTAGTTAGAGAATGAACCTGATCGCTGTCTATAACTCCATCGAAACGAGCCCATACATAAGCATGTAAATCAATTTTCTTTTGCTCATATGCCATGACCGCATCTTCTAAACTGGCAAAATATTGAGTAGATCCCTGTTGCTGGGAAGGATTATTTGCTGTTAAATAATAGCAACCCAAGACCATATCTTGGCTTGGCATTATAATTGGTTGTCCTGTTGCAGGGGACAAAAAATTATGAGGAGCTAACATTAATAATCTAGCTTCTGCTTGCGCTTCAAGCGATAAAGGAACATGTACAGCCATTTGATCACCATCAAAATCAGCATTAAAAGCTGGACAAACGAGCGGATGTAGCTTGATAGCTCTTCCTTCAACAAGAATTGGTTCAAAGGCTTGAATCCCGAGCCTGTGAAGAGTAGGAGCTCTATTAAGTAAAACAGGGTGTCCTTGAATTACTTCATTTAAAACATTCCAAATAGAAGAATCGTTTTTTTGAATCATTTTTTTTGCAGCTTTAATATTATTCACTAATCCTTGTAATATAAGTCTATGAATTACGAATGGTTGAAATAACTCAAGTGCCATTTCTCTTGGTAATCCACATTGATGTAACTTTAAATGAGGACCTACAACAATTACCGATCTTCCTGAATAATCTACTCTTTTGCCTAGTAAATTCTGCCTAAACCTTCCTTGTTTTCCTTCTATAATGTCTGACAAAGATTTCAGTGGCCTGTTATTTGCACCAACAACAGTTCTACCTCTACGACCGTTATCCATCAAGGAATCGACGGCTTCCTGAAGCATACGTTTTTCATTTCTAATAATGATTTCAGGTGCTAAAATAGACTTAAGACGTGAAAGTCTGTTGTTTCTGTTAATGATTCGACGGTAAAATTCATTTAAATCAGCAGTTGCGAACCTACCTCCATCTAGTTGCACCATTGGTCTTAAGTCAGGAGGGATTACGGGGATAACAGTAAAAACCATCCAGGAAGGGTCTGCACCAGTTGATATAAAATTTTCAATTAGTCTTAAACGCTTCATTTTTTTATTAAATGTTAATGAAGGAGTTTTGAAATTTTTAGGTGGACTAGTTGCTTCCGATCGTAATGTTCCTGCAATATATTCTAAATCCAAATCTTTCAAGAGTTTTTGTATAGCTTCTGCACCTATTCCAACTTCTATTTGATTATTTTCATCTTGGTTTTGGTAAATTTCTTCTTCTAAAGACTTCCATTCGTAACCTTCCAATAATTGCTTGTATTTTAGATTATTATCTTTACTAGATTGGGTAATAACATATGAGTGAAAATAAACAATTTTCTCGATCTCTTTTACTTTCAAGTCTAGTGCTAAAGCAATATAGCTTGTGCTCCCTTTTAGATACCAAACGTGAGTCACTGGCGATGCAAGCTCAATATAAGCCATTCGGTGTCTTCGAACACGTGATTCTGTAACTTCAACACCGCATCGTTCACAAACTATACCTTTATAGCGAAATCGCTTATATTTACCGCAATGACATTCCCAATCTTTTACGGGACCAAAAATTTTTTCGCAGAACAGGCCGTCCATTTCTGGCTTAAGTGTTCTGTAATTAATGGTTTCTGGTTTTGTAATTTCACCAACAATTTGTCCATTAGGTAAGCTTCGCTCTCCCCACTGTCTAATTTTTTCAGGTGAAGCTAAACTAATTTTTACATAGTCAAAATATTGCTCAAACTTTGTCATGAATTTGAATACCTTTAAATCAAGTAATTAGCTAATTGTGTAAACTTAGCATAACTAAGTAGTAGATTAATAGAGAAACTGCTCAAAATCATCTACTGGAGGTGTATCATAATTAGAACGAGAAGTTTTAGTATCTTTAGAATCAGACATTAGATCAACTTCTATTGTACGCCTTTGACCATCTTCAAAAAGTTTTAATTTATGAACAGCAATATCCAAGCCTAAGGACTGCAGCTCTCTCATTAAAACTTTAAAAGACTCAGGTGTTCCTGGTTTTGGTATAGGCTTTCCTTTAACTATTGCATTGAGCGCTTCGTTACGGGCCTGCATATCATCTGATTTTACAGTTAATAATTCTTGTAAAGTATATGCTGCGCCAAACGCTTCTAGAGCCCAAACTTCCATTTCTCCGAGCCTTTGCCCTCCATGTTGAGCTCTTCCTCCTAACGGCTGCTGTGTCACTAAAGAATAAGGACCTGTAGATCTTGCATGAATCTTGTCATCTACTAAATGGACAAGTTTAAGCATGTAAGCTCTGCCAATTGTAACAGGGTTATCAAAAGGTTCTCCTGTTCTACCATCAAAAACTTGCATCTTGCCTGGGTGGTATTCATTAAAAATCCACTTGTTGTTAGTTAAAACTGATGCCTCTTGTAATTTTCTATTAACAAGTGCTCGAGATGCTTCAGCACCATACATTTCATCGAAAGGTATTATTTTAAATCGCTTGCCTAGATATCCGCCAGCTAGGCCGAGCAAACATTCAAATACTTGGCCTACATTCATTCTAGATGGTACACCTAAAGGATTTAATACAATATCGACTGGCGTACCATCGGACAAGTATGGCATATCTTGTTTAGGTAAAATGCGAGAAATAATGCCTTTATTACCATGCCGGCCAGCCATTTTATCACCTACTTGAATTTTCCTTTTTTGGGCAACATAAATACGAATCATTGCATTAGTGCCAGGAGGTAGTTCGTCTCCCTTTTGCCTAGTGAATACTCTTACGTTAACAACTCTTCCCTTCGCTGCATTAGGAAGTCTCAATGATGTATCTCTTACATCTCTCGCTTTTTCTCCAAAAATAGCTCTCAACAACTTACCTTCGGGTAATTGATCAGCTTCTCCTTTTGGAGTAATCTTACCTACTAAAATATCTCCAGATTCAACCCAAGAACCACTAACAACAATGCCATTGCGATCTAAATCTTTTAGTGACTGATCACTAACATTTGGAATTTCCCTAGTGATTTCTTCTGGTCCTAATTTGGTTTGCCGACATTCTACTTCATACTTTTCTATATGAATGGAAGTATATATATCTTCGTAAACTAACCTTTCGCTAATTAAAAAAGCATCTTCGTAGTTATAGCCTTCCCAAGGCATGTAAGCAACAAGAATATTTCTACCCAATGCAATCTCACCTCCATCTGTAGAGGCTCCGTCAGCTAAAGTTTGTCCTACTATTATCTTTTCTCCAACCCAAACGATTGGACGTTGGTTAATGCAAGTATCTTGATTAGAACGATAATATTTCTTTAAGCGGTAATGCACTGTTCTACCATTATTATCCTGAATCCCTATTTTATTGGCAGAAACATAATTTACATAGCCAGATGTTCTACTAATAATAACCATACCTGAATCTCTAGCAATTTTAGTTTCAAAGCCAGTCCCAATAATAGGTTTCTCTGGATATAATAAAGGTACAGCTTGCCTTTGCATGTTGGATCCCATTAAAGCTCTATTTGCATCATCATGTTCTAAAAATGGAATTAAAGACGTTGCAGCTGAAATTACTTGAATAGGAGAAATAGCAATATAATCTACTTGACTAGGCGTTGTTGTAATAAATTCTTGACGGTAACGGACAGGAATAATATCTCCTTCAATATAATTTTGATTATTAACTTTTACATCTCCAGGAGCAACTCGAAAATCGTCTTCTTCATCTGCTGTCAAATATACAGGGCTATTTTCGTATGAAACCTTACCGTTATTAACGGGATAAAAGGGAGTTTCAATAAAACCAAAGACATTAACTCTTGCGCACGTTGCCAGCGAACCAATTAATCCAGCATTTGGTCCTTCAGGGGTTTCGATTGGACAAATTCTTCCGTAGTGACTCGGATGTAAATCGCGGACAGCAAAACCTGCTCTATCTTTATTAAATCCACCTGGACCTAATGCACTAATTCTTCTTTTATGAGTCAATTCTGCTACTGGATTTGTTTGGTCCATAAACTGAGAAAGTTGACTAGAACCAAAAAATTCTCTTACTGAAGCAATTAATGGCTTAGGGTTAATTAAATTGGACAAGCTCAAGGAGTCTATATCGCAGATCATCATGCGTTCTCGAATAATACGTTCTAAGCGATTGAGGCCTACTCTGAATTGATTTTGTAGAAGTTCACCTACTGAACGTACTCGTCTATTACCAAGATGATCTATATCATCTAGATTGCCTGAATTTTTATCTTTAATGTTAATTAAGTAATCAATAGAAGACAAAATATCTTGAGGAGACAATACGCGGAAAGTCTTAGGTATGTTAAGACCAAGTTTTTTATTAATTTTGTAACGTCCTACTTCTCCTAAATCATATCGTTTGGGATCAAAGAAGCGAGAGTATAACATTTGTTTGGCTACGGCTACCGTTGCTGGCTCATTAGGCCTTAACTTAGAATACACTATAAGAAGTGCTTCTTCATCTGTAACTTCTTCAATCTCATTTTTCCCAATTTCTTTGGCTAATTCTTTAGCTGAATATAATTCGGATGCTGATTTTAAAAAAGCATATTTACTCAGTCCTTTTTGAATCTCATCTTTATTAAGACCAATAGCTCGGAGAAAAATATACGCATTTACTTTGTGCGTTTTATCTATTCTTATCCAGATATCTCCTTTATGATCTATTTCAAATTTCAACCACGAGCCACGATTAGAAATTAGACTAGCGCTATAAATTTGCTTACCGTTTTTATCAGTTTCTTGCTTATAGTAAATACCTGGACTACGAATTATCTGGTTAATAATAACCCGCTCTGTGCCGGAAACAATAAAAGTCCCTCTATTAGTCATAATTGGTAAATCACCAATAAAAACAAGTCGTTTTTTATACTTTCTATTTTTTGTTTGTTTCTCTACACTAAGTTGTAAGTGTGTCGATGATACATTTAATGGCTGTAAATTTTTATTCTGATCTTTAGAAGGTATATCAATATCTTTTCTAGTAAGTTTTGCAGGGACATATATTTGAGCACTATAAGTTCGATCCCTACTTTTGGCCTGCCTAACACTATAACGAGGAAATTTTATCTTATATTCTTTGCCAAATAACTGTAATTCAAGTCGATTAGTAGGATCTGATATGTTAGGAAAAAATTCAAGCACTTCGGTTAGGCCTTCTAGTAAAAACCATTTAAAACTAGCTCTTTGAATTGCAACTAAATCTGGAAGAAGTTTGTTTTTTAAGCTTATACGTTGAACCATAAATCTCCTTTATAGCAAATTCTGAAATCGAAGAGTTTAATATTATACATAGAATACTTTTAGTTAGTTCATAAACACGACTCACTACGATATTTACTGTTTAAGACTATTAGAACACAGTATTTTAATTCACAAAAAAATTAAAAATTTTTTTGAATTTGTACATAGTTAAAAGCATTTAAATTATTATAAAAATTATTGAATGAATTAAAAGACGAAATTAATACTTGTCTGTCTGTCAAGTAGTTGACATCAAGATAGACAAGTATTATGTGTTTTATTAATTCTGTTTTTTTTGAGCATAAGCAAATGCTCTTGCCAGTCTAGCTTTTTTTCTAGCTCCAGTATTAGAGTGAAAGGCTCCTTTTTTTATTGCTTTATCAATTTTACTATAGACATGTGACATACTTAATTGTACATCATTTAAATTAGAGTTCTCTAGATTATCAATATTGAGAAGACATCTTTTAGTTAAAGTTTTAACAACCGATTTATACTTTCGATTGATAAGACGGTTTCTTTCCGAGGTTTTAATGCGTTTAATCGCAGATAGGTTCTTAGCCACAGTAAATCCAATAAAACTCTTATAAAATATTTGTAGAAGTGCACAAATTCAAAATCTATTCGAAAAAGGAATATAAGCCGTATTATAACATTAAAAAAAAACAATAGGCAATAGTTCTACTGGAGGTCTTGTTATTACAAAATAAAGACTTTCATTGCATAAATTTCAGTAAATGGTATTTAATTACAAGAAACTAACTTAATATATATATGAAAAAAATTGAAGCTATTATTAGGCCTTTTAAACTCAATGAAGTTAAACTAGCATTAGTGAAAGAAGGTATTGGAGGTATGACAGTCATTAAAGTGTCAGGCTTTGGGCGACAGAAGGGACAAACAGAAAGATATAAAGGCTCCGAGTATTCTATTGATATCATTGATAAAATCAAAATTGAGATTATTATTAGTGATGATAAAGTAGACAGAATTATAAATACGATCATTCAGGCTGCCAAAACTGGAGAAATTGGAGATGGCAAAATATTTATTAGTAATATTGAACAAATTGTGAGAATAAGAACAAATGATATCAACTGTCAAGCTTTATAATATTTAAGACATTTTTAGACTTGATACTTTTTCACAAAACATGTGATAATAATCATCTAGTATATACTTATAATTAAGGTGTAACGCTATAATGGCTAAAAGTAAAGGGGCTCGTATTGTAATAACTCTAGAGTGTTCGAATAAATTTGCAGATATTTCCCAAAAACGCAAACCTGGAGCTTTTCGATATACAACTACTAAAAACAGAAGAAACACGCCAAGTCGAATTGAGTTGAAAAAATTCTGTCCGAATTGCAATCAGCACTGCATATTTAAAGAAATCAAGTAATTATTTGTAGTATTAAAAACAAGAATATTATGGCTGTATATAGAAAAAGAATATCTCCAATTAAACCGACAGAAGCTGTAGATTATAAAGATATAGATTTACTTAGAAAGTTTATCACTGAACAAGGTAAAATTTTACCTAAACGTTCAACTGGACTAACTTCTAAGCAACAGAAAAAATTAACTAAAGCGATTAAACAAGCAAGAATACTTTCATTATTACCTTTTTTAAATAAAGATTAAATGTATAGGTCTCATATCAATATTTTTCGTATCAGTACTTAGTAAAGTTTTCTCAATATTAATTTTGTGAAAAATTAGGCATATCAGCCTAATATATAAAACTATCCATTACAAATTTTTTCATTTCATAGAAGTCCATCTAATTCGCTATTTAACTAGGTTTAGAACTGCAATTTTACCTCTTTTATTTAAAAATATTTCATTATTCATTTAAAAGAGGCTTAAATACTATGCTAGTCCAAATTATCAGAATACCAAATTCTATCAAAACTCTTAATTAGATTACTGTCAATTCTTCGTTCTAAGATAAAGATCGTTTTTTTGGTATGAGATCAAATGATTGGATTGTATCACCAGGTTGCCATAACTGAAATTCTGAAATAAAAATTCCACATTCGTTACCGGCCTGAATTTCTTCAACATCTTCGCGAACACGCTTTAAAGATTCTATTTTCCCCTGGTACATAATTACATTCTCTCGAAGTACTTTAATCCAAGAATTTTTTATTAGTTTATTATTAGTAACTCGACAGCCTGCTATTTTTCTATTAGCTAGAGAAAATACAGTACTAACTTCTGCTTCTCCAACTTGCACTTCTGAATATTCAGGGTCAAGTAAAGCTTCCATTCTAGTTCTGACATCTTCAATTAATGCATAAATGATTTGGTAGTTTTCAATAACTATATTCAGTTTTGCGGCTGCTTGTTTGGCTCCTGGAGAAAAATTAGTATTGAAACCGATCAAGCTTGCATTAGTAGTTGCAGCAAGTTCGACATCTGTTGCTGTTATTTCGCCAGGCAAAATTGACAAAACATTTAACTGTACTTTACTTTGAGGAAATTGGGATAAAGAGTCTAAAATTGCTTCTGTAGAACCTTGATTATCGGTCTTTATAATTAAGGTTAATTGTTTATTGTCATCTTTAGAATTTTTAGTATTAAGGATGTCTAAAGTAATACGGCTATTCAGAGCTTTTTGTTTTTGTAAAATTATTGATTTGTTTGACTGGTTTACAATAGCTTGTAACTTTGCTTCTTTGTCACTATTGACTACAAGGGCCACTTCTCCTGTAGCTGGCACAGCCGATAATCCCCAAATTTCAACTACAGAAGAAGGAAGAGCTAAATCAACTTTTTCTTGTCTGTTTTTAATTATTGCTCGAATTTTTGCATAAGCTGTACCAATAACGATATTATCACCTGTGTGTAGTGTGCCATTTTGAATCAAAAGAGTTGCGACAGGTCCATGAAATTTATCTAAATGAGCTTCTATGATTACGCCTTGTGCTGGTTGTTTTGGATCAGCTTGCAAGTTTTCTAATTCAGCTAGAATCATTATAGTTTCTAGTAGTTTATCAATATTCTGACCGGTAATAGAGCTAATAGGAATTACAGGAACTTGCCCACCTAATTTTTCAGAAACAACGTTATGTGTGATTAAATCTTGTTCAATACTATCTAAATTAGATGAACTTTTATCTACCTTAGAGATTGCGACGATAAATGGTACATTAGCTTTTTGAATATGCTTAATAGCCTCTAATGTTTGGAGTTTAATTCCATCATCTGCAGCTATAATGATAATAGCAATATCTGTTAAGTTAGCCCCTCTAGATCTCATGCTGCTAAAAGCTTCATGACCTGGAGTATCTAAGAAAACAATTTTTTGCTTACTTGCTTGATAGTCTAATTCTACTTCGTAGGCTGCAATTGTTTGAGTAATGCCTCCGATTTCTTTATTTGCATTGTTAGATTTTCGGATATGATCTAATAAAGTAGTTTTACCGTGATCTACATGTCCCATAATAGTAACAACTGGTGGTCGCGTTATATAATCATCTTTATTTTTTAGAACATTTGTGATGTCTAAACTGTTAGGATAAAGATTATTATCTTTTTGTTGTTGTAATTTTGCTTCTATGCCAAAGTTTTCAGCTACTGACAAAATTATAGAAGCATCTATAGTTTGGTTAATAGTAACAGATATTCCCTTAAGGAATAAATACTTTATAATATCGGTTTCTTGTATACAGATTAATTTTGATAACTCTTGAATAGTTAGTGGATTAGTAATATTAATAGATTCTGGTGGAGAATTAGAAATAGTATTAGATGAGTTTTGACTCGGAAGTATTTGTGTCTTTTTTTGTTGTATAATTTTATTGCTATTACTTGTTCTTTTTACGATTTGTGTTTTGGGCTTAGGTGGCCTCATCAGAGATATGGCTAAATCCCCAGCTGTCTGTGATACTTTAGAATTAGCATCTCTAAAATTTTCATCTTCATCATCAATATGTATTTTTGTTTTCGGTTTCTTTCGCTGTCTATTTTTGTTCTTTTTGTTATCTAATAAATCATGAAGTTTATTAAAATTCTTGTTTTTTTTATCTATTTTAGGCGGGGAACTTAACTCTAAATGTTGTTCAGTACTAGAGGATTCTGTATCTACCTTATTGATATCTAGCTGTAATAATTTATCCTGTGTAGTAGACTCTAATCTGATTTTATAAATGAGTTGAGGATTTTTTAAATCTACTATGTTTTCATTCGAATTATTACTGGAATTATATTTAGAAGATCGATTTTCAAAGTTTTGAGGGTTTAAAAACATGAACGGTTATTTTATGGTCTAATAGTAATTTTTTACTTTTAATCTATAACTCAACATAAACAAGAATCGAATAACTATAATACTAGTATAAGAAAATTGATATTTGTTGTATTAGATTCAATATAACACTAAAGCCTTATGTTTGTTATATAAGTTATAAATCTTTTATAATGATTAACACTCAAAGTATATTTATTGTTATACAATCTATTTATCTTAATAATGTTGTTTTACTGGATTTAAAAGCATCCAGCATTCTGTCAATAATGAATTCTGATTAAGATTTGAAAAACTATAAAAAACAGAGTAACAATTGTTAATTACCTCCACGCCAACTATGCCACGATCTCAAAAAAATGATAATTTTATCGATAAAACTTTTACTGTTTTAGCTGATATTGTATTAAAAGTACTTCCTACAAGCAAAGAAGAGAAAGAAGCTTTTTCTTATTACAGAGATGGAATGTCAGCACAATCTGAAGGTGAGTATGCTGAAGCTCTGGAAAACTATTATGAAGCTTTAAAATTAGAAGAAGATCCATATGATAGAAGTTATATCTTATACAATATAGGCTTAATTTATGCTAGCAATGGCGAATATGTAAAAGCTTTGGAATACTACCATCAGGGACTAGAATTAAATTTCAAATTACCTCAGGCTCTTAATAACATAGCTGTAATATACCATTATCAAGGAGTACAAGCTGTTGAAGATAAGAATATAGAATTATCTAAATTAATGTTTGATAAGGCAGCGCAATACTGGCAGCAAGCTATAAAGTTAGCACCAGATAACTATATTGAAGCTCAAAATTGGTTAAAAACAACAGGACGCATGAAAAATGTGCCAGGATACTGATATGTTTAAGGTATAATAGTATTACGGAATCAATTGTATGCTCTAATATATTATAATTTATAGGTTACAATACTTACTGAGCTCAAGACTTGAAATTTAATCTATTGACTATATTTATGAATCAACAAGAAAATAATGGTTAGTACAACAAAAAGTACAGGATCTGTTACTCAAATTATTGGACCAGTTTTAGATATTGCATTTCCTAATGGTCAGCTTCCCAAAGTGTTTAATGCCCTGAAAGTACAGAGTTCAGAAGGGACTATTACTTGCGAAGTTCAACAACTGCTTGGAGACAATAAAGTAAGAGCTGTATCCATGAGTTCTACAGAAGGGCTAAAACGAGGGGTAGAAGTTCTTGATACAGGTGCTCCTATATCTGTTCCAGTAGGGACAGATACTCTAGGTCGAATTTTTAATGTTTTAGGTGAGCCTGTAGATCAATTAGGACCAGTAAATTCTGAGAGCACTCTACCTATTCATAGATCAGCACCTGCGTTTACTAAGTTAGAAACAAAACCATCTATTTTTGAAACAGGTATTAAAGTTGTAGATTTATTAGCTCCTTATAGAAGAGGTGGTAAAATTGGACTATTTGGTGGCGCAGGCGTGGGGAAAACAGTATTAATTATGGAGCTAATTAACAATATTGCAAAAGCACATGGTGGAGTATCTGTATTTGGTGGGGTTGGTGAGAGAACCCGAGAAGGAAATGATCTTTATATGGAAATGAAAGAATCTAAAGTAATCAATGCAGATAATCTGAAAGAATCTAAAGTAGCCTTGGTTTATGGACAAATGAATGAGCCACCAGGAGCTCGTATGCGTGTCGGTCTAACAGCGTTAACAATGGCTGAATATTTCCGAGATATTAATAAGCAGGATGTTCTCTTATTCATTGATAATATTTTCCGATTTGTTCAAGCCGGGTCTGAAGTATCAGCTTTGTTAGGACGTATGCCTTCTGCTGTTGGTTATCAACCGACATTAGCAACAGAGATGGGAGCTTTACAAGAAAGAATTACTTCTACAACTGAAGGATCTATTACATCTATCCAGGCTGTTTATGTACCAGCTGATGATTTGACAGATCCTGCTCCTGCAACAACATTTGCTCATTTAGATGCAACAACAGTTCTATCTCGTAATCTAGCTGCAAAAGGAATATATCCTGCAGTTGATCCACTAGATTCAACATCAACAATGTTGCAACCAGGAATTGTAGGATCTGAACACTATTCTATTGCACAGGAAGTGAAATCTACCCTACAGAGATATAAAGAACTACAAGATATTATTGCAATTCTAGGTCTGGACGAGCTGTCTGAAGAAGATAGACAGACTGTATCAAGAGCTAGAAAAATTGAACGCTTTTTATCTCAACCATTTTTTGTTGCTGAAGTATTTACTGGATCTCCAGGAAAATATGTTTCTTTAGAGGATGCAATCAAAGGGTTTCAAATGATTTTAAGAGGCAAATTAGATGACTTGCCAGAACAAGCTTTTTACTTAGTAGGTGATATTGATGAAGCTATTCAAAAAGCTGAAAGTATGAAGGATTAATAATGACGTTAAATATAAAAATTATTGCCCCGGATCGTACTGTTTGGGATGCGCAAGCTCAAGAAATCATTTTACCTAGTAGTACTGGCCAGCTTGGTATTTTAACAGGACATGCTCCGTTGCTCACTGCTCTGGACATTGGTGTAATGAGGGTTAGAGTGGACAAAGAATGGATGCCAATTGTTTTAATGGGCGGATTTGCAGAAGTAGAGAATAATCAATTGACTATTCTTGTAAATGGTGCAGAAGAAGCTAGCCAAATTGACTTAGCTGAAGCAGAAAAAAATTTGGAGGCGGCAACTCAGTTGCTGAATGATTCTGCATCTAGTAAAGAAAAAATAGAAGCAACTCAGAATATAAGAAAAGCTAGAGCTAGAGTACAGGCAGCCACAGCTGCTAGCGTGTAGCATAAAACCTATAAAACCCTAGTAATAATTATTACTAGGGTTTTATTCTATAATTTATGAAATATAACTAAATTAGCTTAAACCTGAGCAAATGTAGTCAAAATATAAGCCCATTTCTTTGCCTGCATCTGGTCCGACCAAACTAATAGTTACTTCTTTCATTGCTAAAATTGCTTGAATTGTAGCACCAATTGGAACGCCTAAAGAATTATAAGTTTCTTTTAATCCATTTAATACTCTTTCTTCTAAGATAGATGGATCTCCAGCTAACATACCATAAGTAGCATAACGTAAATAATAATCCAAATCACGAATACATGCAGCATAACGTCTAGTTGTATACATGTTGCCACCAGGACGTGTAATATCTGAGTACAGTAGAGACTTAGCTACAGATTCTTTAATAATTGTGGCTGCATTAGCTGCTATAGTAGCAGCAGCTCTTACGCGTAGTTCACCTGTTTGAAAGTAACCTCTTAACTTTTCAACAGAGCTATCGTCTAAATATTTGCCTTGAACATCAGCTGCATTAATAACAGAAGTAATTGCGTCTTGCATAACTTTTACAAATTCCTTAATTTTAAATATCTAAGACTATGGGTCAATATAAAACAACCAATTACTGCATTGCGCCCAAAGTATAATCAAAGTAAAAACCAGCTTCTGCTGAATCTTCACCTGCAAGAAGTGAGCAAGCTACACTTTTCATACACTTAACACCTTCAGCAACTCCAGAAATTGGCGTACCTAAAGAATTATACATTTCTTTAACACCAACTAAACCAATTTCTTCAATAGGAGTAACATCTCCTGCAACTATTCCATAAGTTACTAAGCGAAGATAATAATCAAGATCTCTAAGACAAGTAGCTGTCATTTCTTCTCCGTAGGCATTACCACCAGGAGAGACAACATCAGGTCGCTTTTGGAATAATTGTTGACCGCCTTGTTTTACAATGCGTTCACGGTTATCTGTTAGGATTTGAGCAATTCTTAATCGACGTTGTCCAGACAAAACGAAACTTTTAATTCTATCTAGTTCGCCTGGACTTAAATATCTTGCTTCTGCATCTGCATTTACAATTGACTTTGTAACAATACTCATGGATAAAACTCCTGTAATGCTTTTTTAAAAAAGCTTAATACTAATTATTTATGATATAACTCAGATAATACCTAACCCTTCAAACAAATTAGTTGTTAAAATACATCAGTGATTTATACAGGAACTTCAATATTTAGGTAGGTACTAAAACAATAAAGTTGAAATTGGTCTCTCGACTTATTGGTTACCTAGAACTTGTTTGAAGCTGGGTACTACAATTGAGGCATCTTGCTTAGTTAGTCTATTATATAATATTTCTGTATTAGGAAAATTAGCGGCTGGTAATGTTGGGAATCTTCTATATGGAACTGTATTCACGCCATATACTAAGTTATATTCTTCACTGTTAACTAAGTTGTTAATAAATGCAGATAAACCTTTCGAAGCTAAAATTTGATTAAAGAATCTAATTTCTGCTTGATTATTAGGAGCTCTCCCTAGTATATGCTTTGTGCCTAATTCGATAACTTTAGTATTTGGATATGGTTGATAGAATTCTTTACCATACAGTTCAGATAATGCTAATTTTTTTACTAATTCTTTAACATTGATTTGCTTATCTAAAAAAGCTGCTTCTATATCTAAAAATTCCCCACCAATACTAAATGAATTAAGATCTCTTTCAAAGATTTGGCGATATGCAGCTCTTAGAGCTTGTTCTAATATTTCTTGTGGACTATCGTCACTTATTTCAAATATAACAGATTGATCTCTTAGCGAAGAAACTCCTTGTGAAACGCGTGACTGAATATCATTGCTGCTACGAATTTCTTTAACAGCACCTAGCTCAACAAATCTAGAAGATTTAATGCTAACGACTTTTTTAAATCTCTGATCAATAATTCCAGGTCTTAAACTTCTTAAAGCAATACCTGCTGGAGTAGTGTATCTTTCATATGGTACAACACTATCTCCAAAAGTTTCAATGTATTCTGGACTATCAATTATTGCATCGATAATCTGATAGTAACCTTGCTTGTACGCGATATCGAAATATTTATTAATTTCTTGGCGGCCATATGTAGGACGACCAAGTAATCGATTATGTATATATTCAATAGCCTTACAAATATATAAAGGCTCCCAATACAAAGACCTAAATATACTGGATTTTGCTAGTTGTCTAACAAATTCTCGAACTGAGATCTGACCATCTTGCAATTGACTTTCAATCGGCTTGAGCAGTAACCGTTCTTCTTGATATACTTCTCTACCGAAAACTCGTAGATAAGCAACTTTTGTAATAATATCTACAGAGTTTTCTATGTCCTGATTAGATGTAGTCGTTACTAAGGCATTTGAAAGTTTAAAAACCTTAGGACCTAAAGAACCTGCAGATTTTGGTCGCGTTTGAGGATTGCTAATTTGATTATATATTCCTGGTCCTCGTCGTACCAGTATCCTTCTAGTATCTTTACCAAAAAGAGCTTGTCGTTTTCTTGGATCTTTATTTTCTTTAGGAAAGATAGCTCCAAATTGAATAGACAATGGATCATTGCCTGTTCCATAAGGGTGTTGGTCTGGTAATGATTGCTTATAGTCACTGAACAGAGTAATAAATTGAGGGACTTTTCGAAAAGGAGCACTATAGTTTAAGAGATCTATTTGTGGGCCCCAATTACGACATTCTTGCGGCTCCTCACCTAGATTTCTAAAGTATGGAACTGTTTCTTCTCCAAAGTAATCAGTATATTCAGTAGAATTCAAAATCGCATTAACAAGTCCACTTAAACCTGTGGCAGATAAAATTGCAAAGTATCTTTGAAATTCTTCTATAGAACTTGGCCCCCTACCTAAAAAATGCCTGAATGCCAATTCTAGCGCTCTACTATTTACAAAAGGCTCATAAAACTGTTTCCTATAAATACTAGAAGTTCCTAAGCAACGAATAAATTCTTTTATCGAAATTTGACCATTTTTCACTTGAGATTCTAGGTTTGACAGAGATAAGTCGTATGCTTTCGCAATATCTCTTTCAAAGATTTGTCTATAACAGGCTTTAACAACTGTATTCTTTTCATCAGCAGACAAGCTGGACTTCATGACAAAGCGAGGAGTTGAAACACCAGCCTGAGAATATGTTTGAGGAAGACGTAATCCCTGTAAGTCGCCTGATTGTCTTTTTCTTAATTTATCAGTTAAGGATGGAGCTTCGAATTCTGAAATTACGACATTAAAATATTCGCGGACTAAGTCTTGACCTTTAATGTCTTCTTCAAATATTAGTAGAGCTATGCGTCTCATTTCTCTTAATGCCACAATTGCTGCTGCACTAGAGCAAGCATTATCGATTAATTCTCTCAGACCTCTAATATTGACAGACAAAATATTAGGATCACCAGAAATAATCGCATATGTTAAGTATCTTAAAAACCAATCTAAATCTCTTAAAGATTTCCTCATTCTTGTAGTACCGTATCGTAGTACATTAATTGGTTTAAATCCCGGAGGAGTTGCACCTCCTGCATTAAATAATGAGCGGAAACTTTGACCAAAGTCACCTTGAACGTTACCTGAAAGCTCATTAATTTTATCTTGAGAGCTTTGATCCCCTGCGATAATAACAGATGCCTGAGGTCTCTCTAAATAAGAAATTGCTGAACCACCTACGAATATTTTGTCTGCAGCTCGAGCAACTAAAATATTAGCGTTTTTAGTTAAGATATCTGCAACTTCTAGCCTTTTTTGGCCAGAATTTAGAAACGACACTAATTGATTTAATTCACCAAGCTGTAAAAATCGGTCTTGCTGTTCTGCCTGTGTAATTGTCAGAATCGAGGCAGTCCGATAAAGCTGAGGGCGTGCTAATGGGCTTCCACCGCTTGCTTTGATACTCATTAGTTTATTTATCTCCTTAACTTATATTGCTTGCAAACTAATATAAATAACATTTTATATTGTATATATGAAAAGCTATTATTATGCAGGCACATTAATTATCTATAGTATTAGGTACTAATACTTATAGTACAGATAGTTTTTCAACTACCTTCTATAACTACAAACTTTGTAATACTTCTATTAACATTTACAAAAAAATAACAGAAAGTTAATAAGTCTCTTTTATGTTTAAAGCACTAAAGCAGTATTGACTTTAAATAAAGTATACTGAATAAATTATATGGATAACAAAATTGAATATTTATTCTAATAAAATCAGTCAATCAAATGATTGGTTAAAATTGCAATCATTGTAAGATTATTCTTCATGGTAAGCCATGTAGATTAATTACATATTTTTTCTAAAATAAACAACATTAATGAGTACTTGGTATGAATTTAGAGCCACAAAATAATCTTTTAGCTAATATTACACATCAACAAGATCTGCCTGAGAATGATGTGCCAATGTCAATTACAGAGCATTTAGAAGAGTTAAGACAAAGGACTTTATTTGTCTTCTTATTTTTTTTATTTACAGCAACAATAAGTTTTACTCAAATTAAAATAATTGTTGAAATACTTCAAGCACCAGCTATAGGTATTAAATTCTTGCAATTAGCGCCTGGAGAGTATTTCTTTTCATCCATTAAAGTTGCTGTTTATTGTGGAATAGTAGCCACTACACCATTCGGTGTATACCAAACCATATTATATATACTGCCAGGTCTTACTAACAAAGAAAGAAAAGTTATTTTACCTCTTTTAATTAGCTCTATATTGCTGTTTATAATCGGTGGCATATTTGCTTACCTTGTTTTGGCTCCAGCTGCTTTAACATTTTTAATTAGCTATGGAGCGGATATAGTAGAACCTTTGTGGTCTTTTGAACAATATTTTGATTTTATTTTACTGCTTCTTTTTAGTACAGGGTTAGCTTTCGAGATTCCTATTATACAGTTGCTTTTAGGTATATCTGGAACAGTCTCTTCATCTCAAATGCTACAAGCTTGGCGATATATTATTATTATATCAACGATTGCTGGAGCTATTTTAACACCTTCGACAGACCCTGTAACACAATTAATTATGTCTTCTGCAGTTTTGGTCCTTTATTTTAGCGGGGTTATTATATTATTTCTTTTAAAAAAATGAAAAACAGCTATTGATAATAATTACATGAAGGAATTTAACTATTGATTATGGTAATGTATGGCAACGTAAAAAGTAATTTATTGCAAGTTTTATTTATATAAAGACTTATTCATTATATATTTATAACAGTAAGTCTAATTAATAGTTTTTTATACTTAATTAAAATAATAACTCTTAATTCTTGTGGCAGAAAAATCTGTCTTAATATTTTATCAAAAAAAACAGAAAAATGAAGCTAAATAGTTTAATTAACTTAATTCAAAAGTCTATATACTCTTGTACACTTTTATTAATTATTTTAAATATTATCTGTGTCACGCCTGATTCTAGCAATGCATTTCCTATTTATGCACAGCAAGCTTATGAAAGTCCTAGGGAAGCGACTGGTAGAATAGTTTGTGCTAATTGTCACTTAGCTCAAAAACCAGTTGAGATAGAAGCACCTCAAGCTGTGCTTCCCAATACTGTTTTTGAGACAGTTGTTAAAATTCCATACGACAACTCTGCCAAGCAAGTTCTAGGTAATGGAAGTAAAGGAGGATTAAATGTTGGCGCTGTCGTCATACTACCGGAAGGGTTTAAGTTGGCTCCTGCTAATAGATTATCTCCTGAATTAAAAGAAAAAACTAAAAATTTATACATTCAACCATATAGTACTAAACAAGATAATATTTTAGTAATTGGACCTATTCCAGGTGATAAAAATAGAGAAATAGTTTTTCCAATACTTTCTCCAGACCCTGCAAAGGACAAAAAAGCCCATTTCTTTAAATATCCAATATATGTTGGAGGAAATAGAGGTAGAGGTCAAATTTATCCAACAGGAGATAAAAGTAATAATAACCTTGTTACTGCATTAAGTAGTGGTAAGATCAATAAGATTGATGCTCTTGATAAGGGAGGATTTATAATTCACATTACCAATAATAAAGATGTAGAGGTAACTCAAAATATTTCTTCAGGTCTTGAGCTAAAAGTTAAAGAAGGTGAAACTGTTCAATTAGATCAAGCATTAAGTAAAGATCCTAACGTTGGTGGATTTGGACAAAACGAGACAGAAATCGTTCTGCAAAGTCCAAATAGAATTAAAGGCATGATTGCTTTCTTTTTCGCAAGTGTACTAGCACAAATTTTCTTTGTGCTGAAGAAAAAACAATTTGAAAAAGTTCAAGCAGCTGAAATGAATTTTTAAGTTAATATAAAACTGGCACTTGCTATCGATAAAGTGTAGAAACTTTACTCAACACATGTACCAGTTTTTGTATTATGTAGTAGCTATTTTTGAAAATTTCATCATATTTTTTACGGCATCTACAATTTGTTTAGGCTGTATAACTGTCGCTTGTTCTAAACTACCATTATATGGTGTTGGTATATCTTGAGAAGACAATCTAACTATAGGAGCATCTAATTGATCAAAAATAAATTCATTAATTTGCGCAATTAGCTCTGCTCCAATTCCAGCTGTTTTCATACATTCCTCTACAATCAAAACACGATGAGTTTTCTTTACTGATTTACTTATTGATTCCATGTCTAATGGCTTTAAAGAAATTAAGTCTAACACTTCCGGATTATAACCTTCGGTCAACAAAGTCGGTAATGCTTGAGTAACATGATGCCTCATTCTAGAATAAGTCAATATAGTAATATCTGTTCCTTGTCGGACAATTTCAGCTTTGTCTAAAGGTAGTAAATACTCTCCTTCTGGAATCTCTTCCTGTAAATTGTATAAAAGTACATGCTCAAAAAATACAACAGGATTATTATCTCGAATTGCTGACTTTAATAGACCTTTCGCATTATAGGGTGTTGAACATGCAACTATTTTTAGGCCCGGTATAGCTTGAAAATAAGCTTCTAATCTCTGTGAATGTTCTGCACCCAACTGTCTTCCAACACCTCCAGGTCCTCTAATTACTAAAGGCAATGTAAAATTACCTCCAGAAGTATAACGTAACATGCCTGCGTTATTAGATATTTGATTAAAAGCTAATAATAAGAAACTCATATTCATACCTTCAACGATTGGTCTCAAACCAGTTATAGCTGCACCAATTGCCATACCAGTAAAACTATTTTCAGCTATCGGTGTATCTAGGACTCGTAAATCTCCATATTTGCTATGTAAATCTTTAGTCACTTTGTAAGATCCGCCGTAGTGACCAACATCTTCGCCTATTACGCATACAGCTGAATCTTTCTCCATTTCTTCATCTGTTGCCGCTCTTAGAGCGTCAAACATAAAAACTTTGCTCATTTTGATATTTAGTTTTATAGTTTCATAAATACTTCATTTTAACTATCAGCAAATAGATAACGCTTAAGTTCTGTAATATTAGGCTCGGGACTAGAAATAGCAAATTCAACAGACTTTTCTAAATCTTTTTTTACAGAATATTGAATATCATTTAATTCTTTTAAATCAGCAATCTGATTATCTAGAATATATTTTTTCAGTTTCTTAATAGGATCTCGTGCAATCCAAGCTTCTTTTTCTTGTCGTGATCGTAATTCATCAGGGTCAGCAAGAGAATGGCCTCGGAACCTATAAGTTAATGCTTCTATCAATGTAGGACCTTGACCTTGTCTTGCTCTTTGAACTGCTTGTTCAGCAGCTTGCCTTACAGCTAAGACATCCATACCATCTACTTCGATTCCAGGTAACCCAAAAGCTTCTGCTTTTTTGTGTATTTCAGGTATTGAAGATGATCTATGGTGCGCCATACCTATAGCCCACTGGTTGTTTTCTACAACGAATATAATAGGCAGCTTCCAAAGGACTGCCATATTTAAGCATTCAAAGAATTGCCCATTATTAGTTGTACCATCGCCAAAGAAACAAGCTGTTACTCGTAACTCTCCAGGTTCTTTTAATACTTGCTGTCTGTAAATACTTTGAAAAGCTGCACCTGTAGCAACTGGTATACCTTCTGCAATAAATGCGAATCCACCTAAAAAATTATGAGGCGCAGAAAAGATATGCATTGAGCCGCCTCGACCTTTGCTACAGCCAGTTTCTTTTCCGAAAAGTTCAGCCATCACATTTTTAGAAGGTACTCCCTTGCTTAAGGCATGTACATGATCTCGATAAGTACTACAGACATAATCTGTTGGCTTTAACAATTTAATGACACCTGTAGATACAGCTTCTTGACCATTATAAAGATGTACAAAACCGAACATTTTACCTTTGTAATACATTTGAGCACATGTATCTTCGAAATTTCTGCCTAATAACATATCCTCATATAAAATTAACAAATTATTTTTGCTAAGATTGGTTAATTTATAATTAGTCAGGGGCAATTGAACTTTCTTAGGATAACTCATGATTTATAAAGCAACCTCTTATTGTATATAGGAATCTTCAAATAAAATCTATGCAGAGAAAACACACAGATAAAAAATAGAATTATTGTGTGATTTTAACTAAGGATTTTAATGATTGTTTGCAACTAGTTCAGTATATCAAATTAATTTTGCTTATACTACAGATGTATATCAATTAGATTAGAAATATTGGAAGTAGGCTTCATAGAATGATTAAAATCGATATAAATGTAAGTAAATAGAATTCTGTAAAGAAAAATGACTATCATTAATAATAATGACTTAATATTTCTATATATTTTTAAATAAATGGCTACATCATCTTTATTTTCGCCTATCGAGCAAGAATTATACAGTCTTGAACAGAATCTGCAATCAGTTGCGGGGACACGTCATCCAATTTTATATGCTGCTGCGAAGCACCTTTTCGAAGCTGGAGGGAAGCGTCTTAGGCCCGCTTTAGTTCTTTTAATCGCTAAAGCAACATCTGAACAACAAAAAATTAATCCTGGCCAAAGACGCCTGGCAGAGATTACTGAAATTATACATACGGCAAGTTTAGTGCATGATGATATCATTGATGAATGCACTAAGAGGAGAGGAGTCAAAACTGTACATAATATTTTTAATACAAAAATTGCTGTATTAGCTGGAGACTTCTTATTTGCTCAATCTTCTTGGTACTTAGCTAATATTGAGAATTTAGCTGTAGTAAAAGCCATTTCTAAAGTGATTACGGATTTTGCAGAAGGAGAAATAAGGCAAGGTCTAGTCCATTTTGATCCTAATATTTCCATAGATGCATATATTGAAAAATCTTTTTACAAGACAGCTTCACTGATTGCTGCTAGTTGTCGAGGTGCAGCTATGTTAAATAACTCTAATGCTCAAGTTAATAATGATTTATATTTATATGGTAAACATATGGGTCTGGCATTTCAAATCATGGATGACATATTAGATGTTACTGGCTCTACACAAAGTTTAGGCAAACCGGCTGGATCGGACCTTGTAAACGGCAATTTAACAGCTCCTATTCTCTTTGCGTTCACTGAGGAAAAAGCATTAGACTACATAGTGCAGAGAGAATTTTGTAATAATACAGATATAGCTTCGGCTCTTTTTTTAATTAAAAAAAGTGGAAGTATTACAAAAGCACAAGACTTAGCAAAAGAACATGTACAGGCAGCATTATGCTGCCTACAATTTTTACCACAGTCTACGCCTACATCCAGCTTAAAGAAATTAACACATTTCATAATCACAAGACTATCATAGCATGCTCGCTGGAACTGCTGAACTAACTTTTAACTGTTTCTAAAATAGCTTGAAAAGTCTCAATATCATTACTAGCTAGCTGTGCTAGCATTTTACGATTCAATCCGATGTTATCTTTTTTCAGTGCACTAATAAAAGTACTATAATTCATACCTTGACTGTGAGCCGCTGCGTTAATTCTAGTTATCCAAAGACGGCGGAAATCTCTTTTTTTCCTTTTCCGACCTACATAGGAGTATCTTAGAGCTTTAAGAACTTGCTGCTTAGCTGTTCTAAATAAGCATTTATGAGCACCTTTAAATCCCTTTGCCAGCTTGAATATCTTAGCTCTTCTTTTCTTTGCTACATTACCTCTTTTAACTCTACTCATAAAATATTACTTAAAATTAAATTAATTTTGGCAAACATATGGAAATCACGTATTAATTATAAATAAGGTAAATTAACCGCGATATTTTTAATATCTTTACAGTCAACTTGACATGTTGAAGAAAGATGTCTTCTGTGTTTTGAAGACTTCTTTTGAAGTAAATGGCTTTTAGAGGCTTTATGTCGAAGAAATTTTCCTGAAGAGGAAACTTTAAATCTTTTTGCGATTGCTTTTGATGTTTTGAGCTTAGGCATATTATAAACTTCAATGATTAATAAAAGTATGAAAAGTCTGAGCACATTTTACTTAGACTTCCCAATACTTACAGTCATCTTAACACAAATTAATTTACTTACTAAATAAGTTTACTGAAACAATTTCTCTTTAGAGTAATATAGAATCAATCAGTAATAACAAAACTCGATTTAGATTTTTGTCTAAATTTTTGTAATGTATTTGTAATCAACATTGTTACTATCTTTAGAGTACTTGCATTTAGTTCTTCAAACATTTTCATATTTAAAGTAAATGAGATATTCGCTTCTGCAACAATATTTTTAATTTGGTCATCAGATAGAGGAATTGAATCTAGTGCAGCTCTATATTGATTTTTGAAAAGTTTTTCATCTTTTATTTGATCAAAATCATAAAATTTAGTGCCTCTTTCATCAGACAGATTCATTGCTCCTCTTGCTATTTTTTTTAGAATTTGTCCGCCTGACAAATCGCCTAAATAGCGAGTATAAGCATGAGCAACTAATAATTCAGGTTGTTGTCTACCTATATTATGAATCCTTTCAACATATATTTTAGTTGCATAAGATGGTTCAATAAGATTAAGCCAGTCTGATCCATAATAATAGTTTAAATCTTGAGATAAGCTAATTTTTCTATTTAATTCGGTAAAGTATATAGGCTTTATAGCTGGATGATCTTTATTCAATAAAATTTCATTTTCTATGGCACAGTAAACAAAATACAGGTTAGCTACTAATTTACGATATGACTTTTTATCGACAACTCCTCCTAAAAAAGATTTAACAAAACTAACGTTTTCTGCCATACTATGAGACTTGGTTGTCCCTTCTCTCAGTTCATTCGCTAAGCTATTAATCATAATATTAATTTTCCATTTTTAAAGATAACGATGTGATGATTATCTATAGGTTTAATTTCCACTAATTATGCTGCTGCAAAATAATTTTTAGATTTTACTGGATCTGGATTCATTGTTTTGTCTCCAGGTTTCCAATTTGCTGGACACACTTCATCTGGATGCGATTGAACATACTGTATAGCTTGTAAAACTCTTAAAGTTTCATCTACACTACGTCCAAACTCAAGATTATTAATTGTAGAATACTGAATAATACCATTAGTATCTATAATAAATAATCCCCGTAAAGCTACGCCATCACTATTCAAAACATTGTAAGACAAACTTATTTCTTTTTTTAAATCTGAGACTAGAGGGTATGCCAAATCGCCTAGTCCACCTGCTTCTCTGTCTGTTTGTAACCAGGCTAGATGCGAGTACTCGCTATCAACTGAGACACCTAAAATCTCAGTATTAAGGTTAGAGAAAGCTGCATATTTATCACTAAATGCCGTAATTTCTGTTGGACAAACAAAAGTGAAATCCAAGGGATAAAAAAATAAGATAATATACTTATTTTTAAAATCGGATAATTTTATCGTTTTAAATTCTTGGTCATAAACAGCTGTTGCTGAAAAGTCAGGGGCCATCTGACCTACGCGAAGACAATTTTGTCCTGAAATCATTAATTTTTTCCAGAAGAATTAATATAATTTTGTTATTTAATAAATAATTATATAACAGAATTTAGTATATATGAAAATGATGATAGTCTTTTTGTTTTAAATTATAGAACTTACTAATAGTATTTTTATAGCGGGGAATGGATTTGAACCATTGACCTTCGGGTTATGAGCCCGACGAGCTACCAGACTGCTCTACCCCGCGAATATATAAAATCATATTAATATATCTGCATCTATAAAAGCAAATATAATCAGTGCTTTAAAAATAAAAGAATAAGATCACTGGCGCACTAATAATTATGATTAATAAAGATAAAGTATTTTTTATTTTGTTTAAAAGAGGAAATACTTCATATAACCCAATAAAGCGGTCTTTGACAAGGATCTCAGAAGGCTTAACCCAGATTTGACCATCATACCAACCAGACTCTTCATAAAACACAGTCGCACTCATTAACCGTTTAACCACGTAAGACCAACCTAAGTATAATCTAATTAGAATAAAGCTTGTTATTAGACTGGCAGTAATAAATTCTGAAAAGAGAAATTGAACAGGCAACTTCGTGATTGGAAATATGGAAAGTAAAATTGGACTAACTAATAGGCAATTAATAATAAGTGTAATAGTAATTTTTCTATTGTATAAACTATTACTCAGGGTTGGCCAACAAAAAAACCATGAATTTTTCAAAGAATTATATTCATTAACTGGTTGTTGTTCCTGAGGCACAGGACATTGATTATTATATGAATTCATTAAAGTTGAAAATTTAATTACAAAAGCTCACTAAAGTTAATCAATTGCAATAATAGTAGTAAATAGTAAGAATAAGGTTAGTAACAACCAAGTCACTTTATTAAGAGTATTTTCTGTACTACGTGTATTACTAAAAAATTGATTTTGGGCTCCCATACTTCCTAAACCTTCAGACTTCGGGTTATGTATAAGAATAGTAAAAATCAACATAAATGTTAATATGTACCAGAAAAATTTTAAAGTTTGTTCCATTTTATTAGAGTTAACCAGAAATAGCACAAAGACAATCATTTACAAATTATTGATTGCCTTATTATATTAAATAATATTTATTCGCCTTGTACTTTCAAAAGTAAAAATCCTATTGCTAATCCCACTAGGACTAAGACAGAACTTAAAACAGCACTTTCTACAATTTCTCCAATCATTATTCTATCTCCTTAATAATATTACTATAAAATTACTTAAAATTTTATCTGTCTAAGATTAATTAAAATCCATTTCTACCCCACACTACCATTGCAATAGAGAATGTAAACATTGCCATTAAAGCTGCCCATCCTAGACTCAAAATATCCATAATGTAAAATATTCCTAAAAATAAGGTCTGTTGAACTTAAACTATAATATTCTTAATATTAAGAATATCATTATATAATAAGCTAATTATAACAGAGTACTACTTAATTTGTACTTTTCATGAATTTGAAAAAGATTAGAGAACTCACAGTAGTCAATAAATATTGTATTTCGTAACCTATCTCAAAAGATTACTTTATTATAATAATTAAATACAAGTATATTGTTATAAAAACATCAGAGATTTAAATTTTTAGGAAAAGTAAATGTATTACTTAAAATACCAATTGACGCTAAAATGATAGGTAGTCTGTATTTTAACTTATAAAAAGGAAATTATTGCTTAAACTATGCAAACAACTATAAAGGATCAAAACTCATCTGCTAAAGAAACTCTTCTAACACCTAGATTCTATACAACAGATTTTGAAGAAATGGCTAGTATGGATATTTCAAAAAATGAGCAGGATTTTTTTGCGATCTTAGAAGAATTCCGTGCAGATTATAACAGCCAACACTTCATTAGAGATGAAGAATTTAATCAATCTTGGTCTGACCTAGAAGAGAAAACTAAATCTTTATTTATTGAATTTTTAGAAAGGTCCTGCACAGCAGAATTCTCCGGTTTCTTACTATATAAAGAATTGTCTCGGAAATTAAAAGACAGGAATCCAATTATAGCAGAATGCTTCTTATTAATGTCAAGAGATGAGGCTCGTCATGCAGGATTTTTAAATAAAGCTATTGGAGACTTTAATCTATCCTTAGATTTAGGTTTTCTGACAAAAAGCAGAAAATACACATTTTTCTCTCCTAAATTCATTTTTTATGCGACATATTTATCAGAAAAGATAGGGTACTGGCGGTATATAACTATTTATCGTCATTTAGAACAGCATCCAGAGCATCGAATTTATCCTATTTTCAGATTCTTTGAAAATTGGTGTCAAGATGAAAATCGTCATGGAGATTTTTTTGCCGCACTTTTAAAATCTCAACCTCATTTTTTAAACGACTGGAAGGCTAAAATGTGGTGTAGATTTTTCTTACTTAGCGTGTTTGCGACAATGTATTTAAACGATTTTCAAAGAATCGATTTTTACAATGCAATAGGATTAGATTCAAGACAGTATGACATGCAAGTTATTCGTAAAACGAATGAAAGTGCTGCAAGAGTGTTTCCTGTCGCTCTAGATGTAGATAATCCAAAATTCTTTAAATATTTGGATACTTGTGCTTGTGATAATAGAGCTTTAATTGATATTGATAATCAAGATTCTCCATTATTAATAAAAGCTATAACAAAAGTACCTTTATATATTTCTCTGATTAAAAATTTAGTGAGAATTTACCTAATTAAGCCTATAGATTCACAAGCTGTATGGAATACAGTTAGATAATTCGGTAGAGTCATGAAAATTTAAACCACTGTAAAAATTTCATTTTTAAAAGACCCCGAAGCTGTGTTACACACATACAATTTGGGGCCTTATTAATTGTTTCTTATTATAACAGACTCAGATTAAGAGCTAACTTTTTCTTTAGCTTCATACATGACCTCTAAAGTAATTAGGTTTTTGGAACGATCGCGAGCAAATTTTTCTGTATTTCTTTTCACTTTACCTCTAACAAAACCAGGTATCTTACTCAATTCTTTTTGGGCTTCTGAAGACCAACTGATACTATCATCTGCAGAAATTCCAACGCTTAATGCTTCTGTTGTATCATGCCCACCGAATATTTCTAATAAATGATCTTCCATTCCAAGAGTAAAAGAATTATAGACTAAATCAGCAATTTGATTGGTGCCTTCGTAACCGAGAAATGGACGGTAACTTAATGGGAAATTTTGAATATGAACTGGCGAAGAAATTACTCCACACGGAATATTCAATCGTTTACCAATATGCCTTTCCATTTGTGTACCGAAGATTGCAGATGGTTCTGTTTTGGCAATTAAATCCCCAATAAGACCATGATCATCTGAAATAATTACTTCATCACAAAATTCTTGCACTTGCCCCTTGAACCATTCTTCATCATATTTACAATAAGTTCCGCACCAAGCGACGTGTATTCCCATTTCTTGGTGCAAAATTTTAGTCATGGCAGCAGCATGAGTTGCGTCTCCAAAAACAATAGCTTTTTTCCCTGTTAAATTTTGACAATCAATCGATCTTGAAAACCATGCAGATTGCGAAATGAATCTTGTTTGTTCATCAATGTATTTCTCGTAATCCACAGTGGTGCCTAATTTATTTAAGAGCTCTTGAATAGATCTAATACAATTAGCTGTCTGTACAATGCCCATTGGGGTAATATCAATGTATGGCATGCTAAATTGTTGTTCTAGATAACGAGCTGTCATTAGACCAGTTTCTCGATAAGGAACAAAATTAAACCATGCAGAGGGCAAATTTTTTAGATCTTCAACGGAAGCATTTTCTGGAATAATCTGATTAATTTGTATATCTAAATCTTGAAATAATCTTTTCATTTCAGAAATATCATGCTGATTATGAAATCCCAAACTTACAGATCCAAGAATATTAACAGATGGTTTTATAGTTTTTATTTTTGCGACATTATTCTCAGATTGAGCTTTATCCATATAGAAAGTGACTATTTGCTCTAAAGTTCTATCGCTAGCTTGAAGTTCGTTAACCCTGTAATGATTAACGTCAGCCAGTAAAACATCTGATTCTGTCTCTATTGAAGCTCTATTCACAAAGTTTTGTAGATCTTCTTGTAAAATACTAGAAGTACAAGTTGGAGTTAAAATTACTAAATCTGGTTTTTCTTCTCTGTCTTTTCTAATAATGTTTTCAACAACTTTTTCTTGCGACCCTCGTGCTAATACATGTCTATCTACAACACTAGCTGTAACAGGAGTAAAATCTCGATCTCTTTCTAGCATTGAACGCATTACGTTAAAGTAATCATCTCCAAGAGGGGCGTGCATAATTGCATGAACTTTTTTAAAAGAACTAGCCACTCTCAAAGTTCCAATATGAGCTGGCCCTGCGTACATCCAATAAGCTAATTTCATATTCAAAATTCCTATGTTTTATTGTAACATCGTAATACTTTTCAATTTCACTAATTAATAAAAGCGCTTAAAATATTCTAGCTTTATAATTATTGTTAACACTTTCAGACTGAAATTATGATTATATATATAATTAAATTTTTAATAACTATTCAGTATAGAGGTCTTGAAAGTAAAGATTTCTTGCAGTTATAGTTTTTCTTTCAGTAAACATGTAAAAATTGTACTATATATAAATGTAATATATATATATTTTTTTTACTTAATATTGGTAATGCCAGATACAATTAACTTAAATATGCCTTCCCCCACATTCGGTGGAAGCACTGGCGGTTGGTTAAGGGCCGCAGAAGTAGAAGAAAAGTATGCAATAACTTGGACCGGTAAGAGTGAAAGCAAGTTTGAAATGCCGACTGGTGGAACTGCGACTATGAGAAACGGAGAAAACTTACTTTACTTAGCTAAAAAAGAGCAGTGCTTAGCTTTAGGTACTCAACTGAAAGGCAAGTTCAAGATATCTGATTATAAGATTTATAGAGTATTCCCGAATGGAGAAGTGCAGTATTTACACCCTAAAGACGGCGTCTTTCCTGAAAAAGTCAACGCAGGAAGAGCTAGTGTCAATAGTGTTGATCATTCTATTGGAAAAAACATGAATCCTATAAACGTCAAGTTTACAAATAAAGCGACGTACGACTAATAGATATAAAACCTAGACATATTATAACTTTTATATAGTCTAGGTTTTTGATAGTATATACTTTGAATATGGAAAGGTGGCCGAGCGGTTGAAGGCGTCTGACTTGAAATCAGTTGAACTAATTATAGTTCCGTGGGTTCGAATCCCACCCTTTCCGTTAAATATTTAATTTACGAATTTATTCAACTTGTCTATATACTACTGATAGCCTTCAGTTTTAGTTGAATAAAATCAATAACTTCTGACAGAGTTGAAATTTTTTCAGCATCATTATCTGGAACTTCTATTTCAAATTCTTCTTCAATTGCCATTATCAATTCGACAGTATCTAAAGAATCTGCGCCTAGATCACTAGAGAAATTGGCTTCTCTAGTCACTTCTTTCTTCTCAACCCCAAGTTGTTCTGATACGATTTTCTGAACTTTTTCAAAAATCTCTTGTTCTTGCATGATGTATTGTTTCCTCTAGGTTGTTGTAAAAAATTTTGTGAATCGCTTTACTAAGTTAAGACAATTAGTATATTTGACTCGAATTTTAAATATTTATACCTATATGATATACTATTATTCTGGATAAATCCTTAGTTTACGATATGGCTCTTCTCCAAAACTACGAGCTCTTAGCTGGTAGTTGTCAACTAAATTGTGCTGCATTTTACGAATATAAGCTGAACGAGGCGTCAGTTGAACTATTGAATTTTCATTTAAAATGATAGTCTCTATTGCAAGTTTGGCTTCTTGAAGAGCTTGAATTTCATAAAACTTTTTATTTCTACACAGTTCAACCCAGTTCAACTCAGAAGCAGTATTAATATTCAAGATCTTTCTCAGTGCGCACGTAATTTGAGGCACTGTACTATTCTGAATGGTATAAATAACAATTTGCCTAGACTTAGCTATTTGTCTCAATTTAGTATTTTGTTTCACTTGACTACGTAAAGCTAAAATAGCATCTGCCTTTTCAATCTCTTTAGTTAAAATAATTGGCAAATCTAAAGAAGAAATTACTGATGTAATATGCTGCCAACTTAACGAATAAGCATACAGATATTGTATCGATATTTCTGATTGCAAAGATTTTTTACTAATATTGATAGGAGCATTAATAGTAGTTGACAATAAAGATGTATCATGATTTCCTAATTTATTCAAATTAAGAAGATTATTTTTCAACTCTTTATGTTGCAAAAAGCTTGTCTTATGTTTTGTATTAATCATTTTTAAGGAAGTGGAAAAATTCGTAGCCAATACTTCTGTAGATTGAGAGGGGTAGCATTTAATCAATATGCGTCCGTTACTTTGAACTTGTCGTTTCTGAACAAAAGGTTGATGCCCCTGTAGAATTTGATCTACAGTTTCTTCTACTCTATTATGAACTATCCAAACTTTTCTTTCATGTATTTCGATTGCAATTTGAAAAGCCGGGGCAGCCTTTCTTTCTAGAATACTTTTTTGGGTCCCCCTTCTTTTTGCTTCGTCGTCACCAAGAGTAACATACTGAATTCCTCCAATAAGATCTGCCAGTGTTGGGTTTTTAATAAGACTTTCGAGATGATTTCCATGTGCTGTACCTACTAATTGCACTCCTCTTTCTGCTATAGTGCGAGCTGCTAAAGCTTCTAATTCTGTACCGATTTCATCGATAATAATAACTTCTGGCATGTGGTTCTCTACTGCTTCTATCATTACTTGATGCTGCAGATCTGGTCTCGCCACCTGCATTCTTCTTGCACGTCCTATAGCCGGATGCGGAATATCACCATCACCAGCAATTTCATTAGAAGTATCTATGATAACAACCCGTTTTTCCATCTCATCTGCCAAAACTCGGGCAATTTCTCTAACTGCCGTTGTCTTACCTACTCCTGGTTTGCCTAATAATAGGATTGAATCTCCTCGTTCTAATAAATCTCGGATGATACTAATAGTACCGAAAACAGCTCGACCAACTCGACACGTCAATCCAATGATGCTACCATCTCTATTTCTCATTGAACTAATACGATGTAAAGTTTTTTCTATACCAGCTCTGTTATCTCCACTAAAATTTCCAACTTTTTTTACACAGTAATCTAAATCTTGCCAGCTAATAGGTCTTTGAGATAAGTATTCTGGATTGCCTGGAAACCGTGCTTCTGGACGACGACCTAAGTCCATTACCACTTCTATTAAATTTTTTCTATTAGGATGCTGTTTCAATGGTTCTCGGACAAAGTTAGGTAAAATTTCTAATAATTTCTCTAAGTCATCTGCAATAAGCATAATTTGATATATAATAATTGATTAATCAAATAAATAGATTGATATTCTCGGCATTATCATAGCCAGTCATATTATGTTTTATTTTAACTTCTTATTTGATTCATGTATTAACATTCATCAGGGTAATATAATATTAAACTTTATATAACAAATAAATTGGTCAAAATACATAGTCATGTTAACATGTTTATTGGACAGAGAGTTCGTGTCAAATATAGTAAACGAAAGATAGCAAATGATATAGCAGATAAAGTTGGTAATATAGGAACTGTTAGAGGTATAAAATTCATTAATAATCATTGCGTAACTATTATTATTGAATTTGAGAACCATACAAGACTTTGGATGTTTCGAGAAGAATTAATATGCCTCAATTAATAAAAATAATACATTATTTCAAATCAAAAAAATTTTTCATTAATCAATCATTAAAATAATATATTTCACAGGAGTATTTTTCATTGTGCAAATTACTATTAAAAAATTACAAGACTTACTTTATGCAGTACAAAGAAAAAAAATACAGACATTAAAAATCAGACAAACTAATTTTGAACTTATACTGAACAAGCCTTCAAAAAAAGTGGCACAAGAGGTATTGTCTATTAGTAATGTTCCAGTTGTAGCACACAATAGATCTGCTACAGTTAAATCAACACCTACTACAACTGATACGATCCAGAATAAATCTTTAACAAATTACGCAACAATAGTATCACCAATGGTAGGAACTTTTTATCAATCACCTGGGCCTGGTGAAAAATTTTTTGTACAAGTAGGTGATGAAGTTAAATGCAATCAAACAGTTTGTATTATAGAAGCCATGAAATTAATGAATGAAATTGAGGCAGAGATTGAAGGAAAAATCATTGAAATATTAGTTAAAGATGGTGATATAGTGGATTGCGGTCAGGCTTTAATGAAAGTTGAAACGTAAAACAACATTTTTCCCATTTTACATATTGTTAACAGAAATTATCTAGATAGCAAAATTAGCTTATAATATAATTATGAAAACTTATTTCCTAAAGGCACAAAAGATAATAATTGTAATTATGGTCTTTATCTGTCAATCATAGAAATAAGCGTTTTGATTCCTTGTCTCAAGAGAGGAGAATCTCAATGGCAATTAGCTCAAAAGAGCAAGAGACAAAGAAGGTTAAAATCTCGGTTGATAAAAATCCCGTAGATACTTCTTTTGAAAAATGGGCCCAACCAGGTCATTTTTCTCGTACACTAGCAAAAGGACCAAAAACTACTACTTGGATTTGGAATCTGCATGCTGATGCTCACGACTTTGATAGTCAAACCAGTTCTTTAGAAGAAGTTTCACGCAAAATATTTAGTGCTCATTTTGGGCAGCTTGCAGTTATCTTCTTGTGGTTAAGTGGGATGTATTTTCACGGAGCCCGTTTCTCTAACTATGTTGCTTGGTTAAGTAACCCAACAGGGATAAAGCCAAGCGCACAAGTTGTTTGGCCAATAGTTGGTCAAGAGATTTTAAATGGCGATGTAGGTGGGGGATTTCAAGGCGTACAAGTTACATCTGGATGGTTCCAGTTATGGAGAGCTTCAGGAATTACAACAGAATTTCAGCTATACTGTACCGCTATAGGTGGCTTAGTTATGGCGGCTTTAATGCTATTTGCTGGATGGTTTCATTATCACAAAGCTGCTCCAAAGCTAGAATGGTTCCAAAATGTCGAATCAATGATGAATCATCATTTAGCTGGACTATTAGGATTAGGCTGTCTAGGCTGGGCAGGACATCAAATTCACTTGTCTTTACCAATTAATAAGTTGTTAGATTCTGGTGTATCCCCACAAGAAATACCATTGCCTCACGAGTTCTTAATAAATAGAGAACTTATGGCTCAGCTTTATCCAAGTTTTAGCAAAGGATTAGTTCCTTTCTTTACTTTAAATTGGGCTGAATATTCAGATTTCCTAACTTTCAAAGGTGGATTAAACCCAGTTACTGGAGGTTTATGGCTTAGTGACACTGCTCATCATCATCTAGCATTAGCAGTATTATTTCTTGCTGCAGGTCATATGTACAGAACTAATTGGGGTATTGGGCATAGCATGAAAGAAATTTTAGAGGCTCATAAAGGTCCTTTTACTGGTAACGGTCATGAAGGCTTATATGAAATTCTAACAACTTCATGGCATGCTCAACTTGCTATCAACTTAGCTATGATGGGATCCTTAAGTATAATAGTTGCGCATCATATGTATGCTATGCCCCCGTATCCATATATTGCAACTGACTATCCGACTCAGTTATCGTTATTCACTCATCATATGTGGATTGGAGGATTCTGTATCGTAGGTGCAGGTGCTCACGCTTCTATATTTATGGTGAGAGACTATAATCCAGCAGAAAACTATAATAACCTTTTAGATAGAGTTATTAGACATCGTGATGCAATTGTATCTCATTTAAATTGGGTATGTATCTTTTTAGGCTTCCATTCTTTTGGTTTGTACATACATAATGACACTATGAGAGCGCTTGGAAGATCTCAAGATATGTTCTCAGACACAGCTATTCAGTTACAACCCATTTTTGCTCAATGGGTACAGAGCATACACACTTTAGCTCCTGGGAATACAGCTCCAAACGCTTTAGCAACAGCTAGTTATGCATTTGGTGGAGATGTTGTTTCTATTGGTAATAAAGTAGCTATGATGCCTATTTCGCTTGGAACAGCGGATTTCATGGTACACCATATACATGCATTTACTATTCATGTCACTGTTCTTATTTTGGTTAAAGGCTTCCTGTTCTCAAGGAACTCTAGACTAATTCCAGACAAGGCCAATCTTGGTTTCAGATTCCCGTGTGATGGACCAGGTAGAGGTGGCACTTGTCAAGTGTCCGGCTGGGATCATGTTTTTCTAGGTGTATTTTGGATGTATAATAGCTTATCTGTAGCAATTTTTCACTTCAGTTGGAAAATGCAATCAGACGTTTGGGGCAGTGTATCTCCATCTGGAAATGTTTCTCATATTACTGGTGGTAATTTTGCTCAAAGTGCAATTACGATCAATGGATGGTTACGAGATTTCCTTTGGGCTCAAGCATCTCAGGTAATTCAATCATATGGCTCCGCACTATCCGCATATGGGCTAATCTTCTTAGCAGCACACTTTGTATGGGCATTTAGTTTAATGTTCTTATTTAGTGGTAGAGGTTACTGGCAAGAGCTAATAGAGTCAATTGTCTGGGCACATAATAAAATCAAAGTTGCACCAGCAATTCAACCAAGAGCTTTAAGTATTACTCAAGGTAGAGCAGTTGGTGTTGCTCACTACTTATTAGGTGGAATTGGTACAACTTGGGCATTCTTTTTAGCAAGAATTATTTCAGTAGGCTAATAGTGAAAATAGGATAAAAAAACAATTATGGCAACAAAATTTCCTAAGTTTAGCCAAGCTTTATCACAAGATCCAACAACTCGAAGGATCTGGTATGGTATTGCTACGGCTCATGACTTTGAAAGTCATGATGGCATGACAGAAGAAAACTTATATCAAAAGATTTTTGCATCACATTTTGGACACTTAGCAATTATTTTTTTATGGACCTCTGGGAATTTATTCCATGTAGCTTGGCAGGGGAACTTTGAACAGTGGGTATTAAATCCCTTAAAAGTTAAGCCTATTGCTCACGCCATTTGGGATCCACATTTTGGACAACCTGCTTTGAAAGCTTTTAGTAAAGGCGGATCAGCTTATCCAGTTAATATTGCATATTCTGGCGTATACCATTGGTGGTATACAATTGGAATGAGAACTAATCAAGATTTATATACAGGTGCTTTATTTTTATTAGTTTTATCTGCTGTGCTTCTTTTTGGAGGCTGGCTACATTTACAACCAAAATTCAAACCTGGTCTATCGTGGTTTAAAAATAACGAGTCAAGATTAAATCACCATTTATCTGGTCTTTTTGGTGTTAGTTCTTTAGCTTGGACTGGTCATCTAGTTCATGTTGCAATACCTGAAGCTAGAGGACAGCATGTTGGTTGGGACAATTTTACAACAGTACTACCTCATCCAGCCGGTTTACAACCATTTTTCAGCGGCAATTGGAGTGTGTATGCTCAAAATCCAGATACCGCTCAACATTTATTTGGTACTAGTGAAGGTGCTGGAACAGCAATTCTGACATTTTTAGGTGGATTCCATCCTCAAAGTCAGTCTCTGTGGCTAACCGATATGGCTCATCATCACTTGGCTATTGCAGTAGTTTTCATTGTTGCTGGCCATATGTACAGAACCAATTGGGGTATTGGACATAATTTAAAAGATATTTTGGATGCCCATCGACCACCAAGTGGAAGATTAGGAGCAGGCCATAAAGGATTATTTGATACAATTACTAATTCATTGCATATGCAATTGGGGTTAGCATTAGCTGGACTTGGTGTAACTACTTCTTTAGTGGCCCAACACATGTATGCTATGCCACCATATGCTTTTATGGCTAAAGATTTTACGACTCAGGCCTCTCTATATACTCATCATCAGTACATTGCTGGATTTCTGATGGTAGGTGCATTTGCTCATGGCGCCATATTCTTTGTTAGAGATTATGATCCAGAACAAAATAAAGGTAATGTGTTAGCTCGTATGCTAGAGCACAAAGAAGCAATCATTTCTCATTTAAGTTGGGTCACTTTATTTTTGGGGTTCCACACCTTAGGTCTTTATGTGCATAATGACACGATGATTGCTTTTGGAACACCAGAGAAACAGATTTTAATTGAGCCAGTTTTTGCGCAATGGATTCAGGCTTCTTCTGGTAAGGCTCTTTACGGATTTGACGTTTTACTATCCTCTTCTAGTAATATAGCTACACAGGCTGGTAGTAATATCTGGCTACCAGGCTGGCTGGAAGCTATAAACAGTGGTAAAAATTCTCTGTTCTTAACAATTGGGCCTGGTGATTTCTTAGTTCATCATGCAATTGCATTAGGATTACATACTACAGCATTAATTCTTGTTAAAGGTGCTTTAGATGCTCGAGGATCTAAGTTAATGCCTGACAAGAAAGATTTTGGATATAGCTTCCCTTGTGATGGACCTGGACGTGGAGGTACTTGCGATATATCCGCATGGGATGCATTCTACTTAGCTGTATTTTGGATGTTAAACACAATAGGCTGGGTAACATTTTATTGGCATTGGAAACATATTACTATTTGGCAAGGTAATGCAACTCAATTTAATGAATCATCTACGTATTTAATGGGATGGTTTAGAGATTATCTGTGGTTAAATTCTTCTCCATTAATTAATGGTTATAATCCATATGGAATGAACAATTTATCGGTTTGGTCTTGGATGTTCTTATTTGGACATTTAGTTTGGGCCACAGGATTCATGTTCTTGATCTCTTGGCGTGGTTATTGGCAAGAGCTAATAGAAACACTAGCATGGGCACATGAACGTACTCCTTTAGCGAATTTAATTCGCTGGAAAGATAAGCCTGTTGCTCTTTCAATTGTACAGGCAAGACTAGTTGGTTTAGCACATTTCTCGGTCGGATATGTACTAACCTATGCAGCTTTTGTATTAGCTTCAACTGCTGGTAAATTTGGTTAAAATAAGTTTTAATTAATGATAAAAAGTCAGTCATAAAATTTTTATGACTGACTTTTTTAATTCAATAAAGATATAACCTAAAGCTTCACTTCAATATCTACTCCAGATGGCAAATTTAATTTCATTAATGCATCTATTGTTTGAGAAGAAGGTTGATGAATATCAATAATTCGTCTGTGAGATCTCATTTCAAAATGTTCTCTTGAATCTTTGTCTACATGAGGAGAACGTAATACACAATAGATTCTTCTTTTTGTAGGTAAAGGAATTGGTCCTACTGCAACAGCATTGGTACGTGCTGCAGTACTTACAATTTTCTCACACGAAGTATTAAGTAGGCTAGAATTATACGCTTTCAACTTAATTCGAATTTTACGCTGCTGAGTAACTGTCATATTAAGTAAATCTTATTATTTAAGAATTTTAGAAACAACACCTGCACCTACAGTACGACCACCTTCTCTAATCGCAAAACGCATTCCTTGCTCAATAGCGATCGCATTAATTAATTCGGCAGTCATTTTAATTCTATCACCAGGCATGACCATTTCTGCATCAGTTCCATCATCAGCAGTAAATTGATTAATTGTTCCTGTTACATCAGTTGTTCTCACATAAAATTGAGGTCTATATCCTGGAAAGAAAGGAGTATGTCTCCCACCTTCTTCTTTTGTTAGAATATAAACTTCAGCTTCAAACTGAGTGTGAGGCGTAATTGTACCTGGTTTAGCTAAAACCATGCCTCTTTCAATATCTTTTTTCTGAACACCTCTTAAAAGAATTCCAATATTGTCACCTGCTAATCCTTCTTCTAAAGTTTTTTGAAACATTTCTAGCCCGGTAATAGTTGTGGTACGGGTTTCTCTCAAACCAACAATTTCAATTGTATCACCAACTTTGATAATTCCTCTTTCAATTCTACCCGTAGCAACAGTTCCACGACCTGTGATTGAAAAAACATCTTCTACAGCCATTAAGAAAGTCTTGTCAACATCTCTTTCAGGTGTTGGAATGTATGAGTCTACTTGGTCCATAAGAGAAAAAATCTTGTCTACCCATTTATCTTCGCCTTTTTTAATCGCAGGATTTTTGGTAACTGCTTCTAAAGCTAGCAGTGCAGAGCCTGCAACAAAAGGTATATCGTCCCCTGGAAAATCATATTGGCTTAGTAGCTCTCTTCCTTCTAGTTCAACTAGTTCTAATAACTCTTCATCATCTACTTGGTCTTCTTTGTTTAAGAAAACTACGAGTGTTGGTACACCTACCTGTTTTGCTAGCAAGATATGTTCTCTAGTCTGCGGCATTGGACCATCTGCTGCTGATACTACTAAAATTGCACCATCCATTTGTGCAGCGCCAGTAATCATATTTTTTACATAATCTGCATGACCTGGACAGTCAACATGCGCATAGTGACGGTTATCTGTTTCATATTCTACGTGCGCAGTGTTAATAGTAATACCTCTTGCCTTTTCTTCTGGGGCTGCATCAATTTCGTCAAATTTTTTGGCTGCCGTAGAACCCAAAGTAGATAAGGTAGCAGAGATTGCTGCTGTTAGAGTTGTTTTGCCATGATCTACATGACCAATTGTCCCAATATTAACATGTGGTTTTTTACGTTCAAATTTAGAGCGAGCCATTTTGTCGTTGTCCTTGTAGTAAAAATTATTTTATAGTTACTTTTAACGATAAATCTTATTCAATTAGAAGATTTATTATTTAATATAAACTAAATATGAGTTAGTTAATATCGGTAATGAGCAAAAGCCTTGTTAGCTTCTGCCATTCTATGAGTTTCTTCTCTTTTTCTAATTGAATTGCCCGTTTCATTGGCAGCATCCATCATTTCATTAGCTAACTTCATGGACATGCTTTTGCCAGATCTTTCGCGAGAAAAACGAGTAATCCATCGTAATGCCAAATTAGTCCCTCTATAGGCACGAACTTCTATTGGTACTTGATAAGTGGAGCCCCCTACTCGTCTAGCTTTTACTTCCACTAAAGGAGTAATATTTCGAATTGCTTTTTCTAAAATATTTAAAGGGTCTGTATTTGTTCTTTCTTTAACAATATCTAAAGCTTGGTAAATAATTCTTTGAGCCAAAGTTTTTTTACCACTTTTTAAGATACGCACAGTTAACATACTCACTAACCTACTTTTATATAAGGGATCAGGTGATGCGAACCTCTTCTTTGCTGTATTCCGACGAGACATAATATTTAAAAGTTGTTATTGTAATAATATTTAAGATTTAAGTTTTTTTGTACCGTACTTTGACCTACTTTTACGCCGATCCTTGACTCCTGCAGCATCTAAGGTACCACGTACAACATGATATCTTACTCCAGGCAAGTCCTTAACTCTGCCGCCTCTGATTAGCACTACGGAATGTTCTTGAATATTATGACCAACTCCAGGAATATATGCCGTAACTTCAAATCCCGAAGTTAATCTTACGCGAGCGACTTTACGCAAAGCAGAGTTTGGTTTTTTAGGAGTTGTAGTATATACTCGTGTGCACACACCTCTTCTTTGGGGGCAGCTTTTGAGAGCTGGAGATTTTGTTTTTTTATTAATTTTTTGTCTTTCAGATCTAACAAGTTGTTGAATTGTTGGCATAATTAAGTTTAATTAGGTCTATTAATAGAAATTCTGCAGATTGCTATTGGTATAAGAATTAATCTTTATTCATTTTATATTTACGCATAAATCTCTCAACTCTACCTTCCGTATCAATAATTCTTTGAGAACCAGTAAAAAATGGATGATTGCCTGACCAAATATCTACATGCAATTCTGGCTTAGTAGATCCAATTGTCATTATTAATTCTCCATCACAGTATACTTTTGCATCTGGGTACCAATTAGGATGTATATTTTCTTTTGCCATTGTTTTTATAATAAAATAAATAACGATTCTTAACGTTTAGAGAATTGAGGGGCTTTCCTTGCCTTCTTTAAACCGTATTTTTTTCTTTCTTTAATTCTGGGATCTCTTGTTAAGTATCCTTCTGATTTAAGTGCGCTTCTATTCTCTGGGTTAATTGAACATAAAGCTCTTGCGACGCCTAAGCGGATTGCATCTGCCTGTCCTGTAAGACCTCCCCCTCGGGCATTTACATGCACATCATACTGATTTGATAGTCCTAACACTTGTAAAGGTGCATATGATACTCGCAAATAATTGGGGCTAAATTGAAGATAAGATTCACCAGGAATACCATTAATAACTAACTTCCCTGATCCTGGAACTAGTCTTACTTGAGCAACAGAACATTTCCTGCGACCTGTTCCGGAATAGATTGCACGAGTTTTAATTAATTCTGTTGACATATTTTTCCTTTATAACTAAATCAATATACATATTTATACGATATATTCTTGTGGTTTTTGCGCATTATGAGGATGCAATGGGCCTGAATATACTTTTAACTTTGTAAACAGTTTTCTTCCTAATGGTCCTTTAGGAAGCATACCTTTAACAGATTTTTCAACAATTCTATTTGGCAATCTTGTTTGAAGCTGCTCAAAAGTCTCGACCTTTAATCCTCCTGGCTGGCCAGAGTGCCGTCTATAAAGTTTTTGAGTTGTTTTGTTGCCGCTTACAGATACTTGTGCTGAGTTAATTACAATTACATAGTCTCCTGTATCTAGGTAAGGTGTGTACGAGGGCTTATTTTTACCTCTTAAAATATTAGAGATGTGAGTAGACATTCTACCCAATTTCTGGTTTTTAGCGTCTATAACATACCAAATTGAATTAGTATTTAATGCTGGCACTTGCGTTTTATTCATGAAAAGATTAATACTTTTATTTAACAATAAGAGAATATGTAGCTGCTGTACAGTGAATTTCCATATAGCAGTTTTAGAATACAATATTTAAATTTTATTCGTACAAGAAATTCGTATGTCAACTATATTTAGATAATTTTTAAATAAAAATCTCTAGTTACTGATAAAATATACTATTTATGACAATATAAAAGAAATTAATCATTTTTTTCTTTTGGTAAACTAATGCCCAATTTTTTTTGTAAAGCATATATAACTTCTTCTGCTGATTTTTGGCCAAAATTTTTAATTTCTAGCAGTTCATCTTGAGAATAATCCAGTAAATCTGCAATAGAATGAATTTGAGCGCGTTTTAAGCAATTATATGCTCTAACAGATAATTGTAGTTCTTCTATTAAAACTTGGCTAATTTTTTTATCTTCTTTGTTACGATAGTTATCTACTGATTTAAAATCCAAATTTCTTAGTGAACAAAAAAGATTTGTCAATACTGTTGCACCTTGGCTAATAGCTTCTTGCGGAGATATGCTACCGTTAGTCCATATTTGCAAAGTTAATCTGTCCTTAATACTACTGGTTCCTACACGTACTTCTTCTACTTTATAATTGACTTTATTAACAGGCATAAAAACAGAATCGACTTGAAGAAAGTCTACAGATAGCTCATCAATAGCTTTTTCTGCTAAACGATATCCACAGCCTTTCTCAATTTTGAACTCCATTTCAAATATAGTATTATTACAAATGGTTGCAATGTACTGTCGCGGGTCTACAACTTCTATATCAGAAGACAATTCGAATAAACCCGCTGTAACTATAGCTGGCCCTTGCACTCTAATTCTGCCGATTTGAGAATCTTTATTATAACTTTTAAATACAACTTCTTTAAGATTGAGTAATATTTCTAAGACATCTTCTCTAACTCCAGGAATTGTAGAGAACTCATGATTAACTCCTGCAATACGAACAGCAACTATAGCAGTACCTTCTAGATCTGACAATATTGATCTTCTCAAAGCATTACCTAAGGTAATACCTTGTCCTTGATTTAAGGCTTCTATTACAAAACTGCCATATTGGCCACGAGCTCCGTCGATTCTTGACTCTACACATTCAATTTGAAATTGAGCCACCTAAGAAAGCTCCTTTTAAATAATTATTAATCAGTTATCCTATATATAATAGGAAGAAGTCTAGACACGACGTTTTTTAGGAGGACGGCATCCATTATGAGGTACAGGAGTAATATCTTTTATTAATGTAATCTCTAAGCCTGCTGCTTGTAGAGCCCTAATTGCTGTTTCCCGACCTGCTCCAGGCCCATTAACTAGAACTTCTGTTTGGCGCATACCTTGATCTATTGCTTGTTTTGCAGCTTTTTCAGCTGCAGTTTGAGCTGCAAAAGGTGTACCTTTTTTTGCTCCTTTGAATCCACTAGCACCAGAAGAAGACCAGGATAATGTTTCACCTTTCAGATTAGTAATTGTAACAATTGTGTTATTAAAGGTTGATTTAATGTGCGTAATACCATTTACTGCATTACGTTTATTTTTCCTTGCTCCGGATTTTTTGAGTTGTCTAGCCATCTTATTCCACTTATATAGTTAATTAAAAAATTATTTTCTTGGAGCTTTTTTCTTGCCGGCGACTGTTTTTTTGCCACCTCTCCTCGTTCTTGCATTAGTTCTAGTTCTTTGTCCCCTTAATGGTAGACCTAAACGATGCCTGCGTCCTCTATAAGCACTAATTTCCATTAATCTTTTTATACTCATAGATTCAAAACGCTTAAGATCTCCTTCTATTTGGTAACTAGATTCTAGTATTTCTCTAATACTAACAATTTGTTGATCATTTAAGTTTTGACATTTTATATCGGCATCAATATTCGTTTTTTCCAATATTTCTTTTGAACGAGACAAACCGATTCCATAAATATATGTTAGTGCTATCTCTATTCTCTTGTTTCTAGGTAAATCTACTCCAGCAATTCTAGCCACTTTGTATTGTCCCCACTAAATAATGTTTACTTTTTAGAAAATAGACTACTACAAGATTAACCCTGTCTCTGCTTATGCTTAGGATTAGTACAAATTACCATGACTTTTCTGTGACGGCGAATTATTCTACATTTTTCACACATTTTACGAACAGAAGGACGAACTTTCATATTAATTCTGTGTACTAGAAATATTAATTTATTGATTTCATTAAATATTTACGCATAAAACGCAAATACAATATTACTTGAACCTTAGTTACTTCTACTTCGTCATACTATCATATTTTTTTGATATGACATATGTTTGAATTTGTTTCGCTGTATCTATCGCAACACCAACTAGAATAAGTAGAGATGTAGCTCCTAGACCTCTTAGGTTTTGTATCTGAGTAACCTTTTCTATTATAAACGGAATCAACGCTACTGTAAATAAAAATACTGCTCCTAGAAATGTGAGTCTATTTAATATAACTTGCAGGTAATCAATAGTAGCTTGGCCTGGGCGAACATTAGGAATACTAGCACCCATTTTTTTCAAGTTTGTTGCAATATCTTCTGGATTCATTACTATTGAGGTATAAAAATAACTAAAAAATAGAATCAAAGCACAATATAGGACAAGATATAAAGAACCACTTGGGCAAAATAAGTAAAGAATTTGTAATATTATTGTATTGTGTGTTAATTGAGTTAAATATGAAGGAAGCGCCATAGATGCTGATGCAAAAACAATTGGCATAACTCCACCTTGATTTAATTTTAGAGGCAAGTAGCTATTAGGATCTAAAATTGAAGATTTCCCTAGTTGTCGCGCTGAAATAATTTTAATTCTTCTAGTGCCTTCCTGCACAAAAATAGTAATTACTATCATTAATAAAAAGATAGCAATAAATAACCCAAATTTAATACTGGCATTGTCATAGTTTGCATCAAAAAATGATTGTGTGAAATTTTTTGGCAGTCCTGAAACAATATTTTGAAAAATTAAAAGAGAGGCTCCATTACCGATTCCTTTTTCAGTAATTAGTTCAGATAGCCACATAATTATCATGGAACCGGCTGTCAAGGCCAGAACGGATTCACAAACAAATGAGATATTCCAATTAAAAACATAAGGTTTAACCCATATGGAAATCGCACAAGACTGTAGAGTTGCCCAACCTAATGCAAGATATCTAGTAATTTGAGTTATTTTTTGCCGGCCTAATTCGCCTTCTTCTTTTTGTAGCTTTTCTAAATCCGGGATTATTTTAGTTAGTAGTTGCATTACTATTGATGAATTAATGTATGGAACAATACCTAATGCAAAGATCCCAATAGTTGAAAATCCACCACCAGAAAAAATATTCAAAAAGTTCACCAACGTGTTTTTCTCTACACTAGCATAGAAGGCATCATGATCTATACCCGGAACAGGTATAAAAATGCCTAATCGAGCTAAAATCAATAGAAAGAGAGTAAATATAATTCGATTGCTTAGATCACTTTTTTGTCTCATAAATAAATTTCAGATTAAAGGAAACAGATATTTGAAGAAAAAGCCCTATTCTAATACTTATATAAGTTTAAAATAGGGAAATAAAGAAATATTAATAAAATATTATTTAAATATTTTATGTGGAATAAAGGCTTTCTACAGGAACTCCTCTATCTTTTGCCGCTTCACTAAAAGTTCGCAATTGAGTTAACCCGTCAAGAACAGCTCGCGCGTTATTCAGTGTGTTATTAGATCCTAGTTGTTTAGCCAGAATATTTTGCACCCCCGATAATTCCAAAACTGTCCGCACCGAACCACCTGCAATTACGCCAGAACCAGGCGCAGAAGGTCTCAATATAACTTTAGCTGCACCAGAAATCCCATTAATAGGATGAGGTATAGAGTTAGATTTAGTTAAAGGAACTGTTACTAAATGTTTTTTTGCATCTGTTACGCCTTTTTTTACAGCTCCAATTACATCGCTTGCTTTACCGACTCCCACACCTACTTGGCCTTGCTCGTTACCAACAACAAGTATGACACGAAAACTCAGCTTCTTACCTCCTTTAACAACTTTGGTAACTCGCTTAACTTGTACAACTCTTTCTTCCCAAGCATTATCTTTATCTTTAACTTTACCTTGTTTTTTTCGATTTGCCATTTTAAACGTTATTCCTAGTGAGTTAATTAGCAACTTTAAAATCCCATTCCCGCTTCTTTCGCTGCTTCAGCTAAAGCTTTAACTCTTCCATGGTACAATTTACCACCCCTATCAAAGACTACGGTTTTAATACCTTCTTTAATAGATTGTTCTGCCAATTTTTTACCTACTGCCCTAGAAGCATCACAGTTACAACCACTGGTTATTGATGCTTGAGTACTTAAGTTAACTGATGATGCAGCAACTAGAGTAACTCCTTTTGTATCATCAATTACTTGTGCGTATATATGCTTATTGGATCTAAATACACATAATCTAGGCTTATCGGGAGTTCCGTGAACCTTTTTTCTTACTCTTCTGTGCTTATGAATTCGCGTTTGTTTAGTATTTATTTTCATAGTTATTTACCCTTGCCCTTGGCGGCTTTACCAGGTTTTCTTCTAACAAATTCGTCTTGATATCTAATTCCTTTACCTTTATATGGCTCTGGAGGTCTGACAGATCGAATGGTAGAAGCTACTTGACCAACAACTTCTTTATCTATACCTAAAACGGTAATATTAGTATTATTTTCAACCTTTATTTCGATATTTTCAGGAGGCTTTATAGTCACGACATGACTATAACCAACAGTTAATATTAAATTTTTGTTGTCTATCTGAGAACGGTAGCCTACACCTTGTATTTGCAGTTTTTTAGAAAACCCATTAGAGACACCTTCAACCATATTGCTGACAAGAGTTCTTGATAGTCCATGCAATTGATCTGATATTTTAGTATTTCCTGTAGTTGTAACCGAAATTGTCTCATCTTTAATTTCTAAGTTAATGCCATATGGCAACGTTCTTGATAAAGTGCCTTTTGGTCCTTTAACCGTGATGGTTTGATCTTCAAATTGAGTACTAAGATTTGTAGGCAATAAAATTATTTTTTTTCCAATGCGAGACATATTCCACCTATAAATTAGTTACCAAATATAACATAATATTTCACCGCCTAGGCCATCATGACGAGCTTGTCTATCTGTCATCAGGCCTCGGGAAGTTGAAATAACAGCAATGCCCAACCCTCCAAGGACTCTAGGCAATTCTTTATGATTTGCATAGACTCTTAATCCTGGCTTGCTAATTCTTTTAAGAGCGGTAATAACCGGCTGTCGATTTTTACCATTATATTTCAAGGAGATCATCAGATGAGTTTCTATACCTTCGCCCATTTGTTCAAAATTTTGAACAAATCCTTCTTCTTTTAGTACTGTTGCCATATTGCGTGTCATTTTCGTAGCTGGAACTTGAACAATTTGATGTCTTGCTAAGTTCGCATTACGAATACGTGTCAGCATATCGGCAATCGTATCGTTGACCACGATATCCTCCTTACGATAAATTATTTAGACTGTTTTCAAGATTCCCTGAAAGGCATACCCAACTTCTTTAATAAAGCCAACCCTTCTTGATCAGTTTTTGCTGTTGTAACAATTGAGATATCTAATCCTCTAATTTGATCAATATTATCATAATCTATTTCTGGAAAAATCAGCTGCTCTCGCAGACCTAGATTATAGTTACCTTTACCATCAAAACTTTTAGGACTAATGCCCCTGAAATCTCTGATTCGTGGCAGTGTCAAATTAATCAACTTCTCTAAGAAAGAGTACATTTTATCTTTGCGCAGGTGTACTACAATTCCAATAGGTACTTCTTCTCGAATTTTAAAGCCAGCAATAGATTTTTTAGCTTTTGTTACAACAGGTTTTTGACCTGTAATAGATGTTAATTCTTGAATACTGCTTTCAAGAGCTTTGGAATTTTGAGAAGCTTCACCTAGACCTCGATTAATCGTAATCTTAATGAATCTAGGTACTTCATGTATATTTTTATACTGAAATTCATCTTTTAAAGCTTGAGTGACAGCTGTTTTATACTTTTGTTTTAATCCTATTACCATTATATTCTTATAACTTATTTAATAAATTCACCAGTCTTTTTTAACTGTCTGATTTTTTGACCTTTATCGTTAATTACTACTGAGAATCGACTAGCAATATTATTTTGTTCACTAAACAGCATGACATTAGAACTGTGTATAGGAGCTTCGAATTTAGTGATTTCACCGGTTTCCCCTTCTTGCTGAGGTCTCTTGTGTTTTACTTTAAAATTAATACCTTGAACAATTACTTTACTGGTTTTGTGTATAATTGCAATAATTTCACCTGTTTTTTTCTTGTCACTACCAGCAATAACTTGGACTAAGTCTCCTTTTTTTAATTTTACTTTTTTAGTACTTGTATTTTTTTTAAAAGAACTTTTCATTACACTACCTCCGGCGCAAGAGAGACAATTTTAGAAAAACTTTTATCTCTTAACTCTCTTGCGATTGGTCCAAATACTCTTGTTCCACGAGGATTATTATCTTGATTAATAATAACAGCTGCATTATCATCAAAGCGAATACTCATACCGTCTGTTCTCCTTAAAGCTTTACGAGTTCTGACAATAACAGCTCTAACAATATCAGATCTTTTAACAGGCATATTGGGGGAAGCATCTTTAACAACACCAATGATTACATCACCTATAGATGCATAAGAAGGATTACTAGTACCCAAAACCCTAATACACATGATTTTTCTGGCACCACTATTATCCGCGACATTGAGAAAGCTTTGTGTCTGTATCATACTTTTATTTGATATAAGATTAATTATCAAAGGATTTAGATAAGATATTGATCACAGTCCAACATTTTGTACGACTTAAAGGCCTAGTTTCTTGGATTGTGACAATATCACCTATTGCACATTCATTATTTTCATCATGTGCTTTATATTTTTTTGTACGAATCATAGTTTTGGCATATTTTCTGTGAGAAATTCTATTTTCTACTGCCACTACTATAGTTTTATTCATTTTATCGCTTACTACTTTACCTGTTGTTTCTTTTAATGGCATAGTCTGAATTTTTTCTATAATTAGATTTCAAAATTATTCTTGATTTGACTGGGCCCTCGACTGTTCAACAGTTAGCAATTGAGCTAATTTATGTTTAGAATGTTTAAACAAATGAGGTTTAAAGTCTTGCCTAGTTGCTCTTTTAAGTCTCAAATCAAATAGTTGTTTTTTAACTACAATGATTTCTTCAGCTAACGAAGAATTATCTAGCTGCGTAACATCTACTATTTTAGGTAAAGTCATATTTAAGATTCTGTTGTGTTCCGAACTATAAACTTTGTTTTTATTGGCAACTTATATGATGCTAATTTCATAGCTTGTTGGGCTGTTTTTTGAGGGACACCTGTAATCTCAAACAGAATATGGCCAGGCTTGATAACTGCAACCCAATATTCTGGAGCCCCTTTACCAGATCCCATACGAGTTTCTGCAGGGCGTGCAGTAACAGGTTTATCTGGAAATACTCGAATCCACAATTTGCCTCCTCTTCTGACGTACCTTGTTATGGTTCTTCTTGTGGCCTCTATTTGTCTAGACGTTAACCAGACAGGCTCTGCAGCTTGCAAGGCATAGTCACCAAATGCAATAGTATTGCCTTTGCTTGCAGAACCTTTCATTCTGCCTCGGTGTTGTTTTCGAAATTTTGTTTTCTTAGGGCTAAGCATAAATATTTAATATTTAGATAATTAAGAAACTGCTGGATTCGATTGTTCCTGCTGAGCGATTGATTCTACAACCTTGGAGTCGGGTAATATTTCTCCTTTAAAAAGCCAAACTTTAACTCCGAGCACACCATATGTAGTATGGGCTTGACGATGGCAATAATCGATGTCAGCTCTTAGCGTCTGTAGAGGCACCCTTCCCTCTCTAACCCATTCGCTTCTAGCAATCTCAGCACCATTGAGACGACCAGATACTTGAATTTTCACTCCTTGATTATTTGCTCGCTGTGCTCTTTGAACTGCCTGTCTTACAGCTCTACGGAAAGCAACTCTTTTTTCTAGCTGCTGAGTAATAAATTCTGCCACTAGAGTTGCTTCTGAATCTGGATCTGAAATTTCTATAACATTTACTCGGATTTGTTTAGTCTGGTCTAGAATTAAAGCCAAAGATTTTCTTAGTGATTCAATCCCAGCTCCAGACTTTCCTAAGACAATACCAGGACGAGCGGTTGCTATGAGTACTTCAATTTGATCCACTTTACGGTTGATCTCAATTTTAGCAATACTAGCATTACTAAGTTTGCTGTATATAAAAGAGCGAATTTTATGATCTTCTTGCAAGAGAATAGGATATTCTTTACTATTAGCAAACCATGAAGAACGATGTTTTTGGGTGATACCTATTCGGAAACCCAAAGGATGAATTTTTTGACCCACAGTATCCTTTACTATAAATTAAAAGCTATAATTACTTATTCACTGTATATTAAAAATCATAATTCTGATACACATACTGTAATATGACAAGTTGGCTTGTGTATTGGAAAAGCTCTACCTTGAGCTCTAGGTTGAAATCTTTTTAAAGTAGGCCCTTTGTCTGCAAAAGTTTTACTGACAAACAGTTCACTTTTGTTTAACCCGTTATTGTGTTCCGCATTAGCTGCTGCAGACTCTAAAATTTGTTTTATATTTGAACAGACTCTATATGGCATAAATTCTAAAATAATTAATGCCTCTTGATATTTTCTTCCTCTGATTTGATTTAAAACACGACGAACTTTATTAGGAGAAAGGCGAATATATTTCCCAACAGCTTTAGTTTCTTTTAAATTTTTTGTAATGCTCATAATTATAATTTAACGACGTGCTTTTCTATCACCTTTTACATGAGTCCGGAAAGTTCTCGTAGGCACAAACTCTCCTAACTTATGTCCTACCATTTGATCCGAGACAAAGACTGGGAAATGCTGTTTACCATTATAAACAGCTATTGTGTGTCCTACCATATCAGGAATAATAGTAGATGCTCTAGACCAAGTTTTAATTACTTCTTTATTCCCAGATATATTGAGTGCTTCTATGCGAGTTAGAAGGCTTACATCGATAAAAGGACCTTTATGTATAGACCTTGACATATTAATGAATTGTTATAAATTTAGTGAATTTATTTACGGCGGCGCAAAACATATGGATTACTATACTTATTAGGATTGCGTGTCTTAACGCCTAACGCGGGTTTACCCCAAGGTGTCACTGGACGAGCTCTTCCAATAGGAGATTTACCTTCACCTCCACCATGAGGATGATCTACTGGGTTCATGACCACACCTCGAACTGTAGGTCTTTTACCTAGCCAACGACTTCTACCAGCTTTACCGAGTGTAATATTACTTGAATCGATATTTCCAACTTGACCTATCGTAGCATAACATTCTTTTCGAATCATACGAACCTCGCTTGAAGGCAGCTTAACCGTAACAAATGCTCCTTCTTTGGCTACAATTTGAGCATAAGTACCTGCAGCGCGAACAATTTGTCCACCACAAGAAGGCCGCAGTTCTATATTGTGAACAGCTGTACCTAAAGGAATACTGGATAAAGGCAGAGCATTACCAACTTCAATAGGGGCTGTAGAACCCGAAAGGACTACTGATCCAACTGATAAAGATCTAGGATGCAGGATATATCTTTTTTCTCCATCTAAATAATGCAATAGAGCTATTCTAGCATTCCTATTTGGATCATATTCAATAGAAGCAACTTTAGCAATTATATTATGCCTATTGCGCTTAAAATCTATAAGCCTATACTGTTGTTTATGTCCGCCGCCTTTGTGTCGGCAGGTAATAATACCTCTATTATTGCGACCTTTGCAGAAATGGTGTTTACCTATTAAGGATTTTTCTGGCTTATTTGTTGTAATCTCTGAGAAAGTAGAAACAGTTCTATTTCTTGTACCAGGAGTATAAGCCCTATATAAACGAATTGCCATATGAGAAGATTAATAAATATTTAATTATGTAATACAATTAAGTTTCTGGGAATAAATTAATAGAATCTTCTGAAGCAAGTGTGACGATAGCTTTCTTATAATGAGGTCTCTTACCTACGAATCTACCAATACTTCTCTTTTTCTTAGGGGGATGACAAGTATTAACGCCTGTCACTTGAACATTAAAAATATACTGAATAGCAGCTTTAATATTAAATTTAGTTGCTTTAGGGTCAACTGCGAAACAGTACTGATTTTCTTCTAGTAATTTTGTTGTTTTATCCGTGATAATTGGGTACTTAACTAAATCTAACAAACTTCTTGAATCAATGTTATCCATTATATACCTCTTGTATTTTAGATAACGCATCAACTGTAATAATAACCTTATGAGCTGCCAAAAGAGCCATAATATTTAAAGTGTCTGCTGCGATAATTTCAACATTGTATAAATTACGGATTGAAAGATAGACATTTGGATCTTTTTTATCAACAACAACTAGTAATTTTTTATCCAAATCAAGATTCCAGCGTTCAATAGCTTCCATAAATAACTTGGTTTTTGGCTTTTGAAAATAACTATTAAAATTTTCTACAATTAATGTGTTGACAGACTTGTTATTTAATGCCGTGCGTAAAGCTAGTTGTCTTTCTTTTTTATTCATTTTTTTAGCAAAACTACGAGGTTTTGGTCCAAATATTACACCACCACCTTTCCATAGAGGCGAACGAATAGAACCAGCTCTTGCTCGTCCTGTACCTTTTTGACGCCATGGTTTACGGCCACCGCCACGCACTTCACTCCTAGTTTTAGTGTTAGCAGATCCTTGCCTTTTTTCATTAGTTTGTTTAACTAAAGCTCTATGAACCAAATACATACCAGAATCTTGACTAATTTTAAGGTTTAGATCAGCTTGGCCACTTACTTGACCTTCCCAGTTGTAGACTTGATAATTTAATTGCGTGTTAACTGTCATGGAATATATGAGATGAAAAAATATTGCTATTTACTAATTTTTACCAAGGAGCCTGATTTACCAGGGACAGCACCTTTCAAAATTAAGAGATCATTCTCTGTGTTAATACTTACAATTTGCAAATTTTTTATTGTTACTTTTTTATTACCTAGCTGGCCAGCCATGTTTTTCCCTGGGTAAACTCTTCCAGGAGTTGTACCAGCACCGATAGAACCAGGTTGCCTGTGATTTTTAGAGCCATGGGACATTGGGCCTCTACTAAAATGGTGTCTTTTTTGATACCCAGAGAACCCTTTACCTACGCTCTTAGAAGAAACATTGACCTTCTGTCCTACTTCAAAATTATTAGTAGAAAAAATCTGGCTAACTTCAAAATTATCTACAGATTCGACTAAATACTCACACAAATACTTAACAGGAGGAGATTGAGATTTTTTTAAATGTCCCAATAATGGCTTATTCAACTTTTGCTCAACAACTTGCTTATAACCGACCTGAATAGCATTATAGCCATCAGTAGAAACAGCTTTTATTTGAGTTACAATACATGGCCCGACTTGAATAACTGTAACTGGAATAGACAAACCAGTTTCGTCAAAAAATTGGGTCATACCGACTTTAGTACCAAGTATACCAACAGACACTAGATTTCTCCTTTTTAAGAGATTTACACTATCATTTTATACAAAAATTTTACTTCAAAAATATTGAAGTGTGATTTTAGACATAGGATGCCTGTCATAAAGAAAAAAACTTTACTTATTCAATCTAAAATAGAAATAGTTTTTTGTCTAGTTACAATAGGTAAGATTTAAGAGCTTTTTGATAAAGTCTTAGCCAATGTTCGGTAACCACCCCTGTTTATTTTAGGGGTTATTATGCAATATATGAATATATCTAATACAGTATATATGATGAGACTGTATAGCAAATTTATTTATAAAAATTATCGAGGTAATAATGGGTAAAGTTGTTGGAATCGATTTAGGGACAACTAATTCTGTAATTGCGGTTATGGAGGGCGGCAAACCAACTGTAATACCAAATGCAGAGGGATTTAGAACTACGGCTTCTGTTGTTGCTTACACTAAAAGTGGAGATAAACTTGTTGGACAAATTGCTAGAAGACAAGCTGTTATTAATCCAGAAAATACTTTTTACTCTGTAAAAAGATTTATAGGTCGCAAACAAAATGAAATTTCTCAAGAAATAAGGCAGACTTCGTACAACGTTAAAACTAGTGGCTCTAGCATTAAAATAGCATGTCCTGCATTAAGCAAAGATTTTGCTCCAGAAGAAATTTCTGCACAGGTGTTAAGAAAACTTGTAGAGGATGCTAGCACGTATCTAGGAGAAACTGTTACTCAAGCTGTTATTACTGTACCAGCTTACTTTAATGATTCTCAACGACAAGCAACAAAAGATGCGGGTAAAATTGCTGGATTAGATGTTCTAAGAATTATTAATGAACCTACTGCTGCATCTTTGTCGTATGGCTTAGATAAACAAAACAATGAAACAATTTTAGTATTTGACCTTGGAGGTGGTACATTCGATGTCTCTATTTTAGAGGTTGGAGATGGAGTCTTTGAAGTATTATCCACATCAGGCGATACTCATTTAGGTGGGGATGACTTCGATCAGCAAATTGTAGAATGGCTAATAAAAGATTTTAAACAGAACGAAGGAATTGACCTTGGTAAGGATAGGCAAGCTCTTCAAAGATTAACTGAAGCTGCAGAAAAGGCTAAAATAGAACTTTCTAACTTAACTCAAACAGAAATCAATTTACCTTTTATTACTGCTACACAAGATGGGCCAAAACATTTAGAGAAAACTGTTACTAGGGCAAAATTTGAAGAGCTTTGCTCTCAACTTATAGATAAGTGTAGGATTCCTGTCAATAATGCCCTAAAAGATGCTAAACTTGAAGCTTCTAGCATTGACGAAGTCGTATTGGTTGGAGGGTCTACAAGAATTCCGGCTATACAACAGATGGTTAAAAAGTTAATAGGTAAAGATCCAAACCAAAGCGTAAATCCAGATGAAGTTGTTGCTATTGGGGCTGCTGTACAAGCTGGAGTTTTAGCTGGTGAAGTCAAAGACATTTTATTACTAGATGTAACACCATTATCTTTAGGTGTTGAAACTCTTGGTGGGGTAATGACAAAGATCATTCCTAGGAACACTACTATTCCTACTAAGAAATCTGAAGTCTTTTCTACTGCTGTAGATAATCAACCAAATGTAGAAATTCAAGTACTGCAAGGGGAAAGAGAGCTTACAAAAGACAATAAAAGCTTAGGGACTTTTCGCCTAGACGGGATTATGCCTGCACCGAGAGGTGTTCCTCAAATTGAAGTTACATTTGATATAGATGCTAACGGCATTTTATCTGTAAAAGCCAAAGAAAAAGCAACAGGCAAGGAACAGTCAATAACTATATCAGGTGCATCTACGTTACCTAAAGATGATGTAGAAAGAATGGTTAAAGAAGCCGAAGAAAATTTCGATACAGATCAGAAGAGAAGAAAGAATATTGATACTAAGAATCAGGCAGAGTCTTTATGTTATCAGTCTGAAAAACAGCTAAAAGAATTTGAAGATAAAATCACTGAAGAACTAAAAACAAAAATTGAAGGTTTAATCAAAGATTTACGCTCTAACTTAGATAAAGAAGAATACGACGCAATTGAAAGCAGTTCTGAGCAACTGCAAAATACATTAATGGAAATTGGTAAACAGGCTGCACAATCTACAGAGAATACTCCAGATAGCAAGACTGATGACACAGTTATTGACACAGATTTTTCTGAGGCTAAATAATTACTAAAGCGGGTAACGCGATTCGAACGCGCGACATCAACCTTGGCAAGGTTGCGCTCTACCACTGAGCTATACCCGCATGCCTTATATTATTACAAATATAATTATGTTTGTCAATCTGTTGAATGCAATACAATGTATTCATAAATTAATGCAAGCAAGATAGGATTTCATCAAAGCTATTATCTGATACTACCTACTAATAAAAGTACTTATATAATTTTATAAGTACTTTTTCTTTTTTACAAAAAGTAAAAAACGATATTATACTACTAGAGAATTAACTAAGCTAGTCACGATAACTAACCCAGTCCAAAGACCTGCTCCAGTATAAATTAATCCTTTAGACTGCTCCCATTGACCAGGAGATGCTAGAACTACAGGTACACCTACAACTAATACAGTTGATAGAGTAATTAATAATAAAACTAATAGTTGAATTGCGATAATCATTTAATATATTCCTCTTAGAAATTCAAATGTTAATAATATTGTATATAATACAATGAAGCATTGAACATTCAAAAAATTATCCATGAAGAAATAATTTAAATTTATTGTTTTCTAACTAGATAACTAATTAAATGTTAAAATTGTCCAGATGGAGAGCGACACTGACTACTTTAAAAATAGATAAAAATTTAAAGAAAGTCTTTTTTTAAAAAAATTTTCAGAATAAGATGATATGCTGTATAAAAAACTGATTATTATTAGTTATTAGAGAAAAATTAAAATAGGAGGCAAAGAATATGAACTCAGCACTTTTCTTAGCAAAATTACCGGAAGCTTATGCAGTTTTCAAACCAATAATTGATATTTTACCTGTAATTCCAGTATTCTTCCTTTTATTGGCATTTGTATGGCAAGCTGCAATTGGTTTTAGGTAATTTCAAATTAAGAATAAAAAGAAAAGTTATAGAAAAGATAGATGCTTAAATTCAAATAATACATTTTATAAAATAATACATATCATGGTTGAACCTTTATTATCGGGGATTGTCCTTGGATTAATTCCAGTCACTTTAGCTGGCTTATTAGTTGCAGCCTATTTGCAATATCAACGCGGCAATCAGTTAGGATTGTAGCTAATAAATTGTAGATATTTATAACAACTAAAATCTGCTTCTTAAAAGTTTTTATAAATATCTACAAACGCTTTAATTATAAAGTTGAAGAAATAATTTATTGAAATTAACTAAACAGTTATTGAACGTACACTCTGGATTAAAAGAGTAAATCTTTTTACCAGCTTGATTTAGTAATTCCAGGCAATAGACATTCATGAGACATTTCTCGAAAAACATGACGAGATAGACCAAAATCTCTATAATACCCTCTACTTCTGCCAGTAAACCAACATCTATTTCTACCCCTAACAGCTGCGCTATTTCTAGGCATCTCCTGCAATTTTTGTCTTAGATGCATTTGATCTGTAAAACTGTTAGTTTTTTTTAATTCTTGTTTAATCGCTAACCGTTTTGAGTAATATTTTTTTTTAAGTTTTTCTCTTTTTAGTTCTCTCTGGATCATATTTTTTTTTGCCATATTATTAATACCTACTGTTCAAATTATTTAATCAATATATTAGCTAAAAAAGGTCATGACTGCAATGTTTACATATTAAGTAGTTGCAAATAAAGTAGTACCATGCATAAAAAACTTAGTTGATGGCACTACTTATATTATTTAAAGAGCTTTATTTAATATAGTTCTTGCTCAACATGAGTTGAAATAGTACAGTCCGATTGTGGGTATGCAATACATGTCAATACGTATCCTGCTAACATTTGATCATCATCCAAGAATGATTGATCAGATTGATCAACAGTTCCTTCTGTAACTTTGCCTGCACAAGTTGAGCAAGCTCCTGCTCTACAAGAATAAGGCAATTCAATTCCTTTTTCTTCGGCTGCATCTAAAATATAGGTATCATCTCCACAATCAAATGTCACATCAATTCCTTCGTCTTCAGATACTAAATGAATTTTATAATCTGCCATTTGTTTTTACTCCATAATAAAAATACATTTGAAACTTCATAAAGACATGAGACTTAAACAACTTATCATGTACTAGTTTCATTATGCATAATAGACTCCAAAATAAAAAAATAGTATAATATTCAAATATTTTAGCTATATTTTGAACTAAATGTCACTATAGCAGGTTCAAAATATTTATATAAATTCATATAGTTAAAGTTATTTTTATCACTTAAATTTTTACAATTCTAGCTTCGTTATCTAAACCCGCTGAGAAACCTTTTTTCCTTAATAGAGAACAACTTTCTTACAGAGGAATAAGAGACAATAATACTTACATGTCTCTAGATTATGCACTGACACCCTTCGAAAAGAAAAATACAAGAATAATTGCGGCATAGGTTTTGTACTTACTTATTCTAATGTATTTGTCCTTGACCTCGATAATGTTTCTTTTGATTCAGCGGGTTTTCCTGATGGGGACGGTGTGCGTGACTTGATTGCTAATCTTGGTTGTTGCTATACTGAGATTTCTCCAAGTAAAAAAGGTCTTCACATATGGGGATTAGTAGACTGGCCTGATTATATGCCAAATAAGAGCCGAATCATGTTAGATGGCAAAACATCTGTTGAGTTTTATGGTTATAAAGATGTTCGTTATATGACGATGACTGGAAATGAGATATATCGATGTGCACGTCATCGTCATAGAGCACCTTGCTCTGAGTGGTTCTCAGATGATATTTGTCGCACTAAAGTTCATAATAATCGATTAAAACGTTTGCAAAGCTATTTTTTTTCAAACATTGAGACCACTATTGACATAAAACCACAGATAAGATGTTTCAATCCTACTGATCGTGTAATGGCAACTCGAGAGTATCTTGCAAATAAGGATAAGGGCAAATGCTCAACATCTTCTGCTGCTGAAAATGTTAGTAGTAGTAGCAAGCAATCTAATAGTGCTAACAAATCAGACCAAGATATTGCTCAAATCTCTGAAGAATTCAGTGACAGCGTAATAGCTATAGCTAAAAAACATGAGTGTCACAAAAAATATCAGTATTTGAGGCAGCTTCGTGAAATTAAACTTTGTGAGAATGAATTAGCAGAAGAGACTAAGTTTAAAAGTTTATCCGAGATTGATTGGGAGTTCTGCGGTCTTGTATGTCAGTTCCTGAAACCGGATTCTTTATATAATGAAGAGGTACTTTCGCAACATCTCCTGCTGAGAGAATCTCGCCCCGAACTTGCACGGAAAGATTATGTTGAGAATACAGTACGCAAAATATTGCAACAATGCAGAGATACTGGCAAATTAGGTTTGGATTTGAAGCAGAGTCTGAAACCAAGGTTTATATAAAAACCCAATCCTAAGAGACAATAGAAATAAACCAGCTTGATTTATTTTCTTTAAAGGAATTTTCAGTCCCTATTGTTTCTTACGATCTGATAAAAGTTGAATCAACTTATAAAGATTGAAAATGTTGTGCAAACGTGTCACGCGTTTTTGAGGGCGGGGGCCTTTTAAAACTTGTGCAAGTATGTCACGCAACCTATGCAAACGTGTCACGCTTTGCTAGCCGTTTTCCATAACAGCGCATGGTTATAAGTTCACAGTTGGGGTGGGGTGGTGGGGTTTTTGTTAGCGTTTATTACTATAAATATTTTCACTTCGGCAGAAAGAATATTGAAGAATATCTATGATATAGTTTTTCAGAGCATAAAAAGTATTTTTATTCTCTATTACTAACTTACTTCGCATATATAGAAATTCAACCCTGGGAAGTCGGACTCGCACTCCAGCTTCCATGAATTCATACAACTACAAATACAAGATTTAAAGCTATGATATGACTATCTTACAATCATATTATAGCCTGAAAGACGATTTAAATAGAATCCCTGAATCTCTTAAAAAAAACAAAAGCAATTTTGCTTATGGCAAGCCCAACCTAGAGAGGGGTTTTCAAGTTACACTCTCACAATAAAAAATTAATTATGACTTTCATTTTTTCACAAAAAAAAGAGCTAAAACCCATTCTCAAATTTAAAGTGCCGAGATTTTATTCATATGCAATTGCTCAGGAAATTCATTCTTTAGTAAAACGACTATTTTTACAGGTTTGGAGAAGACCTGCGACATTAATGGCCGGAATTGTTCAACCTCTATTATGGCTGATATTATTCGGGGGACTTTTTTACAATGCTCCTGTCAATTTATTTACTATTAATACAAGCTATAATTGTTTTCTTAGTTCGGGCATTATTATTTTCACCTCGTTTACTGGAGCACTCAACTCAGGACTACCTATAATGTTTGATAGAGAATTTGGGTTCTTGAACAGATTGTTAACCGCACCATTAATTTCTCGAACTTCTATTATTTTTTCTTCTGCTACTTTTATGACCTGTATTAGCTTAATACAAGTTGTATTTATAGTTATAGCTTCCCTATTTATGGGGAATACACCATTAAGTAGTAATAGCACTTTAATCTTTGGGCTGCTAGTACTTTTAATAACTGTAGGAGTAACGATGCTTAGCTTGGCTTTGTCTTTTACTCTCCCTGGTCATATTGAGCTACTAGCGTTAATTTTAGTAGTTAATTTGCCGTTTTTATTTTCTAGTACAGCATTAGCTCCTCTTTATTTCATGCCGCCTTGGTTACAATTGATTGCCAGTCTTAATCCATTAAGTTATGCAATAGAAGGTATCAGGTATATATATTCAAATATCAATTGGAACTTTAATGAGTGTGTAATTAAGCTTAGCTGGGGAGATATTTCATTAGGAGAAATAGTTATATTATTGTTGATTTTAGATATAATTGGAGCTTATCTTGTTTCTAATATATTAAAAGCCAAATTAAATTAGTAGCGTGTTGGAATATAAATTTTAATAAAAAAATTATTAAATTTATTTAACGCATATTTTTGCTATATAATACTAATAGTAGTATGGATAATTAAAATAGAAATAGTTTTTCAAAACTAACACTATTATCAAAAATGATAAACATTTGTCAGAAAGTCAACAAAGTATGTTCTTATTCATAGGAGGCATGTAGTCAATGGGACTACCATGGTACCGTGTACACACGGTTGTTTTAAATGATCCTGGACGCTTAATTGCAGTCCACCTAATGCATACTGCTCTTGTAGCAGGCTGGGCAGGATCTATGGCATTATACGAATTAGCTGTATTTGATCCTTCAGATCCAGTTTTGAACCCAATGTGGCGACAAGGAATGTTTGTTATGCCGTTTATGGCCAGGCTTGGTGTAACAGATTCCTGGGGTGGATGGAGTATTACAGGAGAAAGTGTATCTAACCCTGGATTGTGGAGTTTTGAAGGTGTAGCCTTAACTCATATTGTACTTTCTGGCATGCTATTCTTAGCTGCTATTTGGCATTGGGTATATTGGGATCTAGAGTTATTTAGAGATCCAAGAACTGGTGAACCAGCATTAGATTTACCGAAAATATTCGGTATTCATTTGTTACTTTCTAGTCTACTTTGTTTTGGATTCGGAGCTTTCCATGTCACTGGACTATTTGGACCAGGCATGTGGGTATCGGATGGCTACGGAGTAACAGGTAAAGTATTACCTGTTGCACCGGCGTGGGGACCAGAAGGATTCAATCCATTCAATCCAGGCGGGGTTGCTTCTCATCATATTGCCGCAGGTACTGTCGGTATATTGGCTGGAGTTTTTCATTTAACAGTTCGACCTCCCCAAAGACTTTACAGAGCTCTTAGAATGGGTAATATTGAGACTGTTTTATCAAGTAGTATATCTGCTGTTTTCTTCTCAGCATTTATCACTTGCGGAACAATGTGGTATGGCTCCGCGACTACACCTATTGAATTATTTGGTCCAACTAGGTATCAGTGGGATAGTGGGTACTTTCAACAAGAAATTGAAAAACGAGTGGAAAATGCGATTGCTGATGGTGCAGCACCTAGTGAAGCCTGGTCGAGAATTCCTGATAAATTGGCGTTCTATGATTATATTGGAAATAATCCAGCAAAAGGTGGTTTGTTCAGAGCTGGTCCTATGAATAAAGGTGATGGGGTAGCTGAAGCTTGGTTAGGTCATCCAGTATTTCAAGACAAAGAAGGTAGAGAACTGAGTGTTCGTAGAATGCCAGCTTTCTTTGAAACTTTCCCAGTCATCTTAGTCGATAAAGATGGGATTATACGAGCAGATATTCCATTTAGAAGAGCTGAGTCTAAATATAGTATTGAACAGGTTGGCGTAACAGCTAGTTTTTATGGCGGTAAGTTAAATGGGCAAGTTTTTAATGATGCTCCTAGCGTTAAAAAATACGCAAGAAAGGCTCAATTAGGAGAAGTCTTTGAATTTGACCGAACTACACTAGAATCTGATGGTGTATTTAGAAGCAGTCCAAGGGGTTGGTTTACATTTGGTCATGCAAACTTTGCTCTAATATTTTTCTTTGGACATCTTTGGCATGGTTCGCGTACTATATTTAGAGATGTATTCGCAGGAATTGGAGCTGAAGTTACTGAACAAGTCGAGTTTGGAGCATTCCAAAAATTAGGCGATAGAAGCAGTAAAAAACAAGGTGCTGTATAAGATTACATTATATACAATCTTTATCAGATATTTTCTACTTTAAAATAGCTCAGGAAAAGTTTATTATCTAATAATTACTAATTAGGAGAATTTATGGAAGCCTTAGTTTACGTATTTTTATTAACAGGAACACTAATGGTAATCTTCTTTGCTATCTTCTTCAGAGAACCTCCAAGAATAGCTAAATAAAATTATCGCGTTAGTACCTACAATAATAGAACCACTTTCCAGCTTATTATTGGAAAGTGGTTCTATTGTAAATTAACGGATATTATTCTTCATGCTCTTCAAAAGGGTCTCTGAGATCTTTAGAGGCAGGACCAAATGCTGTATATATTGAGTAACCTGTAATACCTAGAAGTAAACTCGAAATAAAAATACTAAGAACTGTTGCAGTTTCCATAATTCAAGCAGTATTGGGATGAACTTTTTCTATAATAATATTATCAATATTAAAACATTTAATTATTAAATTAATCAAAATATATTATGGCACTTAGAACTAGATTGGGAGAAATTTTAAGACCTTTAAACTCAGAATATGGAAAAGTTGCGCCAGGTTGGGGCACAACTCCTATCATGGGAATCTTTATGTTATTATTTTTCTTGTTTTTATTAATAATTTTACAGATATATAATTCATCACTCGTGCTAGAAAATGTTGACGTAGACTGGGCTACATTAGGTAGCTAAGTATTGTATTTATTAAATAAACAGCGAAATGATCGCTATTCTAATAGCGATCATTTCGCTGTTAAATTATTTATTATTGAGCTAGTTACTTTCCTAAATCAATTAACTCATTATCTGAGAAGCTATTAGTATTAACATTATTATAATTGACTTTTTCGAATCTTACTAATACTGGATATTTGATACCACTTTTATCTATTGCTGCAACGGTTCCAACCTCTTGAAACCAGTATGATTCTTTTCTGAGAACTTTTACTTTTGAGCCTCTTTCCATGATTTAACACCTTAGATAAATTATTCAAAATCAGTATATTTTCAAAACAACGAAAATCAAAGAAATACATAAAATCAAAACCGACATATTCTAGAATAATAATGATAACGGAGAGAGAGGGATTCGAACCCTCGATGACTAGATTCAGTCATGACAATTTTCGAAATTGTTGCAATCAACCACTCTGCCACCTCTCCTGGATTAAATAACTTTAAGGAAACAGAAGTCTAACATATAAACAATGTAGTTGCCTAGAAATTTAAAAATATGTTAAATATCAATTATAATACTGCTATAAATATCTTTACAAAATATGTAAATATTATATATATCAGCTTATTTCAAGATTTTTAATCTAACAAAATTTTTACTAAATAAATAAAAACTCTCATAATATGAAACTATCTTGGAAAACACTTCTTCTTTGGTCTTTACCAATATTTGTAGTTGGTTTCTTTTTCTGGCAAGGTTTTTTAGGCCCAACTACTACAGATGTAGGAAGTAATATTGCAAGTTCTAGAATGACATACGGACGATTTCTCGAATATTTAGATATGGGTTGGGTAAAACGAGTTGATTTGTATGAAAATAATCATACAGCAATCGTAGAAGCTGTTGGGCCAGAATTGGGTAATAGAGTACAACGTATTCGGGTTGAACTTCCAGCAAGTGCACCAGATTTAATTACAAAACTACGTAAAGCAAATGTTGATCTAGATGCTCACCCTCCAAAAAGTACAAGTGCAGTATGGGGACTATTAGGTAATTTATTATTCCCTCTGTTATTAGTTGGAGGGCTAGCTTTCTTATTTAGAAGATCTAATAATGCAAGTGGGGGGCCTGGACAAGCAATGTCATTTGGAAAATCAAAAGCTCTTTTTCAAATGGAGGCAAAGACAGGTGTAGTATTTAATGACGTTGCTGGAGTTGAAGAAGCAAAAGAAGAGTTTCAAGAAGTCGTTACTTTTTTGAAGCAACCTGAATCTTTTACTGCTGTAGGGGCCAAAATACCAAAAGGCGTACTATTGGTTGGACCTCCTGGTACTGGTAAAACGCTATTAGCAAAAGCAATTGCTGGAGAAGCTAGTGTACCATTCTTTAGCATCTCTGGCTCAGAATTTGTAGAAATGTTTGTTGGGGTTGGTGCTTCCCGCGTAAGAGACTTATTTAAGAAAGCTAAGGACAATGCACCATGCATTGTCTTTATTGACGAGATTGATGCTGTTGGTAGACAAAGAGGTACTGGCGTTGGTGGGGGTAATGATGAAAGAGAGCAAACTTTAAATCAGCTATTAACTGAAATGGATGGATTTGAGGGTAATACTGGGGTAATTGTAATTGCGGCTACTAACAGAGCTGATATTTTAGATTCTGCATTATTAAGACCAGGTAGATTTGATAGACAAGTATCTGTAGACGTTCCTGATTTCAAAGGCAGATTAGCAATCCTTGAAGTACATGCAAAGAACAAAAAAATGGATACTCAAGTTGCATTAGAGACCATAGCCAGACGCACTCCTGGATTCTCAGGAGCTGATTTAGCTAATTTGTTAAATGAAGCTGCTATTCTAACAGCTAGAAGAAGAAAAAATGCTATTACTATGTCAGAAATTGATACGTCAATTGATCGAGTGGTAGCTGGAATGGAAGGAACCCCGCTAATTGATAGTAAGAGTAAGCGACTAATTGCATATCATGAAGTCGGTCATGCAATAATAGGAAGCTTACTAGAACATCATGATCCTGTGCAAAAAGTCACACTAATACCAAGAGGACAAGCAAGAGGATTAACTTGGTTCACACCCAGCGATGATCAGAGCTTAATATCTCGATCTCAAATACTGGCACGTATTGTAGGAGCTTTAGGTGGACGAGCTGCAGAAGAGATCATTTTTGGAGATTCAGAAGTAACAACTGGAGCTAGTAATGATTTGCAACAAGTTACATCGATGGCAAGACAAATGGTAACTCGCTTTGGGATGTCTAAGATTGGCCCATTGTCCCTAGAAAGCCAAGGAGGAGATCCATTTTTAGGTAGAGGAATGGGAGGAGGTTCAGAATATTCTGATGAAGTGGCAACTAATATTGATAAACAAGTCAGAGAAATTGTAAGCGAATGTTATAAACAGGCTAAAGAAATCATCAAAGATAATCGTGTAGTTATGGACAGATTAGTTGATTTATTGATAGAGAAAGAAACAATAGAGGGTAATGAATTTAGAGATATAGTTAAAGAATATACAGCAATCCCTGAAAAGAATTACTACATTTCTCAATTTTAAGTTTGGATAATTGTAAATAACGGGACTGACGGGATTCGAACCCGCAACTTCCGCCGTGACAGGGCGGTGCTCTAACCAGTTGAACTACAGTCCCAAAAACTATATGTTTAGATATTCTCACATTAAGCGTAGATTTGTCAAATTAAAGTCTACAATTTGAACACTGCTTTAAAAGCTAAACATTAGCTTGTGAATATTTTATCTTAAGTGTCAATATCATATTAACAAGGAGAGAGAGGGATTCGAACCCTCGGTACGGAATTAACCATACAGCAGATTAGCAATCTGCCGCTTTCGACCACTCAGCCACCTCTCCAAAGAACTTTCAAGTCTAAATATATCAAGTATATAAGTTTTTTAAAATACAAAGGCCCAACATTTATGGAGCTAAGCGGATTCGAACCGCTGACCCTCTCAATGCCATTGAGATGCTCTACCAACTGAGCTATAACCCCCTAAGGCTATAAGCAAGTGGCTCAAGCGGGATTTGAACCTGCGACCTTGGGCTTATGAATCCCCTGCTCTAACCACTGAGCTACTGAGCCATATATGGATTATCTCTTATTATTATAACATATAAAATGGTTCAACGGTATATAAATAATATTATTTAACTAAAACAAATACTACTGAGTATAAGAATTGAATTATTTACAGTGATTTTTAAAATCTTGTTTTGTAAACTATACCACTAACATAGAACCAATACCCTGATCAGTTAAAATTTCAAGTAAAAGAGCATGATCAATTCTGCCGTCTAGAATATGTGCTGAAGCGACTCCTTGAGCAAGAGAGCGTATACAGCAGTTGACTTTTGGTATCATACCTCCAGATATTATTGCTGTTTGAGTTAAATCTCTTGCTTCTTGTATATTTAGGTGACTAATGAGTGTGGCTGTATCTGAAGCATTTCTTAAGATGCCAGGGGTATCTGTTAGCAAAATCAACTTTTCTGCATTTAGGGCTGCAGCTATTTCTCCTGCGACTGTATCAGCATTAATATTATATGATTGACCTTGCTTATCTGCAGCAACGCTTGCGATTACAGGTATATAATTATTATTGATTAAAATTTCTAGCAATTTTGTATCAACATGTTGTACTTCTCCAACAAAACCAAGATTAGCTTGTCCACTTGGTCTGGGTGTAATTAGTAAACCATCTTTGCCAGACAAACCTACACTCTTACCACCTTGCTTATTAATACTAGATACAAGATCTTTATTAACTCTGCCTACGAGAACCATTTCTACTATATCCATAGTAGGCTGATCTGTAACTCTCACCCCATTCTCAAATTTAGGTGAAATTTTTAATTGGTCTAACCAAAAATTAATTTCTGGTCCACCACCATGAACTAATATAGGACGAATTCCAATAAAAGACAAAAAAACCAAGTCACTTATTACTTGATCTTTCAACCTTTGATTTTTCATAGCAGCACCACCATATTTTATTACAATAATTCTCGAAGAAAATTTTTGAATATAAGGAAGTGCTTCACTTAAGACTTTTACCCTTTCTGTGTTAGTCAACATGAATAAGATAAAATTATGATATATAAATTTATTTGCAGGACTTATACTAATTTAACAAATACAAGTAGCTATTTCAAGATTATTAAAATATAAACATATTATAACTAATTTAAATAATTTAAAACATGAGGATTATAATTATGAATAAATTTTGGGATAATGTCTTGAAATTTCCAAGGTTTTTGGTCAGCGTTACACTCGGATTAATTTTGACAATTATTAGTCCTTTTTTCGTGTTATTTAGAAAACCGTCCACAAGTTTTTTTTTTATCACATCATTTGCCGCTTTACTCGCTATTTTAACGGTAATAATAAAAAAAATGTTAAATACGGAATGTTGCTGAGTAGAATAAATAAAATAAATTAAAATTTTTGAACATATATAATATTATATTATCATTAAACATTTAAATGCATTTCTTTTCTATAAAAAAAAATAATTACACATTATTATGCCCTCACAACAAATCGTAGGTTCTGAAAAGACGGGAGCTTTTGCTCTGCTAGACAGTATTGTTCGTCATGGAGTCAAACATATATTCGGTTATCCTGGTGGAGCTATTCTACCAATTTACGATGAAATTTATGCTTGGGAAGAGGCATGCTTGATCAAGCATATTCTTGTTAGACATGAACAAGGAGCTTCTCATGCCGCTGATGCTTATTCAAGATCTACAGGACAAGTTGGGGTCTGTTTTGCTACTTCTGGCCCAGGTGCAACTAACCTTGTTTCCGGCATAGCTACCGCGTACATTGATTCTGTTCCAGTATTAGCTGTTACTGGTCAAGTGGGAAGAGCTTTCATTGGTACTGATGCTTTCCAAGAGGTTGATATTTTTGGTATCACTTTGCCCATAGTAAAACATTCTTATGTAGTGCGAGATCCTAGAGATATGTCTAGAATTGTTGCAGAAGCGTTTTATATTTGTAAGCATGGTAGACCAGGTCCAGTCCTAATTGATGTCCCGAAAGACGTTGGTTTAGAAAAATTTAATTATTTTTCCATTGAACCCGGTAAAGTGAATATCCCTGGATGCAGACCAATAGCTAATTTGAAATCTCGTCAAGTATTAATGGCTGCTAAAATGATTCAACAATCTAGTCAGCCATTACTATATATTGGTGGCGGAGCAATAATTTCTGACGCCCATCAGGTTGTTAAGGAACTTGTTGAATTATATAAAATACCTGTTACTACAACTTTGATGGGCAAAGGCATTTTTGATGAGGACAGCGAATCCTCGTTAGGCATGTTAGGAATGCATGGAACAGCATATGCTAACTTTGCTGTAAGTGAATGTGATCTTTTGATTGCTCTAGGAGCGAGATTTGATGACAGAGTTACAGGCAAATTAGATGAATTTGCCTGTAATGCTCAAGTTATTCATGTCGATATTGATCCTGCTGAAGTGGGCAAAAATAGAATTCCTCAAGTTGCAATTGTTGGTGATGTTACGGAAGTTCTGACTTCTTTATTAAATCTTTTGAAAACTACTTTCAAGCCTTACCCTGAACAAATTGTATCTTGGCAAGAACGAATAAATCGTTGGCGCCAACAATATCCTTTGTTAGTTCCAAGAAAGTCAACAAGTATTTCACCTCAAGAAATACTTGTTGCAACTAATCAAATAGCACAAGATGCGTACTTTACTACTGATGTTGGCCAACATCAAATGTGGTCAGCTCAATTCTTGAAAGTAAAATCAAAACATTGGATATCTAGTGCTGGACTAGGCACAATGGGTTACGGTTTACCAGCAGCAATAGGTGCACAAGTTGCTCACCCGAATGAATTAGTTATTTGTATTAGTGGCGACTCAAGTTTTCAAATGAATATGCAAGAACTAGGAACTATTGCTCAATACCAGTTGCCAGTTAAAATTATTATTATCAATAATCGTTGGCAAGGAATGGTTAGGCAGTGGCAGCAAGCTTTCTATGGTGAAAGATATTCACATTCACGTATGACTGAAGGAGCACCTAATTTTCAAAAACTTGCTGAGGCATTTGGAATCAAAGCTTTTACTGTCAACAGTAGACAAAATATAGATTCTTCATTACAAGAAGCAATTAATTATCCTGGACCTGTTCTTTTAGATTGTCAGGTTACAGAAAATGAAAATTGTTATCCTATGGTTGCACCTGGAAAAAGTAATGCACAAATGATAGGTATAGCAAAACCTCAAAGAGGTACTGCGTCAACTTATATAAACACAAATACATAAATTATAGCCTTTGACGAGAATTGAACTCGTGACCTTCCTCTTACCAAGGGGATGCTCTACCACTGAGCCACAAAGGCTTGCTATTTTATTGGGCCGGGTTGGATTTGAACCAACGTAGGCGAAGCCAGCGGATTTACAGTCCGCCCCCATTAACCACTCGGGCACCGACCCTAATCAATTACTATACAAGAGATATATTAAATAGTAGCATAATTAGTATTCAAAATACAAGCCTCTTATTGGATTTACTCTTTTGAAGTAATGGACATAGCTGGATTCGAACCAGCGACTTTCACGATGTCGACGTGACACTCTAACCAACTGAGTTACATGTCCAAAACTTTAATTATTATTATACCATTGTTTCTTTTAAATCTGCTTACTTTAATTGAAAATTTGTTTTAAACGACCAGCTTTACCAAGTAAATCTCTTAAATAGTATAGTTTAGCTCTACGTACTTTAGCCCGTCTTATTACTTTGATAAATGTTACTCTTGGAGAATGAAGAAAAAAGACTCGCTCAACACCAATCCCTTGAAATGAGCATCTTAAAGTTAAGCTAGTGTTTAAGCTTTTCCTTTTTTTTCTTGATAACACAACACCTTCACATAATTGTTCACGAGTTTTACTACCTTCTCTAACCATTAGGCCAAGCTGTATTGTATCACCAACCTTAATTTCTGGTAATTTTGGCTTCATTAAACTCGTTTCTACACTCGTCATCAGCTGATTTAGTTTAAGACTATTCTCTTTCATATGGAGGATTAAGTAAAAGTATTTTTTTGCAATATTATACACGAGAAAAACAAATATGAAAATCATTAATAAAGCATAAAAAATTTCGTAAGATTATATCTATACTATATTTTTATATTATTCGATCATTAAAATATTAATACTAAGATTTAAGTATTTGTTAATTTTGTGTTATAGTTAGTTATTATCAAAGGTAGTGGCATAACACGAAGCATAAAAATGTTCGAACGCTTTACTGAGAAAGCAATAAAAGTTATCATGCTAGCACAAGAAGAAGCTAGACGTTTAGGGCACAATTTTGTTGGAACTGAACAGATATTATTAGGATTAGTTGGTGAAGGTACTGGTATTGCAGCCCAAGTATTAAAATCAATGAATGTTAATTTGAAAGATGCAAGAGTTGAAGTTGAAAAAATTATAGGACGAGGGTCAGGGTTTGTAGCGGTTGAGATTCCTTTCACTCCTCGAGCAAAAAGAGTACTAGAGTTGTCTTTAGAAGAAGCACGTCAGTTAGGTCATAATTATATTGGAACTGAACATTTATTAATGGGATTAGTTCGAGAAGGAGAAGGTGTAGCGGCAAGAGTTCTTGAAAATTTAGCTGTTGACGTTTCTTCTATAAGAGCAGAAGTAATACAAATGTTGGGAGAAAATGCTGAAGCCAACGTAAGTGGAAGTAATACGACTCAAGCAAGAAGTAAAACTCCAACTTTAGAAGAATTTGGTTCTAACTTAACCCAAATGGCCATGGAAGGTGGTTTAGATCCTGTAGTAGGAAGGCAAAAAGAGATAGAAAGAGTAATTCAAATTTTAGGACGAAGAACTAAAAATAACCCTGTCTTAATTGGAGAACCAGGTGTAGGAAAAACTGCAATTGCTGAAGGCTTAGCTCAAAGAATTGCTAATAGAGACGTTCCTTCAATTTTGGAAGATAAATTAGTTATTACTTTAGACGTAGGATTATTAGTTGCAGGAACAAAATACAGAGGAGAATTCGAAGAAAGATTAAAGCGTATTATGGATGAGATTAAATCAGCTGATAATGTAATACTTGTTATTGATGAAGTTCATACATTAATTGGAGCTGGAGCTGCTGAAGGCGCTATAGATGCAGCGAATTTATTGAAACCAGCTTTAGCTCGAGGAGAGCTTCAATGTATAGGGGCAACAACTTTAGAGGAATATAGAAAACATATTGAAAAAGATCCTGCACTAGAAAGAAGATTTCAGCCTGTTGTAGTTGGAGAACCCAGTGTTGAAGAGACAATTGAAATCTTATTTGGTTTAAGAGATCGTTATGAAAAGCATCATCAATTAACTATGTCAGATGGAGCTTTAGCTGCTGCAGCTAAATATGCTAATCAGTATATTTCAGATCGTTTTTTACCAGACAAAGCAATTGATTTGATTGATGAAGCTGGCTCTCGTGTGCGTTTATTAAATTCTCAATTACCCCCAGCAGCTAGAGAACTAGATAAAGAGTTGCGAGCTGTCTTAAAAACAAAAGATGAAGCTATTAGAGCCCAGAAATACGAAACAGCAGAGCAGTATCGAGCAAGAGAGATGGAAATTAAAGCTCAAATTGCAGCAATTGCTCAAAGTAAGAAAAATGAACCAGATTTAAATCTCGAAGATCCTGTAGTCACAGAAGATGATATTGCAGAAATTGTTGCTGCATGGACAGGAATCCCAGTAACTAAACTGACTAAAAGCGAGTCAGAGAAGCTTATGCACATGGAAGAAACTTTACATGGTCGCATCATAGGCCAAGATGAAGCTGTTGTTGCTGTTTCGAGAGCAATAAGACGAGCAAGAGTAGGCTTGAAAAATCCAAATAGACCAATTGCAAGCTTTATTTTCTCTGGGCCTACAGGTGTCGGAAAAACAGAACTTACGAAAGCACTTGCCTCTTATTTTTTCGGTTCAGAAGCTTCAATGATACGACTAGATATGTCAGAATATATGGAAAGACATACTGTATCTAAACTAATTGGATCTCCTCCTGGATATGTAGGTTATAGCGAAGGAGGTTATTTAACAGAAGCTGTTAGGAAAAAACCATACACAGTCATCCTATTCGATGAAATCGAAAAAGCACATCCAGATATTTTTAATCTTCTTCTGCAAATCTTAGAAGATGGTAGATTAACTGATGCAAAAGGGCGAACTATTGATTTTAAAAACACGCTCTTAATTATGACTTCCAATATTGGTTCAAAAGTTATTGAAAAAGGTGGCGGTAGTTTAGGATTTGAATTATCTGAAGATCAGACAGAGTCTCAATATACTCGAGTTAGATCATTAGTAAATGAAGAGTTAAAGCAGTATTTTCGACCTGAGTTCTTAAATAGACTTGACGAAATTATTGTATTTCGCCAGCTTACTAAAGATGAAGTTAGAGAAATTGCAGAACTAATGCTTAATGAAGTTTTTGCAAGAATTAAGCAACAAGATATACAATTAAATGTAACAGAACGCTTTAAGCAAAGACTAGTCGAAGAAGGATATAATCCAAGTTATGGAGCTCGTCCACTCAGAAGAGCAGTTATGAGACTTTTGGAAGATAGTCTAGCAGAAGAAGTACTATCTGGCAAAATTAAAGCTGGCGATAGTGCTGTCGTAGATGTTACTAATGAAGGTGAAGTAACTGTTTTACTAGGTGAAAAATTAGAATTATTGACTCAAAATTAATTTCTCTTTCGCTAGATATTAAATTATTAACACGATAAATCTTATTATATATATATAAAAGTAATGACATGGGTTGCTATAATTGGCAACCTTTGATATAATTTATGTGTGTATGATGGCCGGGATAGCTCAGTTGGTAGAGCAGTGGATTGAAAATCCTCGTGTCACCAGTTCAAATCTGGTTCTTGGCATCTTCTTATATATTGAAAAAACTAGCTAAATTAGTATTAAATTTTAGGGTGAATGTACCTATAGGACCATTTCTATGTTTTGCTACTATAACTTCTGTTATTTCTTTTGATTCAGCTTCTTTATTATAATATTTGTCTCTGTAGAGCATTATTACTATGTCTGCATCTTGCTCTATAGAGTTATGGACAATAATGTTATTAGCAATAAAGTTGCTTAATTCATCGCAAGTTAAATCAAAAACAGTTTGTATGTTAGTAATATTAATATGTACTATATGTTCAAAAGTTAAAGATGAGCATGATTTTAATAAGTGTCTTCTGCTTTGAATATGTTTAACTTGGATAGCAGCCATATCATTGATTTTAAGTTCATCGCAACGCTTCCATCCAATTAACGTTAGCAATTTATGATTACTAGTTAAATCTAAATATTTACTTGATTCAGTAGTAATTCTATAGATTGGTTTTTTTCCAGTTTTAGATATCCATGCAGTTTCCGGTGTAAATAACTTAGTCGTTTTTTGATTGAAGTTATTAAGCTTAATTTTTTTATATTGAAAGTTGAAGAGAGTTTGATTTGCTAATTTTTTGAAGCCAATATAAATAAAACTCAACTTAGATATACATCCACTTTCCCTCAAATCTGACAATAGTGGCCTTTTATCACTCCGGCTTTCAAGGTTTCTGTTAAGTTGAGATAATACCAAAATAGGTAAATTAAACTCTCTTGCTAGAATTTTTAATGACCGCGTAATTAATGATAGCTCTTGAGAACGGTTATCTGATTGCTGATTATCTTGTAAAAGTTGAAGGTAATCTATAATAATGAAGTCTATCTCTTTACCTTGCAATTTCAAAAATTTCAATTTTGTTTTTATAAGACCAACAGAATTATTCGCGCTATCATCAATATAAAAATTTAAATTAGCTATAGCTTTACTTTCATGTAAAACATATTGCCATTCTTTACTACTGATTTGTCCAGATTGAATTCTTTGACTATTTAGTTGACATTCTTGAGCTAAAAATCTTCTTATTAGCTGCTCAGTCGACATTTCTAAGCTGAAAAATATTACAGAAGATTTGCTTGTCTTAACTATATGTCTAGTAATAGTAATAGCAAAAGCAGTTTTACCCATAGAGGGTCTTCCTGCAATTATAATTAAATCTGATTTTTGAAACCCCTGTGTCATTACATCTAAACTGTCAAACCCAGATAAAATACCTGTATTCTGAACTATTATTTTCGTTGCATCTAGATCAATTAAAAGATCTGCACAATCTCTAGCTAAAGTCTGTGTCTCTTTATTATCTAGTACATCATTTGCAACTGTCAAAAGTTCAATGAGAGAATTAATCTTATATTGAGTAATTTGTTTTTTCGAACAGCTCATCGAATATAGCAAATCACCATGCATTAGCAGTAATCTTTTAACATGATTATCTACAATGACTGATACATACTCTTCTATAACATTAGCTAAAGGTGCATTCTCTAGTATGGAAAAAAATTCTTCTATTCCACCAATTTTGTCAATTAAATTTGTCGTCTTTAAAAGTATTAAAAAATTTCTTAGATTAAAATTTTCATTTTTATTAAAATTTTCAAGGATTGCACTATAAATCAAGGAATGAGACTGGAAATAAAAAAAGTTTGGTGATAATCTTTCTGTTGGCTTTAACAAAGCTAATGATTGCTGTGCTAATATTACACTAATTAACTTCTTTTCAGCTAAAATATTGTGAGGAGGTAAATAGTTGTAAGTATTGATTATTTCCTCCTTCTTATACTAATAAATTAGTTTATTAATAACAAATAATGCTTGGTCTAATTTGATTCAGGAAGAACTTGCAATTGAATATTTGCATTTATTTGATGAAACAGTTTGATTTCAACATTATAAATTCCAATTGTTTTAATTTCTGGTAACAAAATACTTTGTTTATCAATTTCTATATCTATAGTACTTTTTATAATCTGTGTAACTTCTTTTTCTGTGACACTTCCAAATATACTTTGACCATCCCCTGTTTTTTTGCTAACACTGAATTTTTGAATATCTTCTAAAAGTTGTTTGATTTCTCTTGCGCTTTCTTTTGCTATCCTCAATTTGTCTTCTTTTATTGCAGCATACAGTTTTTGTTGATTTAAAATTCCTTGAGTAGCAACTTTAGCTATTTTATTTGGTACTAAAAAATTTCTTGCATAACCAGAAGCAACTTTTACAAGGTCATTATTTTTGCCAAGTTTTTGAACATCTTTTGTTAACACAACTTGAATAACTTTTTTACTCATTTCAATTATTTTAATAAATATATTTTCTTAGTATACTGTTTGTACACAGATTATAATAGGAACTAATTCTGAATAGAGTTAATGATTTTTCATTATGAGCCTAACTTTTTCTACTTTTTCTGATATAATTCTTACTAAATTAATCTAGTAGGAGAGGTGGCCGAGTGGTTGAAGGCGCAGCATTGGAAATGCTGTTTAGGAGCAATCTTAACGAGGGTTCGAATCCCTCTCTCTCCGTATAAAAATTTTAACCAAAAGTTTGAAGTAAGTTAGTGTTTGTATTAATTATGCTTGTCCAAGCATTTAATCCACCTTGAACTCTGATAATATTGAAGCCTTGCCTAATTAATAAATTAGAAGCAAATATAGATCTTGAATCTAAACTACAATATACTAGACAAATTTTTCCTTCTTGACCAATATTTAAACTTTTTTTTTCTTTTAGTTCTTTTAAAGGTATATTCACAGAATGTTTTAAATGAATTACTGCATATTCATCTTTGCTCCGTACATCTATCAAAATATATTTTAATTCATCTTCATATAGCAATTTATGTAATTGTAGAATATTAATTTCTTTAACAACAGACTGATTATAATTCTTGCTGTCGATAATTTTTTTATAATTTAAATCATCTTGTCGAAATAAGCAAAATTTTGTATTAATAATTTTAAATTTTTCGAAAGATAGTTTAAGAGCATCATATTTTAAGATTATTCCACTTAATATAAACTTGTAACCTAAAATGATTTTAACCGTTTCAGTAGCTTGAAGAGTTCCAATAATACCAGGTAAAAGTCCTAAAACTCCTGCATTATTGCAGTTGTCTTCGAGAGTATTAATATTTAGAAATCTGTTGTTAAAATCTCTATAGCTAGGGCCTCCTTGATAATTAAAGACACTCACATGTCCTTCAAACTGAAAAATTGCACCATATATATGAATTTTGTTTAATTTAAGACAAGCATCATTAATAATATACCTAGTTTTAAAATTGTCAGAACCATCTATAACAATATCGTATTGTTTGATAATTTCATTGGCATTATTATAGTCTAATCTTGTATTGAAAATTTGAACTCTACAAAAAGGATTAACATCTAATATTTTTTTTTAGCAATATTAGTTTTTGGCAGCCCAATATCGTTTACTGTATATAAAATTTGTCGTTGTAAGTTAGATAAATCAATTACATCATCATCTACAATTCCAATTGAACCAACACCAGAAGTAGCAAGGTATATAATCGCTGGAGATCCTAACCCACCAGCTCCTATGCATAAAACTTTTGCTTGTTTTAATCTTTCTTGTCCTTCTATCTGAATTTGCGGTAAAATTAACTGCTTAGAATACCTAGTATATTCTTCAAGAGAATATTTTACGTGATTTATCCTGAAATTAAGCATAAAAGTTTATAAAAATAATCAATATCAATTACAGATTGAATAATAATTCTATATAGACTCTTTCTGTAAGCTGGGTTCCTCTATATCTAGAATAGCCCCTTTTGTAGGACATACTTGAAGACAAATTCCGCAATCAATACATGCAGCAAAATCAATCCAATACCAATTAGTATTGACTGAATTTGTCCCCTTGCCTTTGTGAATACATGCTACTGGGCATGCATTAACACACTCTGCAACCCCAATGCACTTCTCTGTTACAATTGTATGAGACATATTGTGTAATCAATAAAAAAACTATTTACATCTAGTAGTTTTGTTGTATACTAGACTAACGTTGCTAATCAATCTCTATTGTATTAGTGGTTTACCGGTTGTTTATGCGCCTTTAGTTCAGTTGGTAGAACGCAGGTCTCCAAAACCTGATGTCGAGGGTTCAAGTCCTTCAGGGCGCGTTTGTATTTATATTAATTTAATACTAGTACTGCATCTTTTTACAAACCTTGAAATGGTATGATATAAAAGACCATATTTGATATATTGTATTTTTTATCTAGTAGTACTGTTAGTTTAATATGTTATTATTGGTAAGTTAATTATATTCATTTTTTTACTTCAATATGAATATAGTTAGAATTAAGTGAAAAAATTGTTGAATAGTATTTTTGTTGATATAAAACTTGAAATTTTTAAAACTATGGCCAAAAAAATTACTGGTATTGTTAAATTAGCCTTGAATGCAGGAAAAGCTACACCAGCTCCACCTGTAGGCCCCGCTTTAGGCCAACATGGAGTAAATATTGTTATGTTCTGCAAAGAATACAACGCACGTACTGCAGATAAACCAGGGCTCGTAATCCCTGTAGAGATTTCTATATATGAAGATAGAAGTTTCTCTTTTATACTTAAAACTCCACCTGCTTCTGTGTTAATTGCTAAAGCTGCTGGTCTTAGTAAAGGATCTGGTCAACCCAATACAAAAAAAGTGGGAAGTATTACTAAAGAACAATTAGCATCTATTGCAGAAACAAAATTACCGGATTTAAATACTAATAATGTATCTCAGGCTATGAAAATAGTTGGAGGCACAGCTAGAAACATGGGAATTTCAATCAAAGATTAAAATCTTTTTTAATTATATTTACTGTGCATATTTATTACTTTTATGAAAAAAAACTCACGCCGACTTAAAACTTTAAAATCTAAAGTAGAGCCAAGACTTTATACTATTAATGAAGCTGTTTCTCTTTTGAAAAAGACTTCAAATGCGAAATTTCAAGAAACAGCAGAAGCTCATATCTCTTTAGGTCTAAATCCTAAATATGCAGATCAACAGCTTAGAGCAACAGTGATTTTACCGAAAGGAACAGGCAAATTAGTAAAAGTAGCAGTTATTGCTAAAGGAGAAAAATTAACAGAAGCTATAAACGCTGGCGCTGATATTAGTGGAGCAGAAGATTTAATTGATGAAATCGCAAAAGGTCGATTAGATTTCGATAAACTAATAGCAACTCCAGATGTAATGCCTTTAATCGCAAAACTAGGTAGAGTACTAGGACCAAGAGGGTTAATGCCTTCACCAAAAGCAGGAACTGTCACTGTAGAAATTGGAAAGTCTATTAGTGAATTTAAAGGCGGTAAAGTTGAATATAGACTAGATAGAACAGGTATAGTACATGTTCCCTTTGGTAAATCAAGTTTCTCTGAAGAAGATCTTTCAGCTAATCTGCAAACAATTAAAGAATCAATTGACAGAAATAAACCGTCTGGAGCGAAAGGTAAATATTGGAAAACATTCTTTTTATCTAGTACAATGGGACCATCTATCCAAATTGATATTACTAGTCTTTTATAGAGATTTTGTGTATAATTCTATAACTTGAACAATCTATTATTTCGAGCTATAATTGGCTTTCAATTTTAATATTAATAAAATAATACGCTTAATATATTTTATCTGCAACAAATAAATTTTTACATACTTTACTAATTATGAGTACGAAAGTTGAAAATATCTTAGAAGAATTAAAATCTCTAAATTTACTAGAAGCTGCTGAACTAGTTAAGCAAATAGAAGAGACGTTTGATGTAGATGCATCAGCTGCATCTGGAAGTATGATGATGTCTACACCAGCTGTAGCACCAGCTACATCTGAAGTTGAAGAAAAAACAGAGTTTGATGTTGTTTTAGAAGAAGTTCCAGCACCTAAAAAGATTGCCGTATTAAAGGTTGTTCGTTCACTAACTGGTCTGGGCTTAAAAGAAGCTAAAGATTTAGTAGAATCTGCTCCTAAAGTCTTAAAAGAAGGGGCGTCTAAAGATGATGCTGATGCTATGAAGAAACAGTTAGAAGAAGCAGGTGCAACAGTTGCCGTTAAATAATTAACTAAAAAAGTGCTTTTGTTTAAACAAAAGCACTTTTTTAGTTAACTAAAATAGGCCAAGTGTAATTGCTTCACTAATAGGCATAGTAGCACCAATACCTAACCAAATACTAACAACAGTTCCAACTAAGAAAACAGTTGTCGCGATTGGTCTTCTAAATGGATTCTGAAATTTATTGACATTTTCGATGAATGGAACAGTCAGCAATCCTGCTGGTACAGCAGCCATACTTAAGACACCTAATAATTTATTAGGAATTACTCTTAAAAGATTAAATGTCGGGAAGAAATACCATTCTGGTAAAATTTCTAATGGAGTAGCAAAAGGATTAGATTTTTCGCCTAACGTAGACGGTTCTAAAATTGCTAATCCAATACTGCATGCAATAGTTCCAAGAATTACAACTGGGAATACATATAGTAAATCATTTGGCCAAGCTGGTTCCCCATAATAATTGTGTCCCATACCTTTAGCTAGTTTAGCGCGTAGCTTTGGATCTGTTAAATCAGGTTTCTTAAGAATTGACATAATATTTGTGTGTTTAATATTAGATGTAGGATAATTGCTTGTAATAGTTTATATTTAAACCATTATAATGGACCGGAAATTCCTTGTTTACGTATCATTAAAAAGTGCATTAGCATAAAAACAGCAGTTAGTAATGGAAGTACAAAAGTATGTAAGCTGTAAAATCTAGTTAAAGTTCCTTGACCTACGCTAACACCGCCTCTTAACAACTCTACAATACTTCCTCCAACAACTGGAACAGCATCAGGAACACCTGTAACAATCTTAACTGCCCAGTATCCAATTTGATCCCATGGTAGAGAATAGCCGGTAACCCCAAAAGAAACAGTTAACACTCCTAAAATTACACCTGTGACCCATGTCAATTCTCTCGGTTTTTTGAAACCACCTGTTAAATATACACGGAAAACATGTAATATCATCATTAAGACCATCATACTAGCTGACCATCTATGTATAGATCTAATTAGCCAGCCAAAATTTACATCAGTCATTATGTACTCTACAGATGTAAATGCTTCAGCTACTGTAGGTCTATAATAGAATGTCATTGCAAATCCTGTTGCAACCTGAATCAAAAAGGATACAAATACAATACCCCCTAAGCAGTAAAAAATGTTCACGTGAGGTGGTACATATTTACTAGAAATATCATCAGCAATCGCTTGAATTTCTAATCTTTCTTCAAACCAATCGTAAATTTTACTCATAAAATAGCTTCAAAAAGCTTTTTAATATATTTTTGCGTTTAAGCTACTAGTTGATCAATAGTTATTGAACTTATATTGTTTCATTCTTAATTATGATTATAACATTTTTTTTCTTTGATTTTCTCTTATTTATTTAAAATTCTTTGACTTAATAGAATAGGACTATTAATAATGATTTTCTTTTTTTGCATTGAAATTAATTTTGTCTGAATTAGCTCAGACATAATTCTAGTGACACTAACCCTATTACTACCTATAATTTTAGCTAAAACTTTATGAGTAACTGTACAGTTCAACAAAATTCCGTTTCCATATTCTATGCCATTCTGCTCTGATAATAGTAAAAGCAAACTTACAAGTCTATTTGTGATACTTTTATGAGAAATGATTTCGACAAAATGATGATTCTTTGTAGAGCATTTTATTAAATGTCTTAAAAAAAATACATTAAACTGGGGATATCTATGACATGCATTTATAATTTGAGAATATTTTACGCAAACTACTTGAGTCATATCTATTGCTTCTGCTTCATAATAAAAATTACTGTTTATTATTTCTGCATAGCCGAACGTATCTTCGTTAGTCAATATATTTAATGGAATCTTACTAGTGTCTTGAAAAACTTTTTTAATAATTACAGACCCTATTAATATATTATATAAGTTAGAATTAGAATTAAAGGTAATAATATCATTTTGCTTCAGTGATAATACTATATATTCAATTTTATTTTTACTGAAAAAAGTCAACCATGGATTATAATGGACATTTTTTTTAAAATTAACTTCTGAAATCTTCGAAAAAAGCATATTGTTGATCTGTATATTGGCTATTCACAATTATTAACTTACCAAAAAAAAGACCTCAATAATCAAGAAATAAAATTAAATGTCATACAATTTGATGTTAGTCGAGAATGATAATGCGCTATCTCATGCTGTTCAGGAATACCTAAGAGATCAGGGATTTATTGTTCATGTTGCTAGTAATGGATTAGACGCTTTTAATCTTGTTAATCAATATAAGTTCGATTTAATTATTTCTGACATAATGATGCCTATAATTGATGGCTATGAATTACTAGAAAAGCTTCAAAAAAATGATAATTTATCAAAAATACCGGTCATTTTTTTGACAGCTAAAGGAATGACTAAAGATAGAATCAAAGGATACAATTTAGGATGTCATGGTTATCTATCGAAACCATTTGATCCCGAAGAACTCTTATCATTAATTAATAATTTGATTTCTAGAAAATCATCTTTCAGTAAGCTCTGCGAAAAAGATAGTATAATAGAAACGCCGACAGTAAATCTAATACATCTTACTCCAAGAGAAAAAAGTATTTTAAGTCTTGTCATTGAAGGACTAACCAATAAAGAAATAGCTTTTAATTTAGATACTAGTATTAGAAATGTAGAAAAATATGTTAGTCGCTTACTTCAAAAAACTAGAATGAAAAATAGAACTTTACTTGTTAAATATTCTATAAATAATAAACTATTAGATGAAAACGCGAAGGGCGAATGACGGGACTCGAACCCGCGAATAATGGAACCACAATCCACTGCCTTAACCCCTTGGCCACACTCGCCATAATATAAGTATAGCTTGTTTTCTTGTGTGTCGTCTAGTGTTACAATTAGTAATTCTGTTTAATAACTTTTATGCTTAGTTTTATATGATACATAATAATATTAATATTCAAATTAATGGAGAACCATTTAATTGTCCAGAGCCTATCTCATTACAGTTTTTGCTTAATTATCTTGATTTCAATTCTGAACGCGTAGCAGTTGAACTAAATAATGCTTTGCTACCTGAGACTCTTTTTAAATCAACTTACTTAAGCGATCAAGACAAACTTGAGATTATCACTATTGTTGGTGGAGGATAATGAATTCTTACTGCGCGATTATTTTTCGCTTTATTTTAAATGTTTCATTGATAGTGACAATCTTCCTTGCTTTTTATCTACATGAATAATAACAGCTTTAACAGTGTCACCTATTTGAAATTGAGAATATATTTGATCGATTTGTTTCACATGAATCTCAGAAATATGAATAAGCCCCTTTAAGTTGCCAACTTTTACAAATAATCCATAAGGTGTGATTTGATTTATTATTCCTTCAACAATATTACCAACAATTAAATTGGCTGAAGCTTGAGCTATTAGAGCTCTTCTATGGCTTAGTATCAAACTGTTTGATTTTTCTTCAACGCTGAGGAGTTTTAGCTTAATAAATCGACTGTCAGATTGATTGTTTCTTTGAAAATTGCCAAGATGAGAATTAGGGACAAATCCAGATATTCCTTCTAAGTTCACTATCATGCCGCCTTTATTAAAGCCTTTAATAATAACGTTCAATAGTGAGTCTTCAGCTAACAGCTGTCGAATTCTTTTCCATGCTCTTATATATTCAAGACGTCGAATAGATAGAATCAATTGTTTTGAATGAGCATTATAATCTAGTAAAAAAAATTCTCTAGTATCATTAATATTTAACGAGTTAAAATTATTCAAGTCTTGATTACTTGATACTTCTTGAATTGGTAAGTATGCTGATATTGGTGTTCCAATATCTACTAATACTCCATTTAATTCAAAGCTGAATATTGTTCCAGCTACAATATCTCCAAGATTTAAGTCATACTTGTACTTTTGTAGCACAGCTGCAAAATTTCGATGAGTAAATCCTTCATTGTTTTTTGTCATGTTTAATAATATAAATTAAAGATTAGCTTTTGACTATGTGTTTAATTAACTAGATTTTATGGTAATTTGTAATAATTCTCTATTTTCATAGTTGCAATCATTTTTTTTAATAGATTACAATATATTCAAGACATAAAAAGTAACCGTAGATAGCTGCAGATTTGAGAATATATAATCTGAGGAAAGTCCGGGCTCCATAAATGCAATCTATGCTTAAGAAATCTTAGTGTAGGAAACTACGAGGATAGTGCCACAGAAATAAACCGCCAGAATTAATCATTATAGCTGGTAAGGGTGCAAAGGTGAGTTAAAAGCTTACCAAAGATACTGTAAAGTATTTGTTAGGTAAACCCCTAAAATGGAGCAAAGTTACTAAACAGATTTTTGTATTTTTCGTGGTTTAGTTTAAGATACTGCATGAAGTTGTTGGTAACAATAACTCTAGAGGAATAGCTATCCTTTATAATATATTAGTGTATTAAAAGAACAGAACCCGGCTTATGTAGTGCTTTTTGTGTCTTACTTGGCTTGTTATTTACTTGCGAATTTCTAAATTTAATTGCTTGACAATTTTCTCTTGCAGTTGATTCTGTTTATTATCAATTTCTAGATTTGTTAAAGTTTTATGGTTAGACCTATACATAAAACGTAAACCAATACTTTTTTTATTACTTCCAAGTGATTTACTAATATACTGATCAAATAATTTAGTTTCCTCTAGATCATGATCGTCAAATTGATCTAATAATGCTAGTAAACAGCTTACTTCCATGCTTTGAGGTATAATTATAGATAAATCTCTTGTAACAGATGGATATTTAGAATATGGTTTAACTTGATAATTCAAATAACTTAGTTCATTTTGATTATTATCAAGCATATTGATATCAATTTCTAAAACAAATAGTTTTGTATTAAGACCTAACTTTATAAATGTTGATGGGTTAAGTTCGCCGAATAAGCCAATTGTTTGACCTTTATAAATTAATGCTGCTGACTTATTGCTCAGAATTAGATTTTGATAATTATCTATAAATTTTCTTTTTTCCCATTTAATTATTTTGTCTATTTTATAGAAAAAATTTTCAACTATTCCTTTTGCCTCATACCAATTTAAAGAATGAGCAGGTGTAGACCATTCCGATCTAATGTCTAAATTGCCGCCTAGTATAATAGCTAGCTTGGTTTTTTCTGAAATTTTGTCATGACAAATATCAAAAACAGTCCCAATCTCAAAGCTATCTATATTTTGACTACTTTGTTTAACATTATGAATGTTAGCTTGTATTAAACCTTCAAGCAAACTGCAACGTAAAGTAGAATAATCTTGAATGAGAGGATTATTTAATTTAATTACCCCCTTTGATCTAACTAAAGAGTAATGAACTAACTCAGTTAATCCTAAGTGTCTTAGGATACTTCTACTTTTATCTATAAATTTTCTTTTTCGAGATCTTTTTTTTGTAAACTGGACTACAGGTATAAAACTGTCAAACTTATCGTAACCATATATTCGTGCAATTTCTTCTATAACATCAATTTCTCGAAAAACATCTTTTTTTCTGTAATGGGGCACGCATACACTGAGAAAAGTCTTATTCTTCTTTTTAACATTAAAGCAAAGAGATTGTAGCGCTACTATAATTTCTTCAACTGTTAAAAAACGAGTTGTGTTATTGTCTTTAATCTGGCCTAATATTTGCTGAATTTTGACAAACGATACATCGATAAAGTGAATAGATTTGTTGTTTTCATCTTTAGAAAATGTTTCTTTGATACTACCGCCAGTTAATTCTTTTAATAAAGATAGAGCTTCAATATAAGCATTTCTGCAATTATCTGCTGTAAGTCCTCTTTCTTGTCTAATTGAACTTTCAGTGCGAATGCCAACTACTCTTGAAGATTTTCTAACTATAGATTGATTAAATATTGCCGTCTCTAAAAAGATAGATTCTGTTTTTTCACTAATATCAAACTTATTATTTATCCCAATGCCAGCTAACCCAGAAATACGATTATTAATCTGAGTTATGAAAACATCTTCATTTAAAAGAACATTATTCCCTTCGAACTCGATGTATTCTTCCTTATTAGAACAAAAACAGCTACTAATATTGATTAAACTGTCACTGCCAATAATCTTGTTAAAATCGATAATATTAAGAGGTTGTCCCCACTTTAACATGATGTAGTTACTGATATCTATTACAAGATTTTTGCTTGTAAAGCCAGATGATTGTAACCGATTTTTTAACCACTTAGGTGATTCCTGCATTTTTATATTGTCAAAAACTGCCGATAAGTAATAATCGCAGTTTTGTAATGCTGAATCATTAATAACATTATCTTGCTTGAATACATCCCTCTTTAATGAACTATGTGCATCATTTATCATTGAAGTTTTTAATAAAGCTGCTACTTCCCTAGACAAGCCTATCATACTTAATGCGTCCGACCGATTAGCAGTCGATGAGATATCCATTATATAATCTACTTGATTATCGATTTGAATAATTTCAACGTCTTCTACTTCAAAACCAGCTTGTGTGAGTTGATTAGCTAATTGATTTGAATTTATTGATTCTATATTAACAAGTTCTTTTAGCCAATTCAAAGAAACTTTCATAATTGTTTGTAATCTATTTTATAATAAAAAAATATTTAAAAATTCATCAAATTAATATAAGTTATTTGATGAATTTGCTTATACAATATATTATTGTGATATTTAATTTCTAGATTAAGTCTAAGAATTAGCTTTTGTAAAAGTTAGTCCATTGTCTTGAGCATATCTTTCCATAAATCTCATGAATCGATCCCAATCATCAGGACTTTTAATGACATGTACAGCTTCAATTGCTTGTGGCTTACCATTAATAAATTTAGCGTTGACATCTCTTGTGATAATTTGTCCTTCTGTATCCATTAGATACATACCTGTAATTTCACCTTTGTCTGCCATACTAGCATCTAAAATTTTTGGATTAGTGAACCTAAAAGTAGCTGTTCCTGTACTGCCATCTCGAGATCTTGTTAAACGTACGTCTGGTACTACTTCTTCATTAATGCCTTGTATAAATTGAATTGTTGCCATATCAATTTTCTTAATTTATATATGATTTATATTGGATAAAACTGATTTCTAATTCTTTAATGCTTGTTGATTAACTATTTTACAAGCTTATAGTAGCTGCAGATCAAAATTCATTTATTTTATAAAACTATAATTTTTCTTTTTCGATCTGCCCAAAGAACTAATTTATTATAAGCTAATCATACGAATATTAGCTACATCGTGTTCTAAAGCAAAATTAAGGGTTGTAGCTCAGATGGATAGAGCAAGCGCCTCCTAAGCGCTAGGTCAGCGGTTCAAGTCCGCTCAACCCTGTAACTTCAATATAATTGTCTAATTTAACTGGGACTGGGGTGGGAGGATTCGAACCTGCGAATGGCGGAGTCAAAGTCCGCTGCCTTACCACTTGGCTACACCCCAATACATGAAGAATATCATAGCAGTCGTATCCCCTACAATGTCAAGAGATAATAATGATTATTTAATAGTTATTGAAATTTTTATTAAATAAGATTTTCTTTTTCAAATAAGATATTCGTTTTTTGAACTCCTTCATTGTCATATTTTCTTGTTCTTGATTACACATCCATTTAATAGTAATTTTATTTTCTTGTGCTTCTTTATCACCCAAGATAATGCAAGCTATAGCTCGTTTTTTATCTGCTTGTTTAATTTGTTTACCAAAACTACTAGAACTTAAGTCGACTTCAACTATAAAAAGCTCATCCTGTAAGAATTGCATCACTACCATTCCAATTCTTTTAGCTTCCAATCCTTGTGTAACAATATAAAAATCTATTGATTGGTGAGGTAACTCTATATTTTCTCTTGCAATGATCAATAAGCGTTCTAACCCTATTGCACATCCAACAGCTGGCGTCTCTATTCCTCCAAGTTGATTTATTAAGCTATCGTACCTCCCCCCTCCGCAGACTGTATTTTGTCCTTTGGAGTCTAGCGTTTTAATTTCAAAAGCAGTATCATTATAATAATCGAGGCCCCTAACTAGTTTTTCGTTTACTGTATAACGTATATTAAGCAAGTTTAAATAGTCGCAAACACTTTCGAAATGTTTTCTAGAATCTAGACTCAAAAAATCAGAAATTTTTGGAGCTCCATTTATAATTTCTTGTGTTCTGATATTTTTTGAGTCTAAAATACGAATGGGATTTAAGGATAATCTTTTTTTTGAGTCTGTATCTAACTCATTATAATACTGTTCAAGATAGTCCTGTAACTTGGCTTGATAATTCTTTCTATCTTCAGCTGTACCAATTGAATTAATATCAAGTTGTAAATTTGTTAAGCGAAGTTTTCTAAAAATAGTCATGGCCAAATTAATTACTTCAGTGTCTGCTCTTGCGTCCAAACTACCAATAAACTCAATGCCAAGTTGATGAAACTGTCTTTGTCTACCAGTTTGAGGTCTTTCATACCTAAACATCGGACCACTATACCAGAGCTTTTGTAACTTGTTATGATAATTCATATTATTCTCAATAAAAGCTCTAACTACACCAGCTGTTCCTTCGGGTCTTAGAGTGATATCTCTATTGCTTCGATCATAAAAGCGATACATTTCTTTGTTAACAATATCTGTGTTCTCACCAATACTTCTATCATACAAGTTACTATTTTCAAAAATAGGAGTTCTGATTTCTTTATAGTTAGCGTAGCTTAATATTTCAGCAATTTCGTCATGTATAAATTGCCAATATTGAAGTTCGTTTGGCAGAATATCTTTAGTCCCTCTAATAGCCTGAATTTTTGACATGATAATATTTTCATCATTTTCTTGATTTTTCTGCTATAAGTAGCAGTTGTAGACTAATACTCATGTATTATACACTAAAATATATGTTTGTATTTTATTACTTACGGGCAAGGAGGGATTCGAACCCCCGACACCATGGTTCGTAGCCATGTGCTCTAATCCACTGAGCTACAAGCCCACTCAAAGACTAATACAATTATATCATTGTTCTTCTAGGTGTACAACTATATTCTGTTTATTAAAGTTTTACAGAAGTAAAATTTATTCTTTAAAACTTGAATCAATCATGTATAATTTTTAATCTAGTAAATTTCTGCGAAAATATTTAAAAATTAATTTGTATAACTTTACTCCTTACTTTATGATTGAATTTAGTAAGTATTTAACTTGTACCTAAAATAAAAAAATTTTCATATAAAATGAGTAAACAAATTCTATATCAAGATGATGCTCGCAAAGCATTAGAGAAAGGCATGGATATTTTAACAGAAGCAGTTTCTGTCACTTTAGGACCAAAAGGCAGAAATGTCGTTTTAGAAAAAAAATTCGGTGCGCCCCAAATTATCAATGATGGTGTTACCATTGCAAAAGAAATTAGTTTAGAAAATCATATTGAAAATACTGGCGTAGCATTAATTAGACAGGCTGCATCTAAAACTAATGATGTCGCTGGTGATGGTACTACAACAGCAACCGTATTAGCTTCAGCAATTGTTAAGCAAGGTATGAGAAATGTGGCAGCGGGTTCAAACCCGATGGCTATAAAAAAAGGGATCGAAAAAGCGACAAATTTTGTAGTGAGCAAAATAGCTGAATATGCAAAACCTATAGAAGACACAACCGCTATTATACAGGTTGCTTCTATTTCTTCAGGTAATGATATAGAAGTAGGTAAAATGATAGCTAACGCTATAGATAAGGTCGGTAGAGAAGGAGTTATTTCGCTGGAGGAAGGCAAGTCAACCCATACTAGTCTTGAAATAACAGAAGGTATGCAGTTTGAGAAAGGGTTTATCTCTCCATACTTCGTTACAGATATGGAACGTATGGAAGTTTTGCAAGAAAATCCTTTTATTCTATTTACTGATAAAAAAATCACTTTAGTACAGCAAGAACTTGTGCCACTACTTGAACAAATAGCAAAAACTGCACGACCTTTATTAATAATAGCAGAGGATATTGAAAAAGAAGCTTTAGCTACTATCGTAGTCAACAAATTGAGAGGTATTTTGAATGTTGTTGCTGTGAGAGCTCCTGGTTTTGGTGATAGACGTAAATCTTTACTTGAGGATATGAGCATATTAACAGGAGGTCAAGTTATTACTGAAGATGCAGGCCTGTCACTTGATACAGTTCAGCTTGAGATGTTAGGCAAAGCTCGCAGAGTAGTTGTCACTAAAGATTCAACAACGATTATTGCCGACGGTCATGAAGTTACAGTAAAATCTAGATGCGAACAAATTAAACGGCAAATAGAAACTAGTGACTCTTTATATGAAAGAGAAAAACTACAAGAAAGATTAGCTAAACTTTCAGGAGGAGTAGCTGTCATAAAAGTTGGTGCGGCAACAGAAACAGAGATGAAAGATAAAAAATTAAGGCTAGAAGATGCAATTAATGCCACAAAAGCAGCTATTGAGGAAGGAATTGTACCAGGAGGAGGAGCTACCAATGTGCATATTTCTAGCGAACTGTTAATATGGGCTAAAAATAATTTAGTTGAAGATGAACTAATTGGTGCATTAATAGTTGAAAGAGCTTTGACTTATCCTTTAAGGCGTATAGCATTTAATGCAGGAGATAACGGAGCTGTAGTAGTCGAAAAAGTGAAAACCAATGACTTTCATATTGGCTATGACGCATCTAATGGAAAAATTCTTAATATGTATGATGCAGGTATTGTAGACCCAGCTAAAGTTGCTAGATCAGCATTACAAAATGCGGCTTCTATTGCAGCAATGGTTTTGACAACAGAGTGTATTGTAGTTGACAAAATAGAATCTTAATTTGTTTTAAAAACGGTATCAAATGAAGAATAATTTCTACTTTAAGAGATTGTTCTTCGTTTCAATTAATTGTATTAACTGTTCAAAACTGTAATTTCTATAATAAAGCCACAGTTTCAATAGGCCTTTTTGCTCTATTATTAAATATAAAAAATATAACCCTGTAACACCTAATTTATCAATCAAAATATTATTACTACGTATAGATTGTTCTATATAGCTACAAGATAAGACCTTCTTGAAATAATAACGAAATCTTCGCTTATAATTATTTCCTAGATTATTTTCTAATAAAGATTGATCACTAATTGAATTTAAAATCTTGATAATAATAACTTTTAAGTCTTTGTCTGAATGGATACCAGAATCAAGAATGAATTCATCTAATTGAAGGTCGAGATTTAGATGAAACGTATTACTTGTTAAAGATGTTTGATTCTGAATATCTAGAGATTTGATAGCCAAGAAGATTAAACTTTTATTGTTCATTTGAAAATGTAAGACAATTGATACTGTATTGGTGAAATACTGCTTTTATCTTCTTGTATGTTTATGTTTTTTTATAAAAATAATTAATAGTATCAATTACTGCCTGAAAAAATAAATTCAGGAAATCTAGCCTGTGCTTTAGAAAGCGAATGTTTCTTGCCTTCTTCTTGCCAATAATTAATAACCTCTGTAGTTTTATTCAGCAATTCAATTCTATCTCTTTCAGCAATCCACGGTTTAGATTCAAGTTCAGCTTTTAGTTCTTCCCAAGCATCATTTCGAGGCCAGAAGAAATAAGATGTAAGCGGACTAGTACCATTTCCAACAATTTGATCAATTGCAATAGCAATATTATTTTCTAACCAAAGTACCTTTAGTGTAAATTTGGACAAGTGATTATCTCCATTATAAATATTTAATGTACATATAGCATTCTACATTATTAGTTGTTATCTTTGGCAACAATTTGAGCCTTATTTAAAATATTCTGAACAGTTTTAGTTGCTTGAGCACCTTGTTGTAGCCTCTTTAATATCTTTGCAATATCGATGCGTGTTTCATTTGTTATTGGATTGTAGAAGCCTAATTCTTCTATGGCTTTGCCATCACGTTTATTTCTGCTATCCATCATCACAATTCTGTAACTAGGTTGCTTTTTTCTTCCGTATCTTTTCAGTCTTAGTTTTACCATAGTGTATATAAAGTTTTTTATATCTTTATTAAATTATATCTTGCGATATTATGCAATAATTCAGAAATCTAAGCAGATTCTAGCCTAACATTATTAAAGATGACCATTAGACACTGTAAAAAAATAATACCAAGCATAGGAGACATGTCCATTCCAAACATTGGAGGAATACTGCCTCTAAAAAGTTTTAAGTACGGATCTGTAATCCGATTTAATGAGCAAAAAGGTTCATTATACCAGTTGACAGTTGGAAACCATGCTAACGACAGTTTTAGTAAAATTAAAATTAAATAAATCTCAGAAAAATTAGCTATTGATCCAAGTAATAAATTTAATGTACCAGGAAGAGTATTCATACTTATTTTGTGATTATTATATAGTTCATTATACTGACAGTTTGATTATATATGAGAAGTAGTATAAACGATCATCGCTAAATAAAAAACTTATCTTTAAAAAGTTCTTCTTTTGAGAGCTCTGATTCAATAAGCATGTTATTGACTTTTGTAGTATAAATGTTCAAATTGGACCAGTTGTGTCCTAATTGACTTAACTGAGATGAACCACATTCTAAACATGCGATCTGGATGTTCTCCAGTAATGCACCTTTCTCTATTAATTGTCCTAATATTAATGTAATTATTTTCTCATTTAAAAATAAATCTACGATTAGTACTTTTGTGAACGAATTTAATGAGTCTGATATGTTATTAATACCATCATTATAACTTGCTAGCAATATATTTGCTGTTGGTAGTAATGCTCTAGCGCCTTCAGCCAATATAAAACCATAAGGCATTATAATAACAATAATATACTTATAATTGTTACTAATGAGTTTAATAGTCGTATCATCTTCTGTCGTGATCGTGTCTGTAACTAACCATTCTCTCATTATTTCGTAAGTAATCCATTTTCCCAATTCTGAGCAAGCAGTTCTTAAAATTGTTCCTGGATTATTATTGTTGTTTAAAATTCCAGACCAGTGCTGGATCAATGGATGAGAAGCTATATGAATTTGAATTTGCATACTTTATTAAATATATTTAACACTTAATTGATAAATCGTAGCTTTATCTTTTATTTGTTCAATATTATTAAAATAGCATATATATTAAAGAAAATAATTATAAAAAAAATGAAAAAAGATCTTTGGCTTTGGGGTTTCACAGATAGTGCTGAAACTTGGAATGGTAGATTTGCCATGATTGGTTTCATAGCAGTTGTTTTTATTGAATTATTTACTGGTCAAGGGTTACTATACTTATTAGGTTTAATGTCTTCATAAATATTAAAAAAAGTTCTTGTAAAAAATTACAAGAACTTTTTTTAATAATCAATAAGATTTTAGTCGAGAGGTCTCATAGACAGTACTGGTTCATTTTCCCTATTGATACCTTTTTCAAATCCAGCAGCAGCAGCTCTTGCTCTACCAGCGTGCCAAAGATGTCCAATAAATAAGAAGAATCCTAAGAAGAAATGAGATGTTGTCAACCAAGATCGTGGAGATACATAGTTAACAGAGTTAATTTCGGTAGCAACACCACCAACAGAGTTTAGGGAACCTAACGGTGCATGAGTCATATATTCAGCAGCACGTCTCTCTTGCCACGGTTGAATATCATTTTTGATCTTGTTAAGGTCAAGACCATTTGGGCCTCTAAGAGGTTCAACCCAAGGAGCTCTTAGGTCCCAAAATCTCATAGTTTCACCACCAAAGATGATCTCACCACTTGGAGATCTCATTAGATACTTCCCTAAACCAGTAGGTCCTTGAGAAGAAGCAACATTCGCACCTAATCTTTGATCTCTAACCAAGAAAGTAAAAGCTTGAGCTTGTGAAGCTTCAGGACCAGTAGGTCCATAGAATTCACTAGGATAAGCCGTGTTATTATACCATACGAAATTAGAGGCTGTCAGACCCATAATGGATAAAGCACCTAAACTATATGATAGATATGCTTCGCCAGACCAAACAAAAGCTCTTCTTGCCCAAGCAAAAGGTTTTGTTAAGATATGCCAAATTCCTCCAGCAATGCAGATGATACCAATCCATACGTGACCACCAATTACATCTTCCATATTATTTACGCTAACAATCCATCCATCACCACCAAATGGAGATTTTAAGACATAACCAAAAATAACTAAAGGATTAAGAGTGGGATTATTTACAAACCTAACATCACCACCACCGGGCGCCCATGTGTCATATACTCCACCAACAAATAGAGCTTTGATAACTAATAAAAATGCACCAATACCAAGTAATACTAAGTGTATACCAAGTATCGTTGTCATTTTGTTTTTATCGCGCCAGTCATAACCAAAGAAAGGGAATGACTCTTCTAAAGTATCTGGACCTATTAATGAATGGTATAGACCACCAAATCCTAGAACAGCTGAAGAAATCAGATGTACTACTCCTACTACAAAATACGGATAAGTGTTAAAAACTTCTCCGCCCGGACCTACACCCCAACCTAGCGTTGCTAAGTGAGGAATTAGAATTAGACCCTGTTCATATAAAGGTTTTTCAGGAACAAAGTGTGCAACCTCAAATAAGGTCATGGCTCCAGTCCAAAATACCATTATACCTGCGTGAGCAACATGAGCACCAAGTAATTTTCCAGAAACGTTAATTAAACGCGCATTACCAGACCACCATGCAAAACCGGTAGACTCAATGTCTCTACCGCCAACACCAACATTTGTATTAAAGGGCGTTTCCACGTGGTAAAACCTCCTCAGGGAATATAAAGTTTTCATGAGGTTGATCTTGAGCAGCCATCCAAGAACGAATACCTTCATTTAATAGAATGTTCTTAGTGTAGAAAGTTTCGAACTCAGGATCTTCTGCAGCTCTTAATTCTTGAGATACAAAATCATATGCTCTTAAGTTCAAAGCAAGTCCAACAATTCCAAACGCACTAGTCCATAATCCAGTCACTGGCACAAATAGCATGAAGAAATGTAGCCAACGTTTGTTGGAGAAAGCTACACCAAATATTTGAGACCAGAATCTATTCGCTGTCACCATTGAATAAGTTTCTTCAGATTGTGTTGGAGTGAATGCTCGGAAAGTATCTGCAGCATCACCATCTTCAAATAGTGTATTTTGTACAGTTGCGCCATGAATAGCACAAAGTAAAGCTCCTCCTAAAATACCAGCAACACCCATCATATGGAATGGATTTAATGTCCAATTATGGAATCCTTGTAAAAATAACAAGAATCTAAAAATAGCTGCTACCCCAAAACTTGGAGCAAAGAACCAGCTTGCTTGACCCAGAGGGTACATTAGAAAAACTGACACAAAAACAGCGATAGGTCCAGAAAATGCGATTGCATTGTAAGGTCTTAAACCCACTAATCTTGCAATTTCAAATTGTCTTAAACAAAATCCAATTAATCCAAAGGATCCATGTAAGGCAATGAACGCCCAAAGGCCG